CCTCGAAGAAGTATAACTTCGTTCCATTATGTCTATGCGTAGACATGCATATATGCATAAAACACAGATACACCGGGAGTTCAAAAACGAACTACCCTTTCATCGATGCCAGAGACTTACATAAATCTATTATCGAGGGACCATGTTTATATTGGGTCGAGCTGGATTTGAACCAGCGTCGGCATATTGCACAACGAATTTACAGTCCGTCCCCATGAACCACTCGGGCATCGACCCAGGAACCATAAATTAAAAGTCTTTAGGATACTCATTTTGTATGGTAGGCTAAAGACTTTATAGCATAATACCCCTAGGGGAAGTCGAATCCCCGTTGCCTCCTTGAAAGAGAGATGTCCTGGGCCACTAGACGATAGGGGCCCGCCTATCATAATTATATTCAATTCTCTATGAAATTGTCAACAGTAGAAGCAAAAAATAACTAATCTTATGTATGTTAGTGATTTACATATTCCTCTTATTATATTGTTCATCAATTTATTTGCTAAGAAATAAAAAGTTCACCCAAATAGGGAGTTGTTTATAGATATCGATCTATAATGATCACAGCATCGTTTGCGCATTGTTACAAATATACCTATACGGCCCATTGAAACAAAAGGTTGAACAATGATGTGAAGGAAAATTATTGAGGGAAATGCCCCGATATTGCGTTTATATTAATAAGGATCCCTTTGATTAACCATATTACGGCAATTTCAATTGGTTTTAGAGGAGCAAGGGAGATATATTTGTTCCTTCTGAACCTAGGGCCTTTTCTTCAAAGTAATTTACTCGAGATTAGATCTGTTCAAAAATCGATCAAAAGGGTCCTGATCCAATAATGGCCCACATACAACAGATCAGAATAGGGCACAACTTCTAAAAACTGGTTATTTCCGAATAATAAATATTGGAAATATCAATCTCTCTCTGATGTAAAAAATCCCGTGCGTAGATCTGAGTGATAGACAGACGGGTAGGATAAGGGTAATCCCGTTAAAATTCTTAATAAGATTGCCCTTCCTATAAGTTGAGAAGTAATGAAACCTATAGTTCCTCCCTGACAATTTTAGGGTACAGATGTCACCCTTTTATGACCAGATCGAATAGGAATAGCTCCATCAATTTATTATTCTAATAGGTTTAATTATAAATAATTGATACGATTAAAACATGATCGGCCCTGGATCAATTAAGTAGATCGATATTTATCCATATGCAAATTGATTTATCCGTGGATCCATTTTGGTATACTCATATATACCAGATATATAGTAGACTAATTAATTCATAATGAAATTAAATGAGCACAAGCCCTTTTAACTCAGTGGTAGAGTAACGCCATGGTAAGGCGTAAGTCATCGGTTCAAGCCCGATAAAGGGCTCCTTTAAAGGTTCTTACAAGTAAGCCTTCCTTTTTTTTTTTTTCAACGGACAGGCGAGATTAAAGCAGAATCCCGAGACAATGACCACCCGTTATAATGGGTATTAGGGTTAATGTTTGTTATGATAGAATAAAACATCTAATATGAATAAGGGCTTATTACTATCTATAGCTTTAAAAACTTTGTTCTTCCTATTGCTGCTATAGGATGAGCAATGGTTTAGGATTAGGCATAGTTTTCTTCATCTTCCTCATTTTTTAGGCATATATTATGGAAGCCTAATGTCATACTACCAAAGCATTCTACATTTTTTGTATCCTACTTCTTACAGATCAAAAGAAGTAAAGAAGAGGGAGAAGTAAGTGAACCTGACCTATTGAGTTATGAATATTGGAGCTATTCTTATATTGAAATTGGGGGGGCATTTTGAAAGCGAACCTTAAATTCCATCGGAATTCTCTGAATTTTTGATGGAAGAACCAAATATTTGGTTGTGGACTGAATGCTCTTTTCTCCTTCATATAGAAGGAGAAGAATGAATGGAGTTATTTTATTCAACTCCATGAGTTAGAAAAATATCTACTCCTTCTTGTTCCTATTCGCTCACATCAAAAATATAGTGCTAAAAAATGAACATAGAGATTTATCTATGAGATTGATATAAAGATTCGTATTAATTTCGTCGATCTAGAAGGAGAACTAAGAATGAATCAAAAATATTGAATCGAATTAATATTGTGAATAGAATCAGTTGAAGAACTGGGAAGAAGCAAAAAGCTCACCTGCCCCCCCCCTCCCCCCGCAAGTTGTTCCATTTCCGTTATTCCATTCTTCAAGTGATTTGAAGATCATTCAAAAACTGAATATAAAAACTTTGGGTTATCCTGCATTGACCAATATGGGATTGGTCCAGTTCAGGAATCTCTATGCCAACAAGGAATCTTTGGGCCCATTTCGTTGAAAGGGATCATGGATGAAGAATTGCCCGTAGATGGGCGAGCCTTCGTATACCTTTTGATTCTACTATTAGATAGGGTGCTCGGAAATGGTCGAAATAGCTAAATAGGAGGATTATTATGACTATAGCCCTTGGAAAGTCTTCCAAAGAAGAAAAAACTTTATTTGATACTATGGATGACTGGCTACGCAGAGACCGTTTTGTTTTTGTGGGTTGGTCCGGTCTATTGCTTTTTCCTTGTGCCTATTTTGCCCTAGGTGGATGGTTCACGGGTACAACCTTTGTGACTTCATGGTATACTCACGGATTGGCCAGTTCCTATTTGGAAGGTTGTAATTTTTTGACTGCTGCAGTTTCTACTCCAGCTAATAGTTTAGCGCATTCTTTGCTGCTATTATGGGGTCCCGAAGCACAAGGAGATTTTACTCGTTGGTGCCAATTAGGTGGCCTATGGACCTTTGTTGCTCTTCATGGTGCTTTTGGTCTAATAGGCTTCATGTTACGCCAATTTGAACTCGCTCGATCTGTACAATTGAGACCTTATAATGCAATTGCGTTCTCTGCCCCGATTGCTGTTTTTGTTTCTGTATTCCTGATCTATCCCTTAGGCCAGTCTGGTTGGTTCTTCGCGCCTAGTTTCGGTGTAGCGGCTATTTTCCGCTTCATCCTCTTTTTTCAAGGCTTTCATAATTGGACCTTGAATCCTTTTCATATGATGGGAGTTGCCGGAGTATTGGGTGCTGCTCTTCTATGCGCTATTCACGGTGCCACCGTAGAAAATACTTTATTTGAAGACGGTGATGGTGCAAATACATTCCGTGCTTTTAACCCAACTCAAGCTGAAGAGACTTATTCAATGGTAACTGCTAACCGGTTCTGGTCCCAAATATTTGGGGTTGCTTTTTCCAATAAACGTTGGTTACATTTCTTCATGTTATTTGTGCCAGTGACCGGTTTATGGATGAGTGCCATTGGCGTAGTTGGTCTAGCTCTAAACTTACGTGCCTATGATTTTGTTTCCCAGGAGATCCGTGCAGCAGAAGATCCTGAATTTGAGACTTTCTACACAAAAAATATTCTTTTGAATGAAGGTATTCGTGCTTGGATGGCGGCTCAGGATCAGCCTCATGAAAACCTTATATTCCCCGAGGAGGTTCTACCCCGTGGAAACGCTCTTTAATGGAACCCTAGCTTTAGCTGGTCGTGACCAAGAAAGCACTGGTTTTGCTTGGTGGGCTGGTAATGCACGGCTTATCAATTTGTCGGGTAAATTACTTGGGGCTCATGTTGCTCATGCCGGATTAATTGTATTCTGGGCCGGAGCAATGAACCTATTTGAAGTGGCTCATTTTGTACCGGAAAAGCCTATGTATGAACAAGGATTGATTTTACTTCCCCATCTAGCTACTCTAGGATGGGGAGTCGGTCCTGGTGGGGAAATTGTGGACACTTTCCCCTACTTTGTATCTGGAGTACTTCACTTAATTTCTTCCGCAGTTTTAGGTTTTGGTGGTATTTATCATGCACTCGTCGGACCCGAAACTTTGGAAGAATCTTTTCCATTCTTTGGTTATGTATGGAAAGACAGGAACAAAATGACCACAATTTTGGGTATTCACCTAATCTTGCTAGGTGCTGGCGCTTTCCTCCTAGTGCTTAAGGCTTTGTATTTCGGTGGTGTATATGATACCTGGGCTCCCGGCGGTGGAGATGTAAGAAGAATTACAAACATAACACTTAACCCAAGTGTTATATTTGGTTATTTACTTAAGTCTCCTTTTGGAGGAGAGGGATGGATCGTTAGCGTAGACAATCTAGAAGATATAATCGGGGGACATGTATGGTTAGGTTCGATTTGTATCTTCGGCGGTATATGGCATATCTTAACAAAACCTTTTGCATGGGCTCGCCGCGCGTTTGTATGGTCCGGAGAAGCTTACTTGTCCTATAGCCTAGGCGCTCTCGCTGTGTTTGGTTTCATTGCTTGTTGTTTCGTTTGGTTCAACAATACAGCTTATCCCAGTGAATTCTATGGGCCTACTGGTCCAGAGGCCTCTCAAGCTCAAGCATTTACTTTTCTAGTAAGAGATCAACGGCTTGGAGCTAGTGTGGGATCTGCCCAGGGACCTACTGGTTTAGGTAAATATCTTATGCGTTCTCCTACTGGAGAAATTATCTTTGGAGGAGAAACAATGCGCTTTTGGGATCTCCGTGCCCCTTGGTTGGAACCCCTAAGGGGTCCTAATGGGTTGGACTTGAGTAAATTGAAAAAGGACATACAGCCCTGGCAAGAACGACGTTCGGCAGAATATATGACTCACGCTCCCTTAGGTTCTTTGAATTCCGTGGGTGGCGTAGCTACCGAAATTAATGCGGTAAATTATGTCTCTCCCCGAAGTTGGTTAGCTACCTCCCATTTTGTTTTGGGATTTTTTTTCTTCGTAGGTCATTTGTGGCATGCAGGAAGGGCTCGTGCAGCTGCAGCGGGATTTGAGAAAGGAATTGATCGTGATTTTGAACCTGTTCTTTCCATGACCCCACTTAATTAAACAAGTGATAAAAGTGGTCCATATTAAAATAAAATCAATTAAAATTGATTGCCAATGTTGGCAGGCGGGATATATTTTAGCTATTTCCCTTCCAACTAACTGAATCCTTGTAGCTTGGCTATACTCGAGCTATCTATCTATATCGATATATAGATAGATAGCCAAGCCTTTTTTTTACTGGACTGATAAATCGAATTGTTCAACGAACAAAAGGAGAGAGAGGGATTCGAACCCTCGATAGTTTTTGAACTATACCGGTTTTCAAGACCGGAGCCATCAACCACTCGGCCATCTCTCCCGGGCGAAGACAACTTAGTTTTTGCTCCTTCATATAATATCCGAAGGCTATATGCCTAATGTCATAATTAGACATGCATATATGCATGTATGTATATGACATACGCATAGATGCATATTCTATCAAAGATGCAGAGGTGCATCTCTCTGCGTACATATTCATAGTTATATGTATTTATGTTATAATGACATTTTCACAATGTCAAAAATGAAACGAAATTTTTTTATCTTTTCCCTACCACTCAAATAAAATAAGATTGATAAAAAAAAGTAGTTTTTAAGATCGAGTAATTTCTGATCGAATAGAACCCGTAGTGCATTTTATTACAATTTGACCGGGTAGGGATCGGATGGTATAGTTTATTGAATCTGTTGGAAACTTTTAAGATTACAACCATGACTATTGCTTTCCAATCGTCTGTGTTTGCATTAATTGCAATTTCAATTCTGCTAGTGATTGGTGTACCTGTCGCACTTGCCTCTCCTAATGGTTGGTCAAGTAGCAAAAATATTTTATTTTCAGGCGTATCATTATGGATTGGATTAGTACTTTTAGTAGGTATTCTAAATTCTTTTATATCTTAGATATATTCTAAGATCTTTTGGGTTGAAACTCTCCTCCCCTCCCCGGAGGACATTATAGTTCGGAAGGGCATTTCAGACAAGTCCCAAGAACCCAAATGAAAGTGCTCAAGGGGGGGGCTATTTCCCCATTATTGCATAAAATAAACCTATGCATAAATAGTATATATATACTATTTATACCAAGAACGAGTCAAATGCGGGTATGGTTTAATGGTAAAATTTCTCTTTGCCAGGGAGAAGATGCGGGTTCGATCCCCGCTACCCGCCCATCAAAAAAATGGAATAGAACAAAGGAATAGTTCTTTGGTTGATCATATCTCTTTGAGACTTCTCAAAGACCATTCTCCGTGGAGAATGCCCTTTTAACAAAAACTTCTTGTGTTCTAGCGGAGACGGGATTTGAACCCGTGACTTCAAGGTTATGAGCCTTGCGAGCTACCAAACTGCTCTACCCCGCGCTATCATGGGATATCCTATTTATCTCATTATTTTGTGTATTATACAATACACGCAACGTGTACATCCAACAACCGTTGAAAACGTCTCTTCCCCTCTATATATATAGGGAGGGAAGAGACGTTTTCATAACCCTAAAAATATTTTTTTCCTCCTACCAACTCGATTTGGTTACCCCGGGCAACAAACATGCGTGAGCTCTCTCGCGCAATATATATCCGGACAACGCAAAGTCTCTATAGTTGGCTCTAGGTCTTCCAGTCGAAGAACAACGGCGATGAAGACGTGTGGGTGCACTATTACGCGGTGAAGATTGTAATTTTCTATGAATTTCCAATTTTTCATCCAATGATGAAACTTCTCTTATCTCTCTCTTCAAGGATTGACGAATTAATTTGTATTTCTGTTCCAATCTTTGTTTCTTTTTCTCTCTCTGAATGAGACATTTTCTTGTCATAATTTCTGCCAGTTAGTATACAGGAATAAAAAATATAGATCAGATTTAAGATGAAGAAATATGAGGTTGATTACTCTTTCTTTCTATGGAGAGAGATTATAGATATATCAAATTATTCAATATATCCATAATCTTAATACTTACTCGATTTTATGAAAAAGAATTAACCAAATTTGCCCGATGTAGAGGCAATTAAAAAAGCTGCATAGGTGAATATATAACCTACGGAAAAGTGGGCTAATCCAACCAATCGTGCTTGAACAATGGAAAGAGCTACTGGCTTATCCCTCCATCGGATTAAATTAGCCAACGGTGTGCGTTCATGAGCCCATGCGAGAGTTTCAATGAGTTCCTGCCAATATCCACGCCAGGAAATAAGAAACATGAATCCAATAGCCCAAACAAGATGTCCGAATAAGAACATCCACGCCCAGACAGATAAACTGTTCATCCCAAAAGGATTGTATCCATTAATAAGTTGTGAAGAGTTTAACCAGAGATAATCTCTTAACCACCCCATTAAATAAGTGGAAGACTCATTAAATTGAGCTACATTACCCTGCCATAATGTGATATGCTTCCAATGCCAATAGAAAGTAACCCATCCAATGGTATTCAACATCCAGAATACTGCCAAATAAAAAGCATCCCAGGCCGAGATATCGCAAGTACCTCCCCGCCCTGGACCATCACAAGGAAAACTATAACCAAAATCTTTCTTATCTGGCATTAGCTTAGAACCGCGGGCATCTAAAGCACCTTTCACTAAAATTAGTGTCGTTGTATGCAAACCTAGAGCAATAGCATGATGAACCAAAAAGTCTCCAGGACCAATTGTTAAGAACAGTGAATTGCTATTATCATTAATAGCATTCAACCAACCTGGTAACCATATGCTTTTACCGGCATTGAATGCAGGATCATTCGCTGAGGATAGGAGTACATCAAAACCATATAAGGTTTTACCATGAGCAGATTGTATCCACTGAGCAAATATAGGCTCGATCAAGATTTGTTTTTCCGGAGTACCAAAAGCAAGCATAACATCGTTATGAACATAAAGTCCCAAGGTATGGAACCCTAGGAATAAACTAGCCCAACTTAGATGGGATATTATAGCTTCCTTATGCTCCAACATTCTGGCCAATACATTATCCTTATTTTGTTCTGGATTATAATCCCTAATGAGGAATATAGCTCCATGAGCAAATGCTCCTGTCATAATGAATCCGGCAATGTATTGATGATGAGTATACAATGCAGCTTGGGTAGTGAAGTCTTGCGCTATGAATGCATAAGCAGGCAAAGAATACATGTGCTGAGCTACTAAGGAGGTAATAACCCCCAAAGAAGCTAGAGCAAGACCCAATTGAAAGTGAAGAGAGTTATTTATTGTGTTATAAAGACCCTTATGTCCGCGGCCTAATAGACCTCTCGGAGGAATATGCGCTTCTAAAATATCTTTTATACTGTGTCCGATCCCAAAGTTGGTTCTATACATATGACCAGCAATGAGAAAAACAAACGCAATAGCTAAATGATGGTGAGCAATATCAGTCAGCCACAAACTTTGGGTTTGTGGGTGGAACCCTCCGAGAAGAGTTAGAATAGCAGTTCCCGCCCCTTGTGAGGTACCGAATAAATGACTACTGGAATCAGTATTTTGAGCATAAAGATTCCACTGACCTGTAAAAAGGGGTTCTAAACCCTGGGGATGTGGTAATACATTTAAGAAATTACCCCATCTAATGTGCTCCCCCCTTGATTCAGGAATAGCTACATGAATCAAATGCCCCGTCCAAGCCAAAGAACTGACTCCGAAGAGCCCCGACAAATGATGATTGAGACGAGATTCGGCATTTTTAAACCATGAAACACTTGGTTTCCATCGAGGTTGTAGATGGAGCCGACCCGCTATTAAAAAAAGCGCAGAAATAAATAGTAAGAAAAGAGCTCCAGTATAAAGATCTTCATTAGTGCGTAAGCCAATGGTATACCACCACTGATAAACACCGGAATAAGCAATATTGACCGGACCGGGAGCACCTCCTCGGGTAAAGGCTTCTACAGCAGGTTGACCAAAATGAGGATCCCAAATTGCATGAGCGATAGGTCTTACATGTAAGGGGTCGTGTACCCACGCTTCAAAATTGCCTTGCCAAGCCACGTGGAACAAATTACCAGAGGTCCAAAGAAAGATTATGGCTAATTGACCGAAATGAGAAGCAAAAATGTTCTGATAAAGGCGTTCCTCGGTCATATCATCATGACTCTCAAAATCATGTGCGGTAGCAATACCAAACCAAATACGACGAGTAGTTGGGTCCTGGGCCAAGCCTTGGCTGAACTTTGGAAATCTTGATGCCATAATGCTTTTCAAATCCTCCTAGCCATTATCCTACTGCAATAATTCTTGCTAGGAAGAACGCCCATGTTGTGACGATTCCACCCAGAAGGTAATGAGCTACTCCTACAGCACGTCCTTGGACAATGCTCAAGGCTCTGGGCTGGATAGCAGGAGCAACCTTCAGTTTGTTATGAGCCCAAACGATGGATTCAATGAGTTCTTGCCAATAGCCACGGCCACTGAATAAGAACATTAAACTAAATGCCCAAACAAAATGAGCACCTAAAAATAAAAGACCATATGCAGATAATGAAGAACCATAAGATTGGATTACCTGAGAGGCTTGTGCCCATAAAAAGTCGCGAAGCCACCCGTTAATTGTAATAGAACTCTGCGCAAAGTTTCCTCCCGTGATATGAGTTACCACTCCTTGATCACTTATACTACCCCAAACCTCGGACTGCATTTTCCAGCTAAAATGGAATATTACTACTGAAATTGCATTGTACATCCAGAATAACCCCAGGAAAACATGATCCCAGGCAGATACTTGGCATGTTCCTCCCCTCCCAGGTCCGTCACAAGGAAAGCGAAACCCAAGGTTTGCTTTATCGGGTATTAAACGAGAGCTACGGGCAAATAAGACACCTTTAAGTAATATTAATACAGTCACATGGATAGTAAAAGCATGAATATGATGTACCAAAAAGTCCGCGGTTCCTAATGGAATAGGTAACAAAGCCACTTTGTTACCTACTGCTACCAAATCACCACCCCCCCAGGTTAAGCTCGTGCTCGCTGTAGCATCAGGAGCTGTTAAACTAGGTGCTGAAGCATGAGTGTTTTGTATCCATTGAGCAAAAATGGGTTGTAATTGTATAGCAGTATCTGAAAACATATCTTGGGGACGTCCTAAAGCGCTCATAGTATCATTATGAATATACAAACCAAAGCTATGGAAGCCTAAGAATATACATGCCCAGTTGAGGTGTGATACAATTGCATCACGATGTCTAAGAACACGATCTAATAGATTGTTGTATTGAGTAGTTGGATCATAGTCTCTTACCATAAAAATAGCTGCATGTGCAGCAGCCCCAACTATCAGAAACCCACCAATCCACATATGGTGTGTGAACAGAGAGAGTTGTGTACCATAGTCAATAGCAAGGTATGGATAGGGAGGCATGGCATACATGTGATGAGCTACAACAATAGTTAAAGATCCTAACATAGCTAGGTTAAGAGCTAATTGAGCATGCCACGAGGTAGTTAAGATCTCGTAAAGACCTCTATGACCCTCTCCTGTAAATGGGCCTTTATGAGCTTCCAAAATTTCCTTGAGGCTATGGCCAATACTCCAATTAGTCCTATACATATGACCAGCAATAATAAAAAGAATTGCAATAGCCAAATGATGATGTGCAGTATCGGTCAGCCATAGACCTCCTGTTACCGGATTGAGTCCTCCACGAAAAGTCAAAAAATCCGAATATTCCGACCAATTCAAGGTAAAAAATGGGGTCAACCCCTCAGCAAAACTGGGAAAGAGTTGGGCTAAAAGATCGCGATTTAAAATAAATTCATGAGGAAGCGGTATCTCTTTAGGATCAACTCCAGCATCTAGGAGTTGGTTAATAGGTAAAGAAACATGTACTTGGTGTCCTGCCCAAGATAGAGATCCAAGTCCTAGTAACCCTGCTAAATGGTGGTTCAACATGGATTCTACATCTTGAAACCAAGCTAATTTTGGAGCAGCTTTGTGATAATGGAACCAACCAGCAAAAAGCATTAACGCTGCAAAGATCAATGCACCAATTGCGGTGCAGTAAAGTTGTAATTCACTAGTTATTCCTGATGCTCGCCAAATCTGGAAGAATCCGGAGGTTATTTGTATTCCTCGAAAACCTCCGCCTACATCCCCATTCAGAATTTCTTGACCCACTATTGGCCAAACTACCTGAGCACTCGGTTTGATGTGAATAGGATCACTCAACCATGCCTCATAATTGGAGAAACGAGCGCCGTGAAAGTACATCCCGCTTAGCCAAATAAAGATGATGGCTAGTTGACCAAAATGAGCACTAAATACTTTGCGAGAGATCTCTTCCAAATCATTGGTATGGCTATCAAAATCGTGAGCATCAGCATGTAGATTCCAGATCCAAGTGGTAGTATTAGGTCCCTTAGTTAGCGTCTTTGAGAAATGACCAGGTTTGGCCCATTTTTCAAAAGAGGTTTTAATAGGGTCCCTCTCCACCACGATCTTTACTTCTGTTTCCGGTGAACGAATAGTCATTGAGTTCCCCTCTTTCCAGACGAGACATAAGAAAAACCCGCCAACAGGAAGGAATTATTGAATGATATATATATATATATGTTCTCAACTCGTTCCTTTCTTTATTTATTTCTCAGTTCATGACTAGAGCAACTATGATAGGAAGTCGATCTGAGGCAGGTGTTCAAATTTATTATGACATATCTAATATGTGCCCAATGGACCATTATGGGTTTGGAAAAACGTTTATCATTTGGCCCCACGTAAAAACCTATTTATTGGTGTAATGATCATTATTATATTCATATCCAGATGTATTTACCCATATATCTGGACCCCCGCAGATCACATTTATAAATCACGATAACCATGAATTATTCATGGATCATTAATAAAAGACATCCCCGGATGGATTTGGCCCTATTCAAAAGATCTCTCTCATTAACGATCCACAAAAGGTATTCCTTGTTATATTGTCAATATATTCCAAGGATATGAGAAGCCAATGCAGTTGGAGGACTAATTCGAGAAATTACAATGAAATAATTCCATTGTAATTTCTTCCGAAAGAATCCCAACGATTTATCTGGTATGATCATACCAGAGATTCTCATTCTCCAAAGCGCCCTGTAATCTTTAACCAATTTTGTGCTTCGATGTAGTTGCTTGGGGCAAGTGCTATAGCTTGTTTCCAATACTCAGCAGCTTGATTGAACCAAGCCTCCGCAATTTCAGGATCTCCCTGTCGAATGGCCTGTTCTCCTCGGTCGGGATAGGTCAACTTATAAAAGTCTTCCTCCCATAGAACCGTACTTGAGAGTTTCCTACCTCATACGGCTCAATTCATTATTCTGTTCTGTAGTCCTTTACCCAAACTTCCAAAATAGTAGATGATTCGTTGGCAATGGGTTAGAGTTAACCAAGGGGCCAGAACCAGAAAGGGTCAATGACATGAGTTTCAAACCTCACTTTCAATCAATAATCAGGTTTTCTCTTTTCTCCTACCCCCAGAAAGATTAAGTATATAAACGAAGATATATACTTCAGATTATCCAAATAGAAGTCTTTTTGAGAGGTAACTATCTCACTTCTGTATAGAAATTTTTACGAGTACTTTCCGTCTCTAACTAGTAGGCGAGTACTTTACATCTTTAGGATCTGATGCTACACCGCTGCTCAATAGCTTAGTAAATCTACTCTATTACATAAGTAGATTCCTTATTTTTGTCAATAAGCAGATTTGATCGTATCAGCCCAAACTTTCAATAATTGATCTTTATGGTGCTTTCCCCATCAATTGAATGATTTTATCCATGGAATATGGAGGCTCTATTTATCCATTCCTATTTGGGCTCCTATGAGGAATGTTCTTTTTTCCCACAGCTGATAAACCCCGTGACTTTGGACGGTGCATATGTAGAAAGCCTCTTTTTCTGTCGTTCTCCGTAGTAGTTCTAAACAAATTAATTCTATAGTACAGATAGCCGCACGTAATGACAGATCAAGGCCGTATTATTAAGAGCTTGTGGTAAAGATGGGTTTCGTTCCAATGCCTGGAAATAATATTCCAAAGCCTTGGTATGCTCCCCATTACTCGTGTGGATAAGACCTATATTATATAGTATATAACTTCGATCATAAGGATCAATTTCCGGTCGCATAGCTTCATAATAATTTTGTAAAGCTTCCGCATATTCCCCTTCGGATTGAGCTGACATCCGTGACGGTCGTTCATTTAATCGAAATGATCTCCGCTTCAAAACCGTACATGAGATTTTCACCTCATACGGCTCCTCCTTTTTCTACATATTGAGGGAAGTAATCCGTGAAATTGGAAAAGACCCTATATTATGAATTGATAGGGGCTAGTGTATTGGCGATAAATCTCTAGCCATCCTTCTTGCAAAGATTATTTTCTTAATACCAAAGATCTTAGCACTACAAATAGAATCTCTAACAATTTCTTTGTTCTTAACGCAGCGTATTTTCTGGGGATTAGTCACTTCAACAATCTCCGATGGTTCTATGATATTGGTATCCGAAGTACAAACGAGATGGGTGTTTGTTGTCCCAACCATTTCTATTAGCCCCTTAGAACAAAAAAAAGGGGGAGTAATGTGTATCATAACGAAGCGTTTGTGTTGTCGATTACCACACGTAGTGCTTTTTCCTCTATGCGTGCCTATCCGATAGGGTTGACCGTTAAGGTCTATCACATAGGTGTAACCTTTCGTTTGATACCAGAATCTCAGAAGATCAAAGCATCTAAGGCTGCATCAATCGGGGATACACGACAGAAGGGATTGTTCTATGTCTAAAAGTCACCTTCACTAAGCGTAAGTTTTGTTTGACTCAATATCTTGAATCCCTTTTTGGAAAAGGATAAAAAAAAATAGAAAATGGTTCAAATCACACCATCTCTGTAATAAGTAAATGCCTCTTTTTCCCCTGAAGCCATCGGGATTATTTGCAATAATATATCCGCTACAATTGTGAACGTCTTATCGATAAAATTGTCATTTTTCTGAGATCTAGGCATAGTCAATTAGAGATTAAAAAATTCCTTCATTCCCCATATGGAAATGATCCCATGAACAAAATTATTTTCCGGTGCGCAATACCATAAAAAAAGAAATCTATTTTCCAATCGCAAATATACGCACATTTCGAATTCATTATTCTGAATAGGAATAGATAGAAAATACCCGGAAAGTATGTTCATTCTATTGACGGACAATAGAGAATCCCCTATTCAAAAACCCTTCTTTTATACAGGGTTAAAGAATATAGATAAAAAAAAAAATAGCGTTATTATTATAGAATTTGCGCGACGGATCATTGCCAATCGATTCTTAGCCAGACACGATGATGATAAAGAATCATCATGATTATATCATTCATCATATGGAATGGATTAGTGGATTTATATAAATTTACCAATTTGATCATATAATAAATCCGGATAAGATAAGATCGACAGATTGAGAAAGAAAAAGGAGGATTTCCTAAAATAGGAGGAAGTGTGGGAAAATTTCCTTTTGTCTTTTTGGGGATTGAACAAATACTCTATTCCCACAGAAGTTATATGCGTATATGAACAAGTAGAATCTCTAAAAAGAATTTGCTATCCACTACTTTAATTGATTTTTGATTGATTATACCCAAGACATAGAATCTCATAGGAAAGATGGCCGAGTGGTTCAAGGCGTAGCATTGGAACTGCTATGTAGGCTTACGTTTACCGAGGGTTCGAATCCCTCTCTTTCCGTATCTTTACCTTATTCTGTTTTCCATCATTTTCCTGATCTGTTGAATCACGGGTTTATCTCATTGTCCCGCAACTCCCGTTCTATCCTGTTATAGAGCAATTGGTGTAAGAAAATAAACAGCGGTATGGGAAAGTAAACAAATATTGAAAGAAAAGGGGGGACAATAAATGTATCATGAATAACAAAATTATAATGTAACCTACAGAATGAATTTAGAATATCGATTTACCCAAATAACAAAACAATTCTATCTATTTGAATACTTTGGGAGAGTAGAGAGAGAAGGGAGAAGGGCGTAATTGCCCAGACATCCAGAAATCCTTCATTTTCATTCTCAATTTAGGCTCGACGGGAAAAATACTCTATGACCAACAATTCATTAATGTTTAAACCAATCCCTGTACTATCTATTATTCGATTAACTATTCCTTTATATTTAACTACTCCTTTATATCGTGACGAATCAAGAGTCAAATGAAACGGCACTGTATGCTTCATAAAATGTTTTTTAAATCGGAAAAAGAGAATAAATTTCCGATTAATGATTCTCTTAGAGATGAGTCTCGATCTTTCTTGATGTTTTTTGGACAGATCTATATTTTTATTAATAATATTCCTCGATCTTTGTCGATCTTTTATAGTAATCACATCTTTGGGGTTGCAACGATAACTCGGTATATCTACCATACGGCCATTGACCAGAATATGTCTATGGTTGACCAATTGTCTAGCTCCGGGAATGGTGAGAGCCATACCCAATCGAAAAAGAATATTATCCAAACGCATTTCAAGTAATTGCAATAGGACCTGTCCCGTGGAGCCTTTGGCTCTTCTAGCAATACGAACATATTGAAGTAATTGTCGGTCTGTCAGTCCGTAATGAAAACGCACTTTTTGTTTTTCTTCTAGGCGGATACGATATCGAGATTTTTTCTCTTTCTCACGATCAGATCTTCTATATTTGGTAAGCCCTGGTAAATTGTTCAGACGACGTATTAGTTTTATACGAGGTCCTCGATAACGGGACATAAAAAAACTCCTTAGCGAAATAAAAAAAAATAGTGCTGGAAAGAGGAATAGTATAAACCGTACGAATACTTGAATGATTTTATACGAAGAACAGAATGTTTCCAATTTTGTTTGGATCGGAGCAAATCCTTTTGGATTTCTCCAATAATGAATTCCCTTAACTAGTGGAAACTTACTTGGTGGACCAACGATTGAAAGCTAAAGAGTTTTCTTCATATTTTTTGGTCCTAACCAAATATTGTTGGTTATAGGGAAACCAACAAAAGAACGTAAAAGAGCCAGCTATCGGGATCGAACCGATGACCATCGCATTACAAGTGCGATGCTCTAACCTCTGAGCTAAGCAGGCATTAATGGGAGATATAACCCAATACTCATTGGTGCACGATCCATAATTTCTTTGGGATCTTTACAATTATAGCGATTCTAGACTCAATAGCGCAATCCAGATTAGATTGAAAGATTGCTTTCAATTCTATTTTTTTTTTTTTTTTTCAGGGGGGGAAAGAGAACAAAAAGTCAACTGATAGTGACCGTTTCACTATTTCTAAATAGAAAAGAGTAAATAACCACATTGCATTTAAAATACAGAAACAATATAATGATTCTCAGCCAGAAAGTAGAGATGGCAAGAGAGAGGGGAGTAAAAAGGCACATTTACGCCACCCATTAGAGTAATATATAATTAATTACTCTTATAAAAATGAAATAGTAGAATGAAATAGATTACAATTTCATCTCGTTTTCCGAGAACGGGGATATGGCGGAATTGGTAGACGCTACGGACTTGATCGAATTGAGCCTTGGTATGGAAACGTACTAAGTGATAGCTTCCAAATCCAGGGAACCCTGGGATATATATTTTAAATGGGCAATCCTGAGCCAAATCTGGTTTCTAGGGACAAAAGTTTTCCTCCTAGAGAGGGATAGGTGCAGAGACTCGATGGAAGTTTTTCTAACGAATCAAAATCATTTGATCCAATATTCTATCTAGAGAAAATTCTATTTATTTATGCTTAAATAAATAGAAGTGATTGATGGTATCAATCAATCAAAACTCAATCAATCGAAACTTAGTTCAAGGAGCTATTAACTAAAATCAATTTAGGAAAATTCTCTAGAAAGGGAGTCCACTCAGTTTTTGGAATGAATGATTGGACGAGAATAAAGATAGAGTCCAATTCTACATGTCAATGCTAGTAACAACAATGTAAATTGCAGTAGAAAGAAAATCCGTCGGTTTTTTTAGACCTTGAGGGTTCAAGTCCCTCTATTCCCAGGTTCATTTCCAAAATACTGATTTATCATTTTTTTTTGCTAATTCTGCCGAGAAGTTAAAATTCTCACTTTCTTTTAAATATTAATTCTTGTTATCTATCATTCCACTACTTTCTCCAAAGTAGAAGGAGAAAGTAGAAACACGAATATTGTAAACATTACAACAAGTTGATCATAGATATATATAGATATATGATCTATATAGATAGATATATCTAGATATCTATATAGATCATATACTGATCTACGAATTGTAATGAATCCCATTCGTTTGTAGTCCTTCAAATGGTGATTTACCGATGTAAAATGGACCCGGGATTAGTTGACACAAGTTCAGGGTTTACACTAGGATGATGCACAAAGAAGAGCCGGGATAGCTCAGTTGGTAGAGCAGAGGACTGAAAATCCTCGTGCCACCAGTTCAAATCTGGTTCCTGGCATGCAGACTCATTTAAAAAACGATACATCATGTATAGATATATGTATATCTATACATACGGATATATGTATCCGTATGTATCATACGAGGTAGTATTAAATATGTTCCGTTCTCTACTTCCCTGTTTCTATTTTCCTTCTTTATTCGAATTTTAACTGGATACCTTGTATATATACATATATCAGTCAAAACTCAGAAGTATGGAAACATTTGACGCTGGGAATAGATTGAATCTATTTTCAACTTTTTTTGGTAAAAGTCAAATTGAATCTTTCGTTTTCGTAAATAGCGTGCTCGTGGTGCATCATTTGTGATGCGCCAAGAAAAAAAAAAGATTTTTTTCATCCTTCTGTTTCGATATACAATGAATGTGTGGGAATACGCATGTACCGAACCTTGTTTGCGGTCCTTTCTATTCCATAGCATCTGAAATAGATGCTGCAAAGTTTTAGATCTATAACTTTGCAAAAGTAAAAGTTGTTTACATTTATCTTATTCAATAAGAATCTTGTATCTCATAAAAATCAGGTGCAATATAGTCTTTGCGTAAAGGCCAACCAATCCAACTATCAGGCATCAATATACGTTTGAGACATAGATGACTTTCATAAAAGATTCCCAACATGTCATAAGATTCTCGTTCTTGCCAATTAGCACCTTTCCAAATACGGAGAACAGACGGGATTCTGGGATCTTCCCTTGGGACAAAAACTTTTATACAGACCTCTTCAGGTTGATCTGCATTATCATCTATTTTTGTAAGATGATATACGCTAGCCAATAATCCCCCTGGTGCTACATCATAGGCACACTGGGAACGGAGATAGTTAAAGCCATAAACATATAAAGCGATGGCTATCGAAGCCCAATCCTCAGATTTTATCTGTAACGTCTCTGTGGCTTGATAATCGAAACCCAAAGGTCTATGAGCTAACTTATGCTTGGCTAGCCAAGCAGATAATCGACCCCTGATTTTATCAGCACTTTTTGTCAAGGTATTTGTATAGGGGGTTAACATTTGTTATGCAATTGCAAAAAACTGGATTTCCTATTCGTTACTTTCCACTAAAGATTTTTCCATTCCCCCATTGTTTATTTTTCAAGGGGTATCCCTGAAATAGATTCGGGCATTTCGGAGAATATCTCGAAAGTCGATTCAATGGGAGGTTCGGTAAATTCATGTAAAAACTTTTGTTCTTCATTTTCAGTATTCATACTGGGTACAACATGAAACCCATGATTTATAGTGAAAAATCTCTTTCTTTGTTGAGGCTCAAACCTATCTTCATATAATTCTCGAGATATCTTTTCACGAAGTTTTATTATAGCATCTATAATAGCCTCTGGTTTAGGCGGGCAACCCGGCAAATAGACATCTACCGGAATTAATTTATCCACACCGCGGACGGTGCTATAAGAATCTGTACTAAACATTCCTCCTGTAATAGTACAGGCTCCCATAGCAATGACATATTTTGGTTCGGGCATTTGTTCGTATAATCTCACCAAAGAAGGAGCCATTTTCATCGTCACAGTGCCAGCTGTTATAATGAGGTCAGCTTGTCTAGGACTCGATCTTGGTACCAGACCATAACGATCGAAATCAAATCGCGAACCTATTAATGAAGCGAATTCGATGAAGCAACAACTAGTACCATAAAGTAGCGGCCATAAACTGGAGAGTCTGGCCCAATTTGACAGATCATTTACGGTAGTTGAAATCACTGAATTTTTAGTTGTTCGATCAACTAGAGCTGATTCTATAGGGTTTATTACTGACTTTATGGAATCTTCTACCTCTCTCCCACCGCCCAAAAACTTGTAAGTTAAAACCATTCTAATGCTCCTTTTCGCCATGCATAAACTAAACCAACAATTAAGATAAGCACGAAAATAAAAACTTCTATCAATGTGGATATACCCACAATATCAAAACTCATAGCCCACGGATATAGGAACACTGTTTCAACATCAAACACAACGAACACTAAAGCGAACATATAATAACGAATCCTAAATTGGATCCAAGTATCCCCCATGGGTTCTATACCAGATTCGTAACTAGTGGGTTTCTCTGGTCCTTTACTCATAGGAGCCAAAGCTCCTGAAATTGAGAATGCCATAATAGGAATAAAGCTAGATATTGTTAGAAATATCCAAAAAGGTTCATATTCGGAAAATAGAAACATAAATAAACTCCTGTGAAATAGATCAAATTCTCTGGGAAAGAGTTGTTTTAAACATGAATGTGTTTCCCCGATAAATATCATAACTAACAGGATATTATCTTAGGGTTAGGAAGAGCACGAACCGAAGGTTCGCGTTTAGGCGGGATCAACACTTGTATAAAATTGATCCTTTCCGGCCGGGTATTAAGAATATGTGCGTAAATCCATGAAAGAATGAGTGTGTTTGGAGCTAACAGCTCCATATCTGATTGATCCTGTTATCAAGAATGACTGGACATATGGATTGCGCAGAGGGCATTCCTTCAACAGAATTATTGAAGCTTTTTTTTTATTCAATTGGTTAGATATATTATGTTACCTAATGGGTCATTTCTCAGAACGAAACAAATACTAAACAACAAGTTTGTTTTTGTAACGAACAACGGTTAGAGTCTAAGTGACAACACTTTGGTTTTATCATTCGTTAGAGGAATGAATTACTTTATTCCTCTGTTCCTCTGTTCTGTCGGGTAGGTGGGAGAAATCCAAAGATCTATCTTTTTTGTTAAGAAACAAACAAAAACACACACAAATTCATTTAAATAATTAACAATGAATAAGCCCAATCATGCGGTATCAATTTCATTTCGATCAATGAAATTTGATCGATCTGCCTTGTTCCCACGTGCCTATTAATCCTCATAGGCACACGAGAATAGTTGATACGATCTGACCCAGTTTTTAGTTAGGATCGGGTCATAGAAGCAATAGTAAATTGAGGGAATATAAGAGTACCAGAACTTAGTCCATCGTATAGGGCTATACGGGCTCGAACCGTAGACCTTCTCGGTGAAACAGATCAAAGTTTTTGTTATCGAAATGAATTGAACTGTTCTAAGAACCCAACATGCATTTTTATTGCATTGGGCTCTGTCACTAACTGATGGATTGATCAATTAGTCTGCCATTCTCCTCTTTCTAGGAAGAAAATAAGATGGCTCCGTATGCTCCAAATGGGATTTTTCCCAAAAGCAATCCCAAAGTGATTCAAAAGGTTCCCTTGACGTAGGTCTGCCTTGCTCAGACATAGATCAACTCAAAAGGAGTCTCTATCGCTTCGAAAATGAAAAGTAATATGAGACTTCTTACACCTCAAAGTTCATAAAGCAAAAAGAATTTATTTTGAGGTCCCCATATTATACTCATTATGCCTGGCATTGAATAGCCTTGGGATTGACCATATCAATTAGATCTAGAATTCGAATCAATTTTATTCGAATTTTTTTGTCATGCTATTGTTCTCCCAATTCGTAGAGTAAGACTATTGGATCTATTTTTAGATCGGATAAACCGATAAACTCTCCTGAAAACCATCGGCGCACGTGTAAACGAGGTGCTCTACCTTGCTGAGCTATAGCCCTTGCCAATCCTGGTGATATATTATACTAACCAAACAGATCACTATATGTCAAGGTAGATATTTCATGATCTAATATTTTTTAGTTAGGGGCATATTGTTTATTGGTTGAATTCCATTTAAAATAGTTTATAAGCCCAATTAAATACCTATGATGATAAAAGACCCACTTAACTCAGTGGTTAGAGTATCGCTTTCATACGGCGAGAGTCATTGGTTCAAATCCAATAGTAGGTAAAACTTCTTGGATGCCGTTGAGTCCTCAATGGCATCTAAGAAGTTTTTCTACTTTGTTATTTCTAAATAAAATTTTATTTCATGGGAATAAGGAGTGCATTTTAAGATTATTATTGAAGTTGAACTATCAAAGATATTACTAAGTAAATCGAAGTGGTAGCTCTCAGTCATGATTGACTCATCAACTTGATACACCACATTTAATAGTATCAGCAAACAATGAAAATCAATCTCTTTTTTTTTTTTTTTATGAGAACCAATCCTTTTGTTCTTGGAATTTCCACACTTGTAGAAAAAAATGTAGGCCGTATTGCTCAGATCATCGGCCCTGTACTGGATGTATCTTTTCCTCCAGATGGTATGCCTTATATTTACAATTCTTTAATAGTGAAGGACCAAAATACAACAGGTCAACTAATTCAAGTTACTTGTGAGGTACAACAATTATTAGGAAATAATAAGGTTCGAGCTGTAGCTATGAGTGCTACAGATGGTTTGATGAGAGGAATGAGAGTTATTGATACGGGGGCTCCTCTTAGTGTTCCGGTTGGTGCAACTACTCTTGGACGAATTTTTAATGTTCTTGGAGAACCTGTTGACGATTTAGGTCCTGTAGATGCTAGCACAAGGTCTCCTATTCATAGACCTGCTCCCGCCTTTACGCAGTTAGATACCAAATTTTCAATCTTTGAAACAGGTATTAAAGTAGTGGATCTTTTAGCTCCTTACCGCCGTGGGGGTAAAATCGGGCTATTCGGGGGGGCTGGAGTGGGTAAAACAGTACTGATTATGGAGTTAATCAACAACATTGCTAAGGCTCATGGAGGCGTATCTGTATTTAGTGGGGTGGGAGAGCGTACCCGCGAAGGAAATGATCTTTATATGGAAATGAAAGAATCGGGAGTCATTAGGGAACAAAATATATCAGAATCAAAAGTAGCTCTGGTCTATGGGCAGATGAATGAACCACCAGGAGCTCGTATGAGAGTCGGGTTAACTGCCCTAACCATGGCGGAATATTTCCGAGATGTCAATAAGCAAGACGTACTCTTATTCATTGACAATATTTTCCGCTTTGTCCAAGCAGGATCAGAGGTATCCGCCCTATTAGGCAGAATGCCTTCTGCCGTGGGCTATCAGCCAACTCTTGGCACGGAAATGGGGTCTTTGCAAGAGAGAATCACCTCCACCAAAGAGGGATCTATAACCTCCATTCAAGCAGTTTATGTACCTGCGGACGACTTGACCGATCCTGCTCCTGCTACAACATTTGCACATTTGGATGCTACTACCGTATTGTCGAGAGGATTAGCTTCCAAGGGCATCTATCCAGCGGTCGATCCTTTAGATTCAACATCGACTATGCTCCAACCTTCGATCGTGGGCGAGGAACATTATGAAACTGCGCAAGGAGTTAAGCAAACTTTGCAACGTTATAAGGAACTTCAAGATATTATAGCTATTCTTGGACTGGACGAATTATCAGAAGAGGATCGTTTAACCGTAGCAAGAGCAAGAAAAATTGAGCGTTTCTTGTCACAACCCTTTTTCGTAGCAGAGGTATTCACAGGTTCTCCGGGTAAATATGTTAGTCTTATAGAAACAATTAGGGGGTTTCAAATGATTCTTTCCGGAGAATTAGATGGTCTCCCTGAACAGTCTTTTTATTTGGTGGGTAACATCGATGAAGCTACCGCGAAAGCTATGAACTTCAAAGTGGAAAGTTAATTTGTCAAATGACCCTAAATCTTCGTGTGCTGACTCCTAATCGAGTTGTTTGGGATTCAGAAGTTAAAGAAATCATCCTATCTACCAATAGTGGTCAAATTGGTGTATTACCAAATCATGCTTCACTTGTTACAGCTTTAGATATTGGGGTTATGAAAATACGTCTCGATGCGCAGTGGTCCACTATGGCATTGATGGGTGGATTCGCCAAGATAGACAATAATAATGTCACTGTATTGGTAAATAATGCAGAAAGAGGTATTGACATTGATCTTCAAGAGGCTCGGGAAGATTTTCGTATAGCTAAAGCAGACCTTGCTCGAGCTCGAGGTAAGAGACAAGCAATTGATGCTGACGTAGCTCTCAAAAGAGCTAGAACACGCTTAGAAGCTATTGAGGCTATTTCGTCTCCTAATTAATACATTTCAGATTTGTAATATGAAGTAGATGGATAAGGATTATGAGAAATCCTTCGGTTTGTCCGGGAATAGGGAATATTTCACCCTATGCCTAGATCTTCTGTAAGATATGTAATTGGAATTCTATTCATAACCTTTCTCTCTCTCTCGTTGGTTGTTTTTTTCTCTCTCCCCCCCCCGTTCCTCTTCTCGTCTTCTCTCTCTACTTTTTCAGATATAATTATCACCCGTATAATTAATTACCATTTCCATATACTATGGATTTTAGTCAATTTGTTTCTTTAAATCCAAATTGACTATTTTAATAGCTAAAAGATCCCCGGGTCAACCCGGAAACAAAGTGAATTTTTGGGTTGCGTTATACATACAGAACACTATACAATAATGTATCCGGACAAGCTTTATTGTCCAATTACGGAGAACTTAAGTGTTTTGTAATCGATTGACGTAACGTAAATTGTTTACGTTACGTTTGACCCAGGTCGAGCAGACCTCGTCGTTGTAAGAGTGATTAATCAATCAATCATAGGGAGGGACTTTTTTATGTCACCAAAAACAGAGACTAAAGCAAGTGCTGGGTTCAAAGCTGGTGTTAAAGATTACAGATTAACTTATTATACTCCGGAATATCCGACCAAAGATACTGATATCTTGGCGGCATTCCGAGTCACTCCTCAACCCGGAGTGCCCCCCGAGGAAGCAGGAGCGGCAGTAGCTGCCGAATCTTCCACTGGTACATGGACTACTGTTTGGACCGATGGACTTACCAGCCTCGATCGTTACAAGGGGCGATGCTATGACATCGAACCTGTTCCTGGAGAGGAAAATCAATTTATTGTTTATGTAGCTTATCCCTTAGACCTTTTTGAAGAAGGTTCTGTTACTAACCTGTTCACCTCCATTGTAGGTAATGTTTTTGGATTCAAAGCTCTACGGGCTCTACGTCTGGAAGATCTGCGAATTCCTCCTGCTTATTCCAAAACTTTCCAAGGTCCACCCCATGGTATCCAGGTGGAAAGAGATAAATTAAATAAATATGGCCGCCCCTTATTGGGATGTACCATCAAACCAAAATTGGGTCTGTCTGCCAAGAATTATGGTAGAGCAGTTTACGAATGTCTTCGTGGTGGACTTGATTTCACGAAGGATGATGAGAATGTAAATTCCCAACCATTTATGCGCTGGAGAGATCGTTTTTGCTTTTGCGCTGAAGCAATTTTTAAAGCTCAGGCTGAAACGGGTGAAATTAAGGGGCATTACCTGAATGCTACCGCAGGTACATGTGAAGAAATGATAAAAAGAGCGGTATTCGCTAGAGAATTGGGAGTTCCTATCGTTATGCATGACTATCTGACGGGGGGGTTTACGGCAAATACTTCGTTGGCTCATTATTGCCGAGACAACGGCCTACTTCTTCACATTCACCGCGCAATGCATGCAGTTATTGATAGACAAAAAAATCACGGTATGCACTTTCGTGTACTAGCTAAAGCGTTGCGTATGTCTGGGGGAGATCATATTCATGCCGGTACTGTAGTAGGTAAACTCGAAGGAGAACGAGAAGTAACTTTGGGTTTTGTGGATCTGCTACGTGATGATTTTATTGAAAAAGACCGAAGTCGTGGTATTTATTTCACTCAAGATTGGGTATCTATGCCAGGTGTCATACCTGTAGCTTCGGGGGGTATTCATGTTTGGCATATGCCTGCTCTGACCGAGATCTTTGGGGATGATTCTGTATTACAGTTCGGTGGAGGAACTTTGGGGCACCCTTGGGGAAATGCACCTGGTGCAGTAGCCAATCGGGTTGCTTTAGAAGCTTGTGTAGAAGCTCGTAATGAGGGACGTGATCTTGCTCGTGAAGGTAATGAAGTGATCCGTGAAGCTAGCAAATGGAGTCCCGAACTAGCTGCTGCTTGTGAAATATGGAAAGAGATCAAATTTGAATTTGAAACTATTGATACTTTATAATCCAGTTACTTTCATTCATTGGTTCTCCTAATGGGATCGAACTCGGCCCAAATTTTTACTAGAAAAATTGAGCCGAATCACGAATGCAGAGTTTTACGTATCTGATACGATAATCTGATGTTCTTATTGGAATGGCGGCATAATTAACCAACGAATTCTACATTGGATCGACAGAATCTCATCCTGTCGATCCAGATTGAGATTTACCAAATTTCTGGATATCTCCATCTGGGCCTGTCCACCAATCCTTTTTTTCCTGTTCTCCGGGTATACAGAGAAAAAAAAAGGTAAACTTATTCAATTCGACCGGGACTGACGGGGCTCGAACCCGCAACTTCCGTCTTGACAGGGCGGTACTCTAACTAATTGAACTACAATCCCAATAGATCGCCCGCCAACTAGTCCGCGATAATAACATTATGTTATTGCCGGATCAATAAAACATCGGACGTCTTCATTTCCTCGAAGAAGTATAACTTCGTTACATATATGTCTATGCATAGACACATATGTACGTATATATGAATCAAGTACATACTTTTTTACCTTGTAGGGGTTGGTAGCTCAGTGGATCAGAGCACATGGTTCCGGACCTTGGAGTCAAGGGTTCAAATCCCTTCTAGCCCGAGCCCTATTCAATTAATATCTTATATTTGGGACATAGGCTTTTTTGCGATAAATTGCTCTTTATCGTGTCGTTATATCTAACAATATGAATCGAATTTTTATTTAGATTAAAAAAAAGGCTTCTGCGAAGTTCAATAATATTGAAGAAATCAAATAATTGAACTTCTAAATCCATTTTAGGGGTATTTCTACAAATGAATGTAGGATAGATCCATGTAGGATAGATCTCTTGAATGTTTGCTCGGTTTAGCAAGAGAACCAACGAACGGGTCTTATATAAAAGACCCTTTTGGCGGGCGAGAGGTACGAGCGAGAGACGTTGATGAAACTAGTGTTTCCTTCTGTCTGTTTCTTCTGATTCTAAGAAGAATAAGAATAATTAATACGTTTTCCTTTGGAATTTTATTCCCTTTTTGGGAAGAAGGCGAAAACGAAAGAGAGAGCTAAAAACTAAATTTAGCTATTTTTTTTTTTCGTTTTTTTTTTTCTGATTCTCTATTTTATACTATTCCACTTTCATATGAATAAAACGAATAATTTTAGTGTATTCGTATATTGTATACGATGAAGGAGATATCATGACTTTAAGAGAATGGCACGAAGAACGACGTCGAATTAATCGAGTAATTGAGGATTTGACCGAGAAGGCGAATCACCTCGCTATTGTCAAGAAAGGAGATGAAAATACTGAACAGCCTCAGCTGATTGATAATGAGCGTTTGAGACAATTATGGGCGCAATGCGATAATTGTTACAATATGCAATTTAGAAAGCATTTGAGGCAAAATATGGCAATTTGCCAAGATTGTGGCTTTCCTATGCAAATGAGTAGTTCCGATAGGATTGAACTTTTAGTTGATTCTGGCACTTGGTTTCCCATGGATGAAAATCTATGTACCATAGATGTTTTTTCTGAGATTGAAAATCTTCGAACTAAAGAAAACATGGAGATTTCTTGGCAGATGAACCGGAAAAATTCGAAAATTTCGATAGATTATCGCTGGAATTTCTGTATATATTATTCATTTTTGCTTTGGAAATTTCTTCCAAAAATAGAAGAACTTCTACTTACAGAAGAAATTTTCGAGGAGATAATAGAAGAGGGGCCTTTCATTAATGAAAATTTGATTCAAGATATCGAATATCCAGAAAATCTGATGCAAGATTTCGAATATATAGAAAAATTGACGCAAGATTTCGAATATATAGAAAAATTGACGCAAGATATCAAATATATAGAAGCGAAGTTTAGAAATAGTTTTAATGAGATGCGAGAGTGGGCCCCAAACAATAATAAGGAAAATATTTTCAATATATTGAAAAGGGTATTCCGTAGATATCTCAAGCAAATACTAATGAATTTTGCTCTAAGTTGTTTTCAACGGCATATATCTATTTTAGATAAGATAGATCTAAAATCTTTGGAAGTTCAATCTTTCAAAGATGAACTGCAAGGGATCCTCTTATATGGAAAGATAGTTACTTTGATGGATTCTTGTTCTCTAAATTATTTTAGAGAAAAAAAAGATAGTTCTTCTGAAGACACTGAAGAGGAGGTTCCTCAAGATCCTTTTTCTGAACAATTTTGGGACGACTCTAAGTCCCTACGGACTTGGGAAAAGTATTTTGAACAGTATACTCCAGTTTTAGCTGAATCGTCAGAAGAGTTTCTTCGGTGGTTAAATTGGTGGTTAAAGGATTTTTCTGAAGATTCAGAAGAGGAGATTCCTTCTAAGGAGGTCCCTTCACTTCCTGAGGAGGTTGGTTCACTTCGTGAGAACATTGCTGCATCTTCCCAGAAGGGACCTTCACCCTCTGAGCAGATTCCTGAGGAGGAAGTTGATGAAGAGGAGGTTCCTGAAGATTCTTTTTCTGAACAGTTTTTGAAGGAGTATAATATTTTGCCTTGCGAGGAGCTTTCTCCAGAAAGAAAGCTTGCTCTTGAAATCCAAAAGATTCATTATATGATTTCTCGTGAAAAGAGGAATCAGAAGAAGCTTCGTGAAGAGCGGAAAAAGGAAGAGAGGGAACTTGATATGGAAGAAAAACCTTATATAGATCATATCACTTCCTATCAAATAGACACAGGTTTAACCGACGCTATTCAAACAGGCATAGGTCGATTAAATGGTATTCCTATCGCAATTGGAGTTATGGATTTTCAGTTCATGGGGGGTAGTATGGGCTCGGTAGTAGGTGAGAAAATGACCCGTCTGATCGAGTACGCTACCAAGAAATCTCTTCCATTGATTACGGTGTGTGCTTCTGGTGGAGCACGCATGCAAGAGGGAAGTTTTAGTTTAATGCAGATGGGCAAAATAGCTTCTGCGTTGAATATTTTTCAACGTAAGAAAAAGTTGTTCTATATATCGATTCTTACTTCTCCCACAACAGGTGGAGTGACTGCTAGTTTCGGCATGTTACCAAATATCACTATTGCTGAACCTAAAGCGTACATTGCATTTGCTGGTAGAAGAGTAATTGAGCAGACATTAAATCTGACAATAGAAGATGATGATTTCCAAACGGCTGAGTATTTATTTTACCATGGGTTATTTGATCTAATTGTTCCACGGAGTATTTTAAAAGGTGTTTTGCGTGATATACTGAAGCTTTATAAGTTTCATTGATTCAAGCGCTGTGGAGTTTGCTTGCTTATAAGGAGCAATCATTTATTATATTGATTGAGCTCTTTGTAACGAAACCGTCTATTATGATACAAGTTCGCGACAAAGGAAAAGTCGGATCTACACCAAAAGTATTGATCCTCTAACTACATGCAATAGAAATTCCGACGTGGTTTTAAAATCGTAGTAAAGAAGATTGAAATCCTTCTTACTAGTTTTTCAATATGTATAAGCGTTATTGTAATATATATATATATATATATATATTCAGTCTTTAATATGTAGAATCTTACACTTCTATATCAATCAAACGAAGATTCCGGGTTGAGTTTCAAATAGTTTTTTTAGTCCAAAAAAACTATTTGATGCGAAAAGAAACAATATTTTTGTAGATTTGTTTCTGAAGAAGGACAGGACCACTTATTCAGTTTTGTGCTATCGCTCATTCGGTCTTATAATCTTTACTTGTAATAAAGTAAAATATTTCATTAAGGTACTCGTTCTATGGCAAATAGCATACCCTCTATTTTTGTGCCTCTAGTGGGCCTGTTTTTCCCAGCAGTTACAATGGCTTTTTTGTATTTCCATATCCAAAAAGACGAGATTTTATGAATCTAGTCCAATCAGATCTCATATATTGGTTTCAATATAAAATATACTTCTTATTTTAGTAGAACATAAAACGCTCGTTCTAAATAGAAACGAAATAGATCTAAATAGATATCCATCTAGATAATAGATCATATTCATATATGATGAATAATTCTATATGTACCATCTGGTATATACGCCATAGGTATAATATATGGATAGAATCTGGATGGATATCTATACATATCCATCCATGAATGGATATGTTTCTTATCTAACACGAATATAAATAAATATTTATGTGAATATAAAGTGTTATTTATATTAGACTAATAACATGAAGTGTCGTTTTTACAATCGATTTATGAGTTACAATGTTCCAAAAGGAGAGCACGGGAAAAAAATAGGGAAACGATAGCCGAGATATTCTATTCTCGGCTTAGATGCTTAGATGTGTATAACTAGCTTATTATTATGAGAATTACTTTGGGTGCCAAAGGAGTAAGCATTTGGCCATTGCCTTAAATGAAATAGGACACAATTCGTTATGAATCGCCGATCAAAACAGCTGTTGATAGAACCCGTAAGAGGGTCTCGAAAAATGAGTAATTTTTTTTGGGCTTGTATACTCTTCTCGGGTTCACTAGGATTTTTTTTAGTCGGAATTTCGAGTTATCTCGGTAGGAACCTGATACCCCTATTGTCATCTCAGCAAATACTTTTTGTTCCACAAGGAATTGTAATGTGTTTCTATGGTATTGCAGGTCTATTCATTAGCACCTATTTATGGTGCACAATTCTGTGTAATGTGGGTAGTGGCTACAATAAGTTTGATAAAAAAGAAGGGGTTGTATGTCTTTTTCGTTGGGGATTCCCGGGAAGAGATCGTTGTATTTCTCTTCAATTCTCTATAAGAGATATTCGGGCGATCAAAATGGAAGTTAAAGAAGGTATTTCTCCTCGTCGTGTTATTTATATGCAAATAAAAGGTCAACAAGAAATTCCCTTAATTCGTACTGAAGATAATTTGACCTTACGTGAAATGGAGCAGAAAGCTGCTGAATTAGCACGTTTTTTACGTGTATCTATTGAAGGTTTTTAGTTGATCTCATTATTTATCCATAGAGAAACCGATATATCTCCGAGTATATACGAGAGGAAGAGGTTTCAATGAGAGGCTGGTGGGGGGGGGAAGGACATGCAGGTCATTTTCACGACCAGGAAAAAAAGGAGGGAGTACTTAGAAAATCTGATTAGTATTTCCCGGCAGTTCCCAAACACCTCATGGCTCTTCTTCTTCTTTTCAGAAGGGAGCCAATAGACCCAGTAGACTGATACAATGTATCAAAAAATAAACATCGTATATATTATATGGCGTACCTTTTCAGGCATTTTTTTTTTTTTACAAATGCATACTTCAATCGGATAATTGAATCTAATATACCAACCGGATTCACCCTGATATAGATTCTATATTTATTGAATTGATTTAGATAGATCTTATCCCCAAACTATGATCTTTTTTGCTAGGAAACATTGATCTCCTTTTTCACTTGGAAAAGGAAGACCTATATGCCACTTTCTTTAAGTGTTCGGAGAAAAAAAACTCATAGTAAAATAATGAATACAGAATTAGTTTAGATCAAAGCGATTTGAAATTATGGATTCGGCTGGAAACAATCTCTATTTTTATTCGCCTTCTTATTCGGAATGAATCGTTGCTTATCCGAAGCATATTATTTCTCGGAGTCGAAGAATTACTCAATACATCAATCTATGAATCCCATACCTCGTTCTATAACTCGTACCTTGTTCAGATTTCGTACGGAGATAACAAGTGAATCTAGCTCGTTAGCGATTCGCGAATTGGAAGTGGCCAAATATAAAGCATCAGCCTCTCTGCGATATCTTGCAGGTCTAGTAGTACTACCTTGGGGAATTTCAATTTCATTACAGAAAGGCTTGGAACCTTGGGTTACAAATTGGTGGAACACTAATAAATCTCAAAAAATTTTTGATTATATACAAGAAGAAAGCACTCTAGGGAGATTTGAGAAAATAGAAGAGCTTTTTATGTTAGAAAGAATGGTGGAAGATTCTTTGGAAACGGATTCACAAGATCCTCGGATAGAGATTCAAAAAAAAATGATTGAATTGGTTAAAATGTATAATCAAGATTGTATCCAAATAATGTTACACTTATTAACAAATATAATGGGTTTTGCTATTCTAAGTGCTTATCTTATCCTGGGTAAGAATAAGCTTGCTATTCTTAATTCTTGGATCCAAGAATTATTCTATAGCTTCAGCGATACAACCAAAGCTTTTTATATTCTTCTAGCAACCGATCTATGTATTGGGTTTCATTCGCCCCATGGCTGGGAACTTTTGATCAATTGGATCTTCGAAAATTATGGATTGGCCCATAACGAACGAATAATATCTGGTCTTGTTTCTACTTTTCCAGTCATTTTGGATACGATTTTCAAATATTGGATCTTTCGTCGTCTTAATCGTACATCTCCTTCACTTGTAGTAATTTATCACTCAATAAATGAATAACAAATTTGTTTATCCAAGAACAGTTCAATTCAACTGTTTTTTAGATCTGTCCCTTTCTTTCTAATTCAGTGCGAAAAACGCTACTGACTAATCTAGTAGCAAAATTGCATACAGGTAGCTATGATAGCTACCTACTCTTATGTATTTTAAAACAAAAGGATTGGAGCCAATAATTGAACCATGCAAAATAGAAATACTTATTACAACCGGGTGAAAAAGTGGATAACTCGATTAATTTCGGTCTTGATCATGATACATATAATTACTCGGGCATCTATTGCGAATGCATATCCCATTTTTGCACAGCAAAGTTATGAAAATCCCCGAGAAGCCACTGGGCGTATTGTATGCGCAAATTGTCATTTGGCTAAAAAACCTGTGGAGATTGAAGTTCCACAGTCTGTGCTTCCCGATACTGTATTTGAAGCAGTCGTTAAAATTCCCTATGATACACAAATAAAACAAGTTCTTGCTAACGGTAAGAAAGGGAATTTAAATGTAGGAGCTGTTCTTATTTTACCCGAAGGCTTCGAATTAGCCCCTCTGGATCGTATTTCTCCTGAGATGAAAGAAAAAATAGGTAATCTTTTTTTCCAGAACTATCGTCCTAATCAAAAAAACATTATTGTAATAGGTCCTGTTCCCGGTCAAAAATATAATGAAATTCTCTTTCCCATCCTTTCACCAAATCCTTCTACTAATAAAGTAGCTCACTTTCTTAAATATCCCATCTATGTGGGCGGTAATAGAGGAAGAGGACAAATTTATCCAGATGGCAGCAAGAGCAACAATACGGTCTATAATGCTTCAGCAACAGGTAGAGTGGGCAAAATATTACGTAAAGAAAAGGGTGGTTATGAAATAACTATTGATAATCAATTAGATGGTCGACAAGTGGTTGACATTGTACCCCCGGGACCGGAACTTCTTGTTTCAGAAGGCGAATTGATCAAGGTTGATCAGCCGTTAACGAATAATCCTAATGTGGGTGGATTTGGTCAGGGAGATGCAGAAATAGTGCTTCAAGATCCTTTACGCATTCAAGGTCTTTTATTCTTTTTAGCATCTGTCATTTTGGCACAGATATTTCTGGTCCTTAAGAAGAAACAGTTTGAGAAAGTTCAATTGGCCGAGATGAATTTTTAGGTGCAGAAAATTATGTGTCTATTACCACCCCTTAAGTTGACGAAAGAATTGAACCTATACCTTATGTATAATACGAATAATATACAATTTTAAGATTAGAGTAATCTATCTTAGAAGATAGGGAACATTCATTCGTTCTTTCCTTCTGTTTGAATCTATATAATTGATTGGGTATATAGATATATCTGCGCTTACTATTTCTTCTGATCTAATTTATCATCCTATTCCTTTAAGTAAGTTTTTGACTGTCTTTTGACAAATTTTTGGGAAAAGGAAGAGCAGGCGAGTAAAAGCGAATATGGTTGGGTTGATTGAGCAAATGGGGTAACCTATTTTCAAAGTAAACGTTTGAATGAGGCTCATTCCTTTTAATTGCTTTTCTAATAAAAGAAAAACATTTTTTCAGCTCGGACCGTAACGTAAAAGATGTAATTCTACATCCATCGTGGGATTTGTATGAATCTCATAATTGTAAGCCTAAAAGATGTTAAAAAAAAGAAAGATAAGACCCTACGGTACCGTAGGGTCTTATCTTTCTTTTTTAGTTTTCACTTTTGCATGTAGAGTATTCCCCATAAATATGAACTAAATTTCATTATCTATAGGGATGATCCTAATCCGGAATAGGAACCATAAAAAAAGAGACCTAGTAAACCAATAACGAGAGTACCGGTTAAAGTACCTATCAACCAAAGAGGGATCCTTCCAGTGGTATCGGTCATTTCTCTTACTCCAATTTACATCAAATTGTCTTAAATAGTCATGCTCAAGACATAAAAAAATCATACATATATATATATATGAGTATTAGATCTCAACAAATTGGGTGATAGATAAGATTCTCACTAGATTTAATTGAAAAAGTAATTAGAGAATAGAACAGCAAGCACAAAAATAAGTAACAACCCCCAGTAGAGGCTGGTACGATTCAATTCAACATTTTGTTCGTTTGGGTTTGATTGTGTCATAGCTCCGTAATATAATTTAAATATAGTATATAGTTTATCGCTGGATGAACTGCATTGCTGATATTGACCCTAAGAAAAAAACTGTAGGTACAGCTAGTCCGTGAACGGCCAACCATCTAACTGTAAAAATTGGATAGGTTCTATCTATAGTCATTAGTACCTCCTAAAAAGATCTAGTAAACTCATCGAGTTGTTCTAATGAATCGAAACGGTCAGTTACTAATGGAACCTCTTGTCGGCTTTCTGTGAAATACTCATTTGGCCGGGGGCTCCCGAATACATCATAAGCCAAACCCGTGCTTACAAATAACCATCCCGCTATGAATAGCGATGGTATAGTAATACTGTGGATAACCCAATATCGAATACTGGTAATAATGTCAGCAAAAGCGCGTTCTCCCGTATTCCCAGACATGCTAAGCTCCATATATTATTGGAAAGTCAAAGGGGAATTGACCCCATGAAAGATAGAGATCAGGAAATGAAAATTACTGATATTTTCTCTAATCCTCATTTGATTGTCAATATTATACCAAAGGTATATTGAAAGTATACTGAACCAGTATAGCTGGCTTTTTGCTAACGCAGCAATAATATTTTGCCCAAGGGAGACGAGTAAAAGGGTTCTACTCCTCCCAGTTTTTCTAGGGCTATTTAGCCGACTGAACAACCCCTTTGATTTCTTACACGGGACAGAAAAAGGAATACTATTGTATGTTTTATGGTAGGTCCTGGGGGAACTCTATCTCAATATTTTATTCAATTTTGGGCACATGGATCATGGGGAAATCACTTTCGAGTATTAATCAAATGAATGGCTTTCGTTTCCATAGCGTGCTTTATAACTAAAGCACGTTTAAAGCACGTTGATCCCGCTTCAAGAAGAAGAACATTTAATATTATAATAAAACTCATCCCGTAGATAAAGAAGAGGATCCAGTGGATATTGAATATTCCCCAACTTGGTCGAATTGTAGGTCTGTTAAATCACGGGCTATTCCTATGTTATTTTAGGAACATAAATAGAATTCTTGGAATATCAGACTTTGCTTGCATTTATTACTGCAAGAATGCACATAGTAAAAAAACTAATATTTCTATGATTGTAGAATTAATCAACTCTGCGTAATAACATTACGCAAATATTACGCAGTTGGTCTTGGTGATACTCATGAAATGGGGTGGGGTTATCTTCACAAATCCACTCTCATTTATACTTGTTGATACCATTCGTATCAATGATACAATCATTGAGTTGTATCATTTGGTTAGATTTTTCATCTTTTTATTCTTATCGTATCTTATATATACAAAAAATCTAGGTAATTGCCTTAAAAAGATATGTATCAATCATATTCCTTCCATTGAGTTTTCCCATGCCTACTATAATTAGTTATTTCGGGTTATTATTGGCTCTGCTAATTTCCACCTTAGTCCTATTCATCGGTTTGAGCAGTATACGACTTATTTGAAAAGAATAAAGAAAACTTCTTTGTTCACTTTAGTTTTACAAAATCCCGTGGCTTATCTTAATATCAATATATTCTATATTGATATTGATAGTTAATTCGGACTACTATCCGGGGTAGCTATTATCTTTACTTATTCTTTTGAATCGAAATGGTTGAAGCTTTACTATCCGGAATTGTGTTAGGCTTAATTCCTATAACTCTGGCTGGATTATTTGTAACTGCGTATTTACAATACCGACGTGGTGATCAGTTGGATATTTGATTGGGGAACATCATTTTTTTTTTTTTGAATGGGCCTCCTACTCATCCTGGGAGGTCGGATTCAATTGATTGTTCTAGTTGAAATTATTGATAATCCGTCAATAGAATTGGATTGATTAGGAATAGGATCACGCTCTGTAGGATTTGAACCTACGACATCGGGTTTTGGAGACCCACGTTCTACCGAACTGAACTAAGAGCGCTTTCTTAGCAAAAAGGTACGAATAGAAAAGAAGTAAAAAAAAATACTTTCTTTTACTTTTAAAAACACTTTTGCATGTGACATGATTCCATGACTGATAACTGATAGTTGCTAGACTATCGAATCGGTATCTATGGGTCTCCTTCCCGTAGGGAAAAAATGGGTAGGGATGACAGGATTTGAACCTGCGACATTTTGTACCCAAAACAAACGCGCTACCAAGCTGCGCTACATCCCTTTCAATTATTCAACTTTAGTATTATGTTAATAATAACAATTTTTTCCACATTTGTCCACTTTCATTTTTATTTGATCTTGTGAATAAACTCTATATATGTGGAGTTTATTATCTAGAAAATGATTACTCATTCATAATATATCGTAATGAGAAATGTTCTTTAGAAATAGCAACATCTTGCATTCCGCATCATTGTAAAGATATCTATGGGTTATCTTATCTGTACAAGAGATTCATGAACTACGAATGTAGTTCATCATATAACATATACATCATGATTGAGAAGGGGAACTTACGAACAATGCAAGATATAAAGACATATCTTTCTACGGCACCCGTGCTAGCGACTCTATGGTTCGGGTGTTTAGCCGGTTCACTGATAGAGATCAACCGTTTTTTTCCAGATGCTCTTACTTTTCCCTTTTTCCAATTTTAGTTTTACTGCGAATGTTAAAGTAAAAAAAAAAAATGATGCTAGATCTCTCCTCTCATTTTTCCTTGAGAAACAAAAGGAGTTGATTCAGTCCCCAATAGATCCGAGTTCATAGCTACACAAGGGGGGGAAAGCGTTAGAATCAAACGAAAAGCAAATATAGATACCAAAAATCCTCCCACAAATACTATACTGTTGAAAACTCATGATTCAAGATTTTATTACGGTAATGAATCAGTAATAAAATCTTGAATCATGGGACCTGCAACAACTTTTACCCCATTCTTTCTCTTCTCTTTTCCGGAAAAAGAAGGTCCAAAAAAGAGAAGTATGTCATATATATATATATATATATCCAGAGTGAGTTTATGGCCAAGGGAAGAGATATAAGAGTAACAATTACTTTGGAATGTACCAGTTGTACCCTGGATAGTGCGGATAAAAAATCCGCGGGTATTTCCAGATATACGACTCGCAAAAATCGACACAATACACCTATTCGGTTAGAATTGAAGAAATTTTGTCCTTATTGTTACAAGCATACCCTTCACGGAGAAATAAAGAAATAGATTGAATCTACTACTCAATCTTCAAGGATAAAAATATATCAAAGATATAAAAAGAAAGAATTTTGATTTTCAAAAAATCTGTGAATATTTCTTTTCAAAATTTTTTGAATAAATAGTTTATTTGGGAGGAAAACAAACTATGAAGATTTTAATTGAAAGGTTCATGAACCAAACTATGAATACATCTAAGCGATCTTTCGGTAATGGAGAGAAACGGTCTATTCGGAATAAATATAAGCGCTCTTTTCGGAATAAATCCAGACGGTCTTCTAGAAATAAATCTAAGCGAACGTTTCATAAACGTTTGCCTCGAATTGGATCAGGGGATCGAATTGATTATAAAAATATGAGCCTAATTAGTCGATTTATTAGTGAACGAGGAAAAATATTATCTCGTCGAGTGAATCGATTGACCTCGAAACAACAACGTCTAATGACTACCGCTATTAAACGAGCTCGTATTCTATCTTTGGTACCTTTTGTTACTAGTCATAAGTAATTTGATCCCTAGAAGCGATCTTACTCCTTGATCGAATCAAAATTGGGATATCTCACAAAAAAAAGATAAGGTAGATATAAATTATACTATCAAAAAGTTGATTGAAAGAATTGAAGGGATTGAATTATCCAAGCGCATTTGTTAATTAACATTTTTAGTCTCTAGCTTCCCGGAGCTAATTCTCCGGGAGATTGAGTTTATTTCATCATACGTTAATATTTTTCAAGATTGTAGAAAAGCAACTACTATCTAATACGGATATTTGCGCAATCGTTTTACGATTTAGAAGCAACTGCCTTTTATACAAATATTGTATGAATTTGTTATAAGGCATTCCATTAGCACGGGATGCCGCATTAATCCGGGTGATCCACAAACGACGAAGATCTCTCTTTCGTCTACTTCTATCTCGTTGAGCAGAAACTAAGGCTCTAATTTTCTGTTGGTTAGCGGTTCGAAAAAGTGTTGAATGGGCCCCTCGGGAGCCTGATGCAAATGCAAGAATTTTTTTTCGACGTTTTCGAGCTATATACCCACGTTTAACTCTAGTCATTGAAGTTTATTCTCGTGAATGACGAATCTATTTTTTGATCAGTCTTTCTTTCGTTTGGTTTATCAAGAATCGAACTGATTCTTCTAATGTATAAAATAAAGATTCCAATGGCTTTTGCTACTGCAACCTTCCCAACCATAATTCCCTTCAGTTAGGCACCTTCTAGATAGGCAAGGGATGGGACCTTGCATGAAGAAAAAATCATGGGTTTCATCGTTTCTATGGTTCTTTCTCTAACGGTAAGGTCCTCTCTATACGCCGGAGCTCTTTTATTTATAAGATATGAGATGAGTGTGTTATTAATAACTTGTACAGTTTACCACCTCGAGCTCTACTCACAAATTAGAAAGTAAAAAAAATACTGTCATAAACTGTCATGATAAGATTTATACATACAGTGACGACATGTAATTATGAGAGTTGGCCAAGTAGCTAACCTTTTTGATCCGTTCTCGCAGCAATAAAAGTACCATTTTTATACTTTTTCAATTTGCATTATTTCCCCGCTAAATGGATTGATGACCATTCGCTACCAATGAGGAATTGCTTTTCATCCCACATCGATTGAGGTGATTGGGTTTGCACCAATGGAAACCATAAATTTCATCCCCAGTAAGGCTAGATGATAGATCTGTACTTTGCCACAGCAGAAAAGAAGAATTCTTCTGTTAGAAGAATCTCTTATTCCATTTCAACTTCTGATCTAAACGAGTCGCACATACACCCTAGCACATACTCCTCTACGCTGAGGGCATCCTCGAAGAGCAGGAGATTTTTTTCTATTTCTTATTGGCTGTCTAGCATTTCTAGTAAGTTGTTGAATAGTTGGCATTTCAATTTCAAGATGAAATTAACTGGTTTGGATTGATCCTAACCAACCATATAAATAGGGCAAACCTTGTTCATTTGAACGTGAAAAGGAGAAGGGGGTTAAACTAGATTTACCTAATTCTTCGATTTGTCCATCAATCATACTTTGGATAATTATAATCCAATTTATGGATAAGCACAATTTTGCTTTTGGATTAAAAAGCGGAAGTTTTGAGTTACCCATATGATATATTCATATCATTTTATTGCAAAATGATTCAATATCATCAATATGGATGGGTGGGTATAGGCATTTGTATTTGTTCGTGAAAGATAGGAAAGGAGAAATATTTATGGATGAGGATCAATATCTAGATCTAGTACTTACAGAAAAAAGTTGTCGTCTATTAGAAAAGAATCAATATACTTTGAATGTGGATTCGAGATCGACCAAAACAAGGATAAAAAATTGGATTGAACTTTTCTTCAATGTTAGAGTAATAGCGATAAATAGTTATCGACCCCCGGAAAAGAAGGGAAAGATAAGGCAAATAATGAGACGTCGAATGCGTTATAGACGTATGATTATTACACTAGAACCAGGTTATTCTATCCCACTTTTCCAGGAATGATACTTATTCAATTAATTAATAACATGACCACTCGTTTGTACGTAACTGTTACTTCAGGCACACGCGATAGATCCCTATCAGATTTCAACGGGGGAGCCCAGTCTCATCCACAAAAGAAATTGACCTCTGGACGGCATCGTTGCGGGAAAGGTCGTAATGACAGAGGAATTATTACAACGAGACATAGAGGAGGGGGTCACAAGCGCCTATATCGTCAAATTGATTTTCGGCGAAGTAAAAAAGACATATCGGGAAAAATTGTAACGATAGAATATGACCCTAATAGAAGTGCATATATCTGTCTCGTACACTACAGGGATGGTGAAAAGACATATATTTTGCATCCCCGAGGGGTCATGATTGGAGATACCATTATTTCCGGTCCAAGAGCTCCTATATCGATGGGAAATGCCCTACCTTTGAGTGCGGTTTGAATTATTAATTTACGTAATCGAAAGCAACCGATTGGGTTTACAGTGAAACCTACAAATCTATCACTGATCCAACGAGAATACTTTTATGTACGGGATGAATCCCAAAGGGAAACTGAGGATAAATGGCAGCGGGTGATTGAGTTCAATAGTTACTTATATGGAATCATTGGCTCCAGAGATATGATAATATGGAGAAGGCTGGATTGTCTGAAGCAGAAACAAACAGGGTAGAGGACCCCTTGTTATGAAGATAGAGACAAGTTACTCACATCTGATTTGATGGTCAGAGGCAGATTCGGAGCTGGACAGTGAGAATATTTTCTGGAGGAGGAAAAGAAAAAAAAAGAACAAAAAGAGAAAGAAGGATGGAAAAGAGATGTTTCAAATGCCTCCTACGTTATCCGGAAGATACAAAAGTATTGACGTAATTTGATAAAGTCATTCATTCTGAATGCTACATGGAAACGGAACATAAGCCAGATGATGGAATCGAAACACCTAGGCTGTACAGAATCGAAATAAAGGGAATTGATTATATATCCTTCTTCATTCTAGATCTATATATATATATATATATATATATATATATATATATATATATATCCAGTCTATATTGATATTTGTTAGATTAATATCATGTACATCCAGAAAGCTGTATGCCCTGAGAGAGGCTTGTACAGTTTGGGAAGGGATTTTTACGAACTAAAGGTCTACTTCAACCAATATGCCCTTAGGCACGATTATACATAATGTGGAAATACAAGCCAGAAAAGGCGGACAATTAGCTAGAGCAGCGGGTGCTGTAGCAGAACTGATCGCAAAAGAAAGTGGATTGGCCACAATAAGATTACCTTCTGGGGAGGTTCGTTTAATACCCGAGAACTGCTTAGCAACAATTGGACAAGTAGGTAACGTCAATTCAAGCAATAGAGCTTTGGGTAAAGCTGGAGCCAAACGTTGGCTGGGTAAGCGTTCTGAAGTAAGAGGAGTAGTTATGAATCCTGTGGACCATCCTCATGGAGGTGGTGAAGGAAGAGCCCCGATTGGTAGAAAAAAACCCGTGACTCCCTGGGGCTATAGCGCACTTGGAAGAAAGAGTCGGAAGAGGAATAAATATAGTGATGCTTCGATCCTTCGTCGACGTAAGTAGGAATAGTTGGAAATCCATTTTATTTCTTCTTTCAACAAAAAGAAAGGTAATTGGCCATGGCACGTCCACTAAGAAAAAAAAATCCTTTTGTAGCTAATTTTTTATTGAGGAAAATTGAAAATCTAAACAAGAAGGAAGAAAAGAAGATAATAGTGACCTGGTCCCGGGCATCTGCAATTATACCCGCAATGATTGGTCATACAATTGCTGTTCATAATGGGAAAGAACATGTACCGATTTACATAACAGATCGTATGGTAAACCACAAATTGGGGGAATTTGCACCTACTTTCACTTTCCGGGGACATACAACGAAGAATGATAAGAAATCGAGAAATAATAAGAAATCGAAAAACGAGAAGAAATATTATTGGTAATAGTCTTCGCAGATCGGGGAGGATGAAGGTTAATGATAAATAAGAGTGAAAGCCCAAAAATACGAGCTATGGCTAAACAGATACGTATGTCTGCTCATAAAGCACGTAGAGTAATCAATCAGATTCGTGGTCGTTCCTATGGGCAAGCACTTATGATACTGGAACTGATGCCTTATGGCGCATGTTATCCTATATTACGGTTAATTTCTTCTGCAGCTGCAAATGCTAATCACAATATGAGTTTAAACAAAGCCAACTTATTTGTTAGCAGAGCCGAAGTGAATGAAGGTTCTTTTTTCAAAAGATTTCAACCTAGAGCTCGGGGGCGTGCTTATCAAATACACAAACCCACTTGTCATATAACTATTGTATTAGAAGAAATATCCAGATAGATTGAATAATCCAATTATATACCAAAAAGGAAAATATGTATGGGAAATAAAATAAATCCACTTGGTTTTAGACTTGGTTTCACCCAAAATCATCGTTCCCTTTGGTTTGCAAAACAAAGGGATTATTCCGAAGATTTACGAGAAGATTATAAAATATATAATTGCATTGAAAATTATATACGACTTATAAAGAGCTCCTCAGATTATGGGGGACTCGCACGTATAGAGATTGCAAAAAAGAGAAGTTTGCTTCATATCCAAATATATATGGGATTTCCCAACTTGTTAACCAAAAGATCAAGTGTACGTCAAGAAGTGAAACGATTAAGAAATGATATAGAGTATTTGGTTTCACGAAATAGGCTTTCTGTGGACCGAAAACTTTTCATTTTTCTGCAAGAAGTAGTGAACCCTTATAGAGAACCTAATATTCTTGCAGAATATATTGCGCTGCAAATAAAGAATAGAGTTCCATTCAGAAAAACGATTCAAAAAGCTATTGAACTAGCTAAAGGGGCAGATGTCAAAGGTATTCGAATCAAAATTGCAGGACGCCTCGACGGAAGAGAAAGGGCCCGTAGCGAATCGACCAAGCAAGGTAGGGTTCCCCTACAAACCATTCGAGCTAAAATTGATTATTGTTATTATGCGGCTCGAACAATCTATGGAGTATTAGGGATAAAAATTTGGATTTTTGAGGATGAGGAATAATGGATTCATCCCATGATCTTTCTGATCATGAATCATCAATTCTATTAGATCAAATTGAAATTAGATTCACCATTCTGGAACAGTGCTATGCTTAGTGTGTGACTCGTTGAGATCGAGCTTCTGCTTCTTTTCTGAAGTGATGAGTGATGGAGAACTCAAAATAAAATAAGGACGGATTGGTCTCTGGTATTAGAAACCAACTCCCCGCTTCGTATTATCAAGATCCAATAAGCTAATAGCTATTACTACATATAACTATTCCATAGTTATATGGAATGAATCCAAGACCTTCTTCCACAAAGGGGCAGACCCACGAGATCTATATCCCTTGTGAAGCGAGAGAGACGTTCGGCAATGCAAGAAAAGAAAAAGATGGGAAGGAGAAGAAGAAAGAATGAAATCTTCTTCCTTTCAGTATTGTATGGTTCATGAGCCACTCCTAAAGAGCAGTGTGATAAAGCATAAGAATCCTCCGGATTCATTCCGGATTGAATGGATTCGGTTTACAAAAAAAGAGCTTCGGGTCGATGAAAACTAAGGAAGTTGACTCTGATGAATTTAGAGCTCCATTGCAGAGGGAAGACCTGAACATCAATTTAAAAGCTATGAGAACGATGGAACTTGTGACTGCATAAGATTATAAAAGAATCTTAATCATCCATTGGATAGGATGGCGAAATAAACCAACAAGGAATTGATTTCAATGGAGTCTATGAATCGACCCATGAAGCAAATACTGAAAGAGCCAATATTCGCCTGTGAATTTTTTGACAATCTCAACTGAAATAAAAGAATCATTCCGTGAATGATATGCGTAATTTCTAGCCTAATTTGTTTGTAGATCTAGGTTTATTGCTATCTATATAAAACATGATGTCAATATTGATTGTCCCATTTTTGGATAGACTCCTTCACGAGGAGCCGGATGAGAAGAAACTTTCATGTCCGGTTCTGAAGTAGAGATGGGGTCAAAATAGTAATATTTGCTAGAATAGAACCATCGACTAGAACCCAAAAAAAACGAAATTTCGTCACCAACATAAGGGAAGAATGAAGGGAGTATCTTATCGGGGCAATCGCATTTGTTTCGGTAGATTTGCTCTTCAGGCACTTGAACCTGCTTGGATCACATCTGGGCAGATAGAAGCAGGACGCCGGGCAATAACTCGTTATGCCCGTCGTGGTGTAAAAATATGGATACGTGTATTTCCGGACAAACCCGTTACAATGAAATCTGCTGAAACACGTATGGGTTCGGGGAAACCCAAAGGAGCTCCTGAATATTGGGTATCTGTCGTCAGGCCTGGTCGAATACTTTATGAAATAGGTGGAGTGTCAGAGACTGTAGCTAGAGCAGCTTTTCAAATTGTTGCATACAAAATGCCTATACATACTCAATTCATTATTGCTTCGTCTATATAATACAGAACAAAAGAGCTCTTTTTGGTGGAAGAAGATTAATAGTTCGTAGATTCGTAAATTTTTTTTTTATTTACGCTGAGGTAACAAATTTTTTGGAGGAAAAATGATTCAATCTCAAACTTATTTGAATGTAGCAGATAACAGCGGAGCCCGAAAACTAATGTGTATTCGAGTTCTAGGAACAAATAATCGTAAATATGCTCATATTGGTGACGTGATCATCGCTGTGATTAAGGAAGTAATACCTAACATGCCCCTGGAAAAATCAGAAGTAGTTAGAGCCGTGGTTATACGCACGTGTAAAGAACTTAAACGAGACAATGGAATGATAATACGATCTGATGACAACGCAGCAGTTGTCATTGATCAGAAAAGAAATCCAAAAGGAACCCGAGTTTTTGGTTCAGTTGCTCGGGAATTGAGACAATTGAATTTCACCAAAATAGTATCATTGGCTCCCGAAGTGTTATAAATATTGATAGCTAAATTCAATAGAAATAATGGCATAAAAATTTCTTTATTTTGTAGATCACAGTAGATTGCATTTCAGGCATATTCCTCAGAAGAAAAAAGAAAACATGCCTTTTATATTGAGATGGGGAATTCCTAAAAATTAGTTCGTCACGGGTAACGATACTATTGCCAATTTAATGACTGTTATAAGAAACGCTGACATGGTAAAAAAACGCACAGTTCGAGTAGCAACTACTAATATTACTGAGAAGATTGGAAGAATCCTGGTACGAGAGGGTTTTTTAAAGGATGTTAGGGAACATCGGGAAGGCCAAAAATCTCTTTTAATTTCAACTTCGAAATATAGAAAAAGGAAGAAAAATACATATATAACCGCTTTAAAGCGTACTAGCAAACCTGGTCTTAGAATCTATTCCAATTCTCGGGAGATCCCTAAAGTTCTAGGTGGAATGGGAATCGTAATCCTTTCTACTCCCCAAGGAATTATGACCGATCGAGAAGCTCGGCAAAAAAAAATTGGTGGAGAAATACTATGTTATGTATGGTAATTCATCTGATGAGTTTTATATGAAACTATTGGGTCTGTGAGATATGAAAAAGCGGCAGAACGAAAATACTATTCTTAGCTCTAAATATGATGCTTACTCCCACTTATCGGGAGTTATTTTATAATAAAATTAGTACCAAAACCCTATTTATTATGAAGAAGGATTCCAATTTAATCAATGCGGAAGGTTTGGTTACTGAATCACTTTCCAATGGTATGTTTCGCGTCCGTTTAGATAACGAATCTGATATTATAGCCTATATTTCGGGTAGAATTCGACAGAATTCTATACGAATATTACCAGGAGATAGAGTCAAGGTCGAATTAAGTGCTTATGATTTAACTAAGGGGCGTATAGTTTATAGACTTCGCAACAAATCTGCAAACGATGAGATAACCTTTTGATTTTTATCGAATATCCAATCGAGATCAATATATAGATCTTATTAATTAGATGAGCTCCATTTTTCCAGAAAATGAAATGGAATATGAGCGTATCCATTCCAAATTGAAGGACCACAGACATGAAAATTCGTGCTTCTGTTCGTAAAATTTGTGACAGTTGTCGCCTAATTCGTAGGCGGGGACGGGTTAGGGTAATTTGTGCCAATTTGAGACATAAGCAAAGGCAGGGGTAATCCTTCTCTATATCAAGAGACAAATTTATAAAATCAATTTTGATATCCAGTCTATCTAAATCTATTTATACAGATAGATTTAGATAGATTTCTTTTTTTCTCTCATAGATATGAAACGATTATTAAAACTATTAATATGTCAAAAATTACAAGAAGAAGAAGAATTGGTATTACAAGAAGAAGAATTGGTATTACAAGAAGAAGAATTGGTATTACAAGAAGAATTGGTTCACGTAAAAATGAACGTCGCATATTCAAAGGAGTTATTCACGTTCGAGCAAGTTTTAATAATACCATTGTGACTGTTACAGATATACGGGGACAAGCGGTTTCTTGGTCTTCTGCTGGTGCCTGTGGATTCAAAGGCAAAAAAAGAGGTACAGCATTTGCTGCTCAGACTGCAGTGGAAAATGTTATTGGTACATTAATGGATCAGGGGATGAACCGAGCGGATGTCCTGGTAAGCGGCCCTGGCTCGGGGAGGGATACAGCATTACGAACCATTCGTAAAAGTGGCATAATTTTAAATTATGTACGTGACGTAACTCCTATGCCGCATAATGGATGTAGACCTCCCAAAAAGAGACGTTTGTAAAAATTGAATGAATTTGAACAAAAAAAAAATGATTAAATAATCTATTCAAGTAAAATGAAATTAATATGATTCAAGATGAGATCTCAGTCTCCCTTAAGAGACCACAATGGAAATGTGTCGAATCCAGAGAAGATAGTAAGCGTCTTCATTATGGCCGTTTCATTCTATATCCGCTTTGCAAAGGTCAAGCCAATACAATAGGTCTTGGAATGCGAAGAGCTTTACTTGGAGAAGTAGAAGGAACATGTATAACACGTGCCAAATTTAAGAACATAACACATGAATATTCTTCAATAATAGGCATTGAAGAATCGGTACATGATATTTTGATAAATCTGAAAGAAATTGTACTTAGAAGTGATCCGTACGGAATTCGGGAAGCATCTCTATGTATCGTTGGACCAAAACTTGTAATCGCTCAGGATATCATATTACCACCTTCTGTAACAATAATTGATACTATGCAACATATAGCTACCGTGCATAAAAATATTACTTTAGATATAAAATTACAAATTGAAAAAGGTCGCGGATGTATTATACAAAATACGAAGGATTATAATCCTAAGGATGGCGTTTATTTAGATGCTGTGTTTATGCCCGTTCGAAATACAAATTATAGTATTCATTCTTATTGGAATGGAAATGAGATACAAGAAGTTCTTTTCCTTGAGATATGGACGAATGGAGGAGTAACTCCTAGAGAGGCACTTTACGAAGCTTCTCGGAATTTGATTGAGTTATTGCTTCCTTTCCTGTCTGCAGAGCAACAGAGTATTGATGGAACAAATAATCCCCTTTTGCATATATCGACGGACACGAACAGAACAAAAGAAGGAGTGGATTTTTCTAATATTTTTATTGACCAATTAGAGTTACCCACTAGGATCTATAACTGCCTCAGAAACGCCCATATAAATACATTATCGGACCTAATGAATTACAGCCGAGAAGATCTAAGGAAAATCCTCGCGGAACATTCTGTCAAACAGATATTAGAAGTTTTGCGCAATTTTGGGATTAGATCCATCAAATAGTTATATTTTATCTCTCTATTTATCCCGCTTCCCTAAGTTATTGTGTAAAATAGTTTGAATAACTAACTTAGGATTCGTCTTCGACATATTTATTTCGTAGAATAGGCAAAATCCAAAGTGGATATATCTAGGGAGAGATAATTTGTCTTGAAGCAATGAGTCCCTAGATATATCCACGAAAGATTTGTTTCAATATTTTGAAATTCTAAGTTAGATCAAATTGGAAAAGGCCCAAACTGAAAGATTTATCGATAGGTAACGTTGCTCCAATACCTAGCCAAAGGGCTACTGCAGTACCAATTAAAAATACTGTTGTAGCTACTGGACGACGAAATGGATTTTGAAATTGATTCACATTCTCCAAGAAAGGTACTGTTAATAGTCCCGCAGGTACTGAGGCCATTAAAAGTACACCTAATAATTTATTAGGTACTGTACGAAGTATTTGGAATACGGGGAAAAAATACCATTCGGGCAATATTTCCAAAGGAGTTGCAAATGGATTTGCCGGTTCACCAATCATTGATGGCTCTAGAACCGCTAAACCTACGGTACATGCAATAGTACCTGAAATTACTACTGGAAAAATATATAAAAGATCATTGGGCCAAGCGGGCTCTCCATAATAATTATGTCCCATACCTTTAGCTAATTTAGCCCTTAATACGGGATCATTCAAGTCAGGCTTCTTTGTTATTGGGATAAGTAGATCTTTAGGGATCTATCCCCCGAAGGAACCGGACATGCCTTTTTTTATCATCCGGCTCGAGCAATAAATGAATGGCGTATCCTCATAATAAGCACTAAGAATGTTTCTATCATTCTTGCTCATTTTAGTATTTCGGATTAGATGCTCAGTACCCAAGTAAGCTTAAATTTCGATAATGATCAATATACCTTTTGGACTATCTCATTCCTTGTAATCCGTATCTATCCCCACGAATAGATCTCCATAGCATACAAGGTATTGACTTGTTACTGATTCGGCCCTTCTGTTTCCTTAGATCTCTTATTTTACTCCGATAGTTTACCTTATTGAAATGCAAGGGAAATGGATGCATTTTCATGCTATGAAAAGTAATAGTATTTTATTAATTATCGTACACTATTACCTGGATCTCACGGAGCCCTTCCTAATTCGGATTCGATCATAGAAAAAACTCTCTTGAAACGGAACAAACCGACGGGTGTCTTTCTTTTACCCAGGTTCTAAACTTCTTATTTCTGATAAGAAAATTGGGACAGAGACTTCGTCATGAATCTTTATAAGGCAGATCGAAGAATGTATCTGCACAGCCTAAACAATAGTTCAAGTCACACACTCCCATAATCCATATTCTCCCTCTGAGCTGAGGATGTACTTCAATTTTTTGTATTGGATCAATAATACTTCAGAATTGAAAGTAGAAATCCGGGGAACTCCGAGGAGCATGGTTTCTTATTTCCATATTCCCAATATGAAATATTCCCGGCAACGATCTAATCATTATTAGTCGTTACTCAACAAAACGATAGATTATGACTACTCATGGATACTCGTTCAAAAAATATCTTTCCTCTTTATAAAGGACCTGAAATACCCTGCTTACGAATCATTAGAAAGTGCATTGGCATAAATACAGCAGTAAGGAGGGGTAATATGAAAGTGTGTAAACTATAAAAACGAGTCAAGGTAGATTGACCCACACTAACACTTCCGCGTAATAACTCTACCAAAGGAGATCCTATTACAGGAATGGCCTCAGGCACACCGGTTACAATTTTGACCGCCCAATAACCAATTTGATCCCAAGGCAAAGAATAACCAGTTACACCAAAAGATACGGTTAGTACAGCTAGAATTACACCCGTAACCCAAGTTAATTCACGAGGTTTTTTGAATCCACCTGTGAGATAAACACGAAATACATGCAAAATCATCATTAAAACCATCATACTTGCCGACCATCGATGAACCGATCGGATTAGCCAACCGAAGTTTACTTCGGTCATTATGTATTGAACAGAAGCAAAAGCTTCTATCACAGTCGGACGATAGTAAAAAGTCATAGCAAACCCAGTAGCTACTTGTACCAAAAAACAAGTGAGTGTTATCCCCCCTAGACAATAGAATATATTCACATGAGGAGGAACGTATTTACTAGTGATATCATCCGCAATCGCCTGAATCTCGAGACGCTCTTCGAACCAATCGTAGACTTTATTGAGATAGGTAAACTTCAATTCCCCCTCTGAAAACCGTACATGAGAATTTCCTTTCATACGGCTTAAACAAGAATATTCAAATACTTTTTGAACGAATATATTAATTGTGAAATATCGAGATACTTTATATTTCGTTCTCTGGGGATATGAATGAACAGAATTCGGAGTGATCCAGGAGCTCCTACAATAAATAAGAAGGAAAACTTCATAATGCTCGAATTTCAAGTCGGCTCATTCTTATGCAGAATAAATTGCTATAGGCCTTTTGAAAAATCTTTTACCCTATTCGTGATATAAATTGTTTAGGGAACACCTAGTATCGACGACAATAGGAATTTTCTTGTTGAGATCTCAATAGATTAATAAATGTAAACCTAAGATTTATATTCTACCCCGATAATTTGATTTCATTCTAAAAAGGTTCTCTGGATAATAACCTTTTCATTCAATTGTGGTATTTCAATGAAATATGCTAACTAAGAGAGATGAAATACTATCTCATTCTTCAGCCAAAGTCAGCTGAAGAAGGACGGGAGATCTCTCGATTTTTGATCATACTTCTTTCAAATTATTAGAACCCTGGTGACGAGGTTCTAAGTGACAGGTATAAGCCATAGTTCAGATCTTGTTTAATTTATCTATTAAACATCTCGTGCTCCAGATATTATATTCACTTTTTATCAATATCCAACGAGGTAAGACCATCTTTATGAAGATAACAGACTGGTATTCTGTACTAGAATAGAGATCAGATTTGACAAGTCGCACGCCCATATTCCAAAAATCCTTAGATAAAAGTAATTACACGATCAAACTACCGGAACGTAATAACTTAGAAACTCGAGCTACCCAATAGCTCGCCTTCAATTCCTTAGTTTTTTTATTCTGAATAACTCGGGATCCGAGCGGATGTTCTGGTTTATCTAAACCCAACTAACTGGAATTCCGTCCAATAAAACGGAAGAATTATAAATTTCTAATATTATTGATAGGAATATTGCAAATAAGGCCATTGCAATACCCATCAATGGAGTAGTGCCCCATCCGGGAGCTACTTTACCAGATTCTGTATTAAGTGGTTTTAAATAATTTCCTACAATAGTACGTCTTGGTCTGGTCTTAGAAGTATCATCAAAAGTCTGTGTAGCCATAAGAACTATTGCATCGGTTGAGATCTGCTAACTTTGTATACTATTCTATGTATATATACATATACATGGGATTACCTAACAATGGAAACTGCAACCTTAGTCGCTATCTTCATATCTTGTTTACTTGTGAGCTTTACTGGTTATGCCTTATACACCGCCTTTGGGCAACCGTCTGAACAACTTAGAGACCCTTTTGAGGAGCACGAGGACTAGTGGAAAGAAAGACCTTCCCGCTAGGGAAGGTCTTTCTTTGATGATAATAATCAGGAGTAAAAGGATAAGAATTATTTTCCCCCTCTATCTGGAATTTTGGGAGGTTCCCGGAAGAAAATAGCAAAAAATATTATTCCTAAGGTCGATACTAAAAGGAATGTATAAACCAATGCTTCCATAGATTCGATCGTAGTTTACAATTATGGGGATAGCTTTCGTACTAATTACAACATTTTCCATAATGATAAGTAATCAAAAGATTTTTAATTATTCTTATTTAGAATGAATATTACACTAATATATATATATATATATATATTTTTCATTTTTTTTATAATCTCTCTGCTTAAACACCGGAAGCAATGTCATATTATACCACTTGTTTCTTAGTAGTTGGATCCCCCAGTTTTTGGAATGCCCCAAATTCGACTTGGGCATCCAAGTCCGGATCAATACCAGCAAAAACATCTCTGAATAGAGTTCTAGCGCCGTGCCAAATGTGTCCAAAAAAGAAAAGAAGAGCAAATGTAGCATGTCCAAAAGTAAACCAACCCCTTGGACTACTACGAAAAACACCATCGGATTTCAAAGTAGCACGATCTAATTCAAAAATTTCGCCTAATTGCGCACGTCTAGCATATTTTTTCACTATGGTAGGATCGCTAAAACTAACCCCGTCAAGTTCACCACCATAGAACTCTACAGTTACACCTACTTGTTCAACGCTATACTTTGATTCCGCTCTTCTAAAAGGAACATCAGCTTTCACAATTCCTTCTTCATCAACTAGAACGACTGGAAATGTTTCGAAAAAGGTAGGCATACGGCGTACAAAAAGTTCATGACCGTCTTTATCTTTGAAAATAGGGTGCCCTAACCAACCAACAGCTATTCCATCCCCATTGTCCATCGCACCTGCCCTGAATAACCCCCCTTTAGCTGGATTATTACCAATGTAATCATAAAAAGCTAGTTTCTCAGGAATTTTTGACCAAGCTTCTGATAGACTGAGATTCTCGGCCAGACCGGCGCGAACTCGTCGATCTATTTCTTGTTGGAAGTATCCCTGATCCCATTGATAACGAGTGGGACCAAATAATTCGATCGGAGTCGTTGCGGAGCCATACCACATGGTTCCAGCGACAACGAAAGCTGCAAAAAACACAGCAGCAATACTGCTGGATAGGACAGTTTCAATATTCCCCATACGTAATCCTTTATACAAACGTTGGGGAGGACGAACACTGAGATGGAATAGACCTGCTAATATACCCAATATACCTGCTGCAATATGATGAGCAGCTATTCCTCCCGGAACAAAAGGATCAAAACCTTCAGCCCCCCACGCTGGATTTACAGGTTGTATTCTTCCAGTTAGCCCATAAGGATCAGACACCCATATTCCGGGTCCATACAACCCTGTTACATGAAATGCTCCGAATCCGAAGCAGGCTGCTCCTGAGAGGAACAAATGAATTCCAAAGATCTTGGGTAAATCTAAAGAAGGTTTCCCTGTACGTTCATCACAGAATACATCTAGATCCCAATATACCCAATGCCAGATAGCTGCTAAGAAACACAAGCCAGAAAATACAATATGTGCCCCGGCTACACCTTCATAACTCCAAAGACCCGGATTCGTTACAGTTTCTCCAGTGATGCTCCATCCACCCCATGAATCCTTTATTCCTAAACGAGTCATAAAGGGTATAACAAACATCCCTTGTCTCCACATTGGATCAAGAACAGGATCGGATGGATCGAAAATTGCTAATTCATAAAGAGCCATTGAACCAGCCCAACCGGAAACTAAAGCTGTATGCATTATATGTACAGCGATTAGTCGGCCAGGGTCATTCAATACGACGGTATGGACGCGATACCAAGGCAAACCCATGATAAATACCCCTTTATCAGAAAAAGTGGACACTATGTAACTTTCTCGCATTAGAGAAGATCATGCTATGGAACTAAAACCGTGTATGACAAAAATGAAAACGTATTAAAGGCCATTAATGGAGAAACAGTTTCAAAAAAAATTTATGTTCATAACAGTAGCAGAAGTGGAACTAAGATACCTTTTCTGTGTGCCAATACACAATGTGGGAATTGGTCCCATTTTACCACTGATCAAACACATAAAATACTTGGAATGGGAAACTGAGACATTTGCACGGTATACGAACCATTATTGTTGGAGTAATGTATGCAGCTAAAGAAGCGTTCGGTAGCTGCGCCTAACTAGAACACAGTAATGATATAACAATACTGTATTTTACAGTATTAAATAAAAGTTAGTTATTGACAAATAAGTATACTGTTTGATAAATACAGTATACTGTGAAATAAGTTTTTATTAAACCTATTCAATAAGATTATTGAAAAGGTATTTTAGAATTACCTAAAGAAGGTAATTCATTAAAATGTTGAAACACTTAGCATCATAAGTGGATAATTTTTTTTAATTCAATTTCAATTTTGTTAAAGTAATCGAAAATCCCTTTTATTATTTTTTGGGAGGGCCCTTGATGCCACTGGGCGTTCCAAAAGTACCTCATCAGCATTTCGAAGAAGAAGATGCTATTTGGATGGACTTATATAACAAGCTTTATGAAGAAAGACTCCTTTTTTTGGTTAAACCACTTGACGACGAAATTGGAAATCAACTCGTTAGTATGATGATATATTTAAGTCTTGATGATGTAACTCAAGAGCAGTTTTTATTTATTCATTGTACTGGTGGACCAATAATACCGGGACTAGCTATTTATGATACTATGCAATATATAGCACCCGAAGTATATACAATGGCCCTCGGGATAGCTGCTTCAATGGGCTCTATTATCCTAAGCGGGGGGTATCTTGGTAAACGTATAGCATTCCCCAGCGCTACGATTATGCTCCATCAACCCGCTAGTACTTGGACGAATGGAGTGTCCAGGATGTGCACAGAGAATGCTGAGGATTTAAGAATGATTAAAGAGCTCATTGTACAAATTTATGCAGAAAGAACGAACGAAAAACAAAAGTTTGTCATTTGGAATCAGTTAGACAGAGATTTTTTTATGTCAGCCGAGGAGACCCTGGAATATGGTCTTGTTGATCTTATAATTGGCAAGAGAAGGACGGCACCCTCCTGGCTAAAAAAAAAACGGAAATGGGGTCCTATGAGCAGGATTTCGCACGAGGAAATAACTTCAAACGGGCATCCGCGTGAGATCCCCATTTGACGCTTTTGATAAGAAAAGCGATATGGAGCTCCAAGGGGCTCCAACCCAAAAGAAACGAATGAAAATGGAGGAAAGCCGCTTCGATTTGAAATCGACGGACTTCCGTTTCTCAATCTAAATTTTAGATTTCAGCAGTTACCGGATAGGTCCACCGGTATGGCGATTTTAAACTAATCTAAATCTTGACAGGGCGGTACTCTAACTAATTGAACTACAATCCCAATAGATCGCCCGCCAACTAGTCCGCGATAATAACATTATGTTATTGCCGGATCAATAAAACATCGGACGTCTTCATTTCCTCGAAGAAGTATAACTTCGTTCCATTATGTCTATGCGTAGACATGCATATATGCATAAAACACAGATACACCGGGAGTTCAAAAACGAACTACCCTTTCATCGATGCCAGAGACTTACATAAATCTATTATCGAGGGACCATGTTTATATTGGGTCGAGCTGGATTTGAACTAACGTTGACCTATTGACAAATTCAATATAATTAAATACAATGCTATTGTTACTATTGACAAATTCAATATAATTAAATACAATGCTATTGTTACTATTGACAAATTCAATGTAATTAAATACAATGCTATTGTTACTCTCGACAAATTCAATATAATTATTCATTTTAATTAAATAAAATACTATTTTTACTCTGAAATTTTTTATGGTTTTGGGCCTAGTTTAAAACTTATTATTTTTTTGTATTTGCAACAAGGAGGGGCAAATGCTAAATACATTGGGGACGTTGGTATTCGCGTGGTTAGAAGCGTATAACTGTGTTTTGTTATTTGGGTTATTTTATGGGTTCCTTTCCACATTACCGCTGAGTCCCGCGCAAATATATTTCGCGAGATCCTTTATTTTAGAACATGACGCAAGAAGAAGGAGTGAGTTCAAGAGGAAATATCTTGGGCAAGAAAAAGGCTTTCAGTTGCGCAAAAGCGAAGTAATTTTCAGTGGTTCTCTTTTTGCGCAGGCAATAGTATTTTTATCCATTTATTGCACTCCTATCTATTTGGGGTTTTTCAAACCCCATGTGATGCTTTTTATGGCTGCACCAATCGTGTACGCTATTTTGCATAAGTATATACAGGAATTATCTCCTAATCGTATAAAATTATTGCTAATTGGAATAGCTCTTCATTTAATTAATCCCATACTATTTTTTTCAGACTCGACTTTTACAAGATTAATCAATCTATTATTGTTTCGATATACCGAGAATTTAGTATTTCTGATAAGTGCTTTCATTGGTTGGTTAAGCGGGCAGATTTTATTCATCAAGTTGGCAAAATTTTTTTGTTTACGCATAGAACGTGATTCTGCATTATTGGGAAGTAGATATGCGACATCAAAACGGTATATAAAGGAGACTTTAAAGATTTTCTTCTTTGGATACTTTTTCCTATTCTGTTTTAGCGGGAACACCCCAAATCCTCTTTTTACTAAGAGGTTCAAGGAAGAACTTTTTGGGAAAAACGTACTCGTAGAACCTTTTCCTACGGTTCAAAAAAAGCTTAAGAAATTTAGGGAGAAACAGCAAGGACAGCAGAGAATAGTGAGATTGTTGTCGAAATCTAGTGACAAAGAAACGTCTAATAAAAAGAAAGAATCTGCTTTGGTCCCGCTCCCGAGTGAAACTCAACTTGATGACAAAGTATCTGAGATAGAACAGGAGCAGTCCAAGGACGGCGGAGGAAAAGACAAAAAACCCTACCCTATTGAGTATGTACTAGCACCATGGATTGGAAAACCGTGGCTCAATCTGTTTTATGATTATCGCAGATGGAATTGGCCAATACGATATATTGAAGTGGATCCTGACAATTTTGTTCAGGGGCATTTTGTCGGTCCTCTCAAGTCGGAAGTTGCCGACTATTTCTTTGATACTTGCATCAGCGATGGAAGAGAAAAACTTTCTTTCACATCCTCACCGGGTGCTTTCTGGTTCGCGGAAATGATCCGCCAAAATATGGGGGACTCAGAATCAGTTTCAGGTTTAGAAACTGATTCTTCTAATGAAGATAATTTTGCTAAATGGATTGTAGCAAAAACAAGTAGAAGGGATTACTTAGGCAGTGAGCTTGAAGACCGAGTCAAAGCTCTAAGCAATGGGTCTCCTATTCTAGGTGTGATAGATAAAAGGGTAAAATTCTCCATGGAAAGGGGAACGTGCCTTCCTGAAATAGAAGATCCTTTCCTGAGTGGGCCCTTTCGGGGAATAATGGAGCATTCGAGATCCGCATGGATTCCCCTGTCTAAGAATATATCTGATGAGGATATATTAGCTCAAGAGCTATCTAAACAACGACAGGAACAGCCGCGTACTCTAGAAGAAAAAAGAAACGTGAAACATACTATTTTCAAAATCGTATGTATATTGAAATTAATAGAGAAAAATAAGATACGTGGAGAAACAAGAACGACACTTATTAAGGCAAAAAAGCTGATTTTTCTTCTTAAGACTGTCAGGAAGAAACTGAAGAAACTTATTCGGTTCAGTAATAAATTATGCTTATTCTTTGATGAGAGGAAGTTATCATTCTCGGAGAAACATGGGAAGAACGAGCGGATATCTAATATTCCAGAGGAAGAACAAATCTATGATCAAAGAGAGGGCAAGGATCTAATTGGAATAATGGATGAATTAATGCGTGAGTTCTTCTTATTCATTAAGAAAAAGGGAAAAAAAGATTCTAATATTACTGACAGAGATATAATCGGCAGCCTCGAAGAGGGGTCTCTTTCAGGAGAGGATGCTTTTGGGAAGTTCATTGATAAGTTCTTTTTGTTCGTTGAAAATAAATTATTGTTCTTGGATAAATCGGAAAAGGACGAACAGATCTCTGATCAAAAAAAAGAGAATGATAATTTTGAAAAAGGGATCTCTGCTCCTATTTTCTTATTTCCAGAAAATAAAAAAGTGAAATTGATTTCCAATTTTTGGCTCCCCCTCTTCGATCTATTTCGAAGAAGGAAGGTTGGGTTGAAAGAGTTGGGGAAATTAGATATTTCCAAAAGAAAAGCTGAAAAGGCCTTAGATCCCAACATTTATGCTTTCAATAAAATATTTTTGAACGAATTGAAACTTTCGGAGATTAAGAGGAATGCGCCTTTTTGGGCTTCCAAACTTCATACTGGGTTATTTGATGATTTTGGTGAGAAAAACGACCTCGATCTTGCCTCACCAGACGCCCGGAGCGCATTGCTTTTGGACCCAGTGTTCGACGATCCAAATATAGTCAGTTGGATCTGGGAGGCGGATGATGACCGAAACGTAATCAAAGGATCCATACGTGCTCAAAGACGTAACCTTAATACGTTGATGGTATATGATCTACATGTACGTTCCTCTTTCTTCGTGAGATTTTCTGAAATGGGAGTGAAAAGCGAACGAATAAGAAAAAAAAGAAAAAAAAGCGAAAGAAGAGATAAAATAAAGGTAAAGTTTTATTCGAAAGCGAATTGGTTGCAGCATTCTCGTGGTCCTTTTCGTAAAATGTATAAACCGTTTCTGACTAGCACAGAACGGACTCGCCTGGAAGAATTGACTTGGATGGATGAGGAATTCATCCAAATCATAAGAAGTGTGTGCTTAATCATTCTTCTTTATATAAGAAAATTTATACTAGTACCCTTGTTCATAATAACGAAGAATATTGTTCGTACATTATTATTTCAGTTTCCCGAATTCAAGGAAGATTGGAATGATTGGACGAGAGAAATGTATGTCATATGCGATTATGACGGTGTTGAATATTCAGAAACAGAATACCCAGAAGACTTTTGGGAAGTTGGAATGCAAGTAAAGGTTCTATCCCCCTTTCGCTTTAAACCTTGGCATGAAGAGCACTCTGAAAGCGATGCTGGTTATTTAACGATGAATCCCATGATATTAACTGAAAAACCTTTCTCTGGCACAACCTCTGATTCTGAACATGAGAAGAATGAGGATCTGTCCAAAATTTGGGAAGAATTGTTCGGGCCTATTAAAAGATTCTGGGGACCTCGTATCCAACAAATGATACAACGTATTAATTCGTTGATACGACCATTGATAGCACTTATCAAAGAATTAATAAGACGTATTAAAGAATCGATAGGGCGAGTAATAGGCCGTATAAAAGAGTTGATAAGATTTATCAAATTCGATGAATGGATAAGAAATATCAAGGAATTAATAGGGCGAGTGATAGAACGTACGATGAAATGGATAAGACGTATCCAAGAATCGATAGGACGAGTTTTAGAACGTAGCAAAAAATTGCTAGGGCGAGTGCTGAAAGGGATTAAATGGATCAAAAAATCCGAACTTAAACCAGATCAAAAGGTTATAAACGATGATGAAATGAATGATCGAGTTCCTTCTCAATTAAGGATGCCTTCTCAATTACAGATTAAGGCTAAACCAAGGGTTAAGCATGAATTTGGAATGAAAACTCGACTAAATGTTAAGGAAAGGACTGAGGAGTCCAAGGTTAAACAAAGGACTGAGGAGTCCAAGGTTAAACAAAGGACTGAGGAAACCAAGATTAAACAAAGGACTGAGGAGACCAAGGTTAAACAAAGGAGGGATGAGACCAAAATTAAACAAAGGAATGAGGATATGAAACAGATTACAGAAAAGTATCTGTTGAACTTAGATATTCACGCCAAATTGAAGAAGGAAATTGATCAATATTCTTATGATATAGGATCCGGATTGAAAGATAAGTTGGTCCAAAAGAGGATTCGGGAAATAACTGCTCGAAAAAAAAGCGTTCGATTTGATATTGATCGAAATTCTCGTTATTTCAAGAAGCTTTTTTTGAGAAAAAAACTTATAGTGATTAATTTCAAACTAAGTGTTATGAATCTTATCGATTCAATTTTCTATTTTTTTAATCTATCAAAAAGGAAAATTGCAGCAATTCCGAATAATGAATCAAATACAATTTTAATTCCCGAAAAGAAACAAGATTTCAAAATTGGCCCTGAAAAAATTTCTCAAGCATATGTATTTCACAAGATGTGGCAAATAAGGACAATGAACAAGTCTTATGCTAAAGATTTACTAAAATCTAGAACATCATCTCCTTTAATTAAAAAAAATATTAAGGAATTCCTAGAAATACAAGGAATATTGGAATCTAAGCAACCACAAGATTTAAGGATGAATCACTGGAAACAATGGTTAAATTTTTGTTATGGGTATAGAGTAATAAAACCCAAAGGTTCTCGATTATCACAGATATGGTCTAGAATAGCACCCCAGAAACGAGGAAATACACTTAGTAACCAATGTACGAATGAGCTTAAGTGCGAATTTGAATCTTTTATAGGAATGCTCCAGAAATGGAATAAACGTTATAGATATGATTTATTAGCCTATAATTATTTGGATTCCGAGAAAGAGCATATTCACAGACATTTAGTCCAAGATATGGTGGTAAGAAACATACCAGATCATCTTAATACCAATAAAAAGACTCGGAAGAGTCTTGTATCAAATTTCTTCACATTGGATAAAAGTGATTTAAAATTGGACAAGGAAAAATGGAATAAAACAGAATTGAGGAAGAGTGATGGGAAAAGTGACAACGAATTGGATAAGAGTGATGGGAAAAGTGACAACGAATTGGATAAGAGTGATGGGAAAAGTGACAACGAATTGGATAAGAGTGATCAGAGAAATGATCACGAATTGGATAAAAAAACAAAAAGTAAAGGAATTGGAAGAGAAAAAGTGTCTTCCATAGATGTCCTTCCCAATGGAAATGAACCCGATGGGGTTAATGAAAATGAACCCGATGGGGTTAATGAAAATGAACCCGATGGGGTTAATGATGAAACCGATGAATTGAATAAATTGAGAACCGATCAATTTATTCGGTATAAAACCGATCAATCTTTAGATGATTCCAACGAAAGTAAAATGGATGAAAATTTGCTGATTGAGTTTTTGGATGGTTACAAATTCTTAAAATCCTATTGGTTTTTCCCAATATTCGCCGAAAATCTAGAACTTTCGGGGGTGATTCAAACTATTCGTTCCGATCTAAATTCCCTTATTGAGTATTGTCAAATGCATTTGCCTGTAGATCGATATTTATTGGAGCTCAATTACTATTACTCCGAATTATCTCAAGAGAGAGCGAAGAAAGTGAAAGATCACGATAAGATAAACAGGATTAGAAATAGCATAAGTAAACTAAATGCTTCGTTGGATAGTCTGAGTCCCCATATGGATAAATTTATAAAAAAAGTTTACGCTAAATCCGATCTGAAATTGCCGTGGTTAAAACCAGAGGTTTCTTTTTCATTGGTAGTGAAAAAGAAAAAGATTTCTAAGAAGCCTCTAGAAAAAGAAATGAAACCACCGATTTTGAGAAAAATTGAAATAACTCCAGAAGAACCTGAAGCAATTCGAGAAACCCAAATCCGATTGATAAGAGAGGAGATTTCCAAATTGGAAAGAGAAGAGGCGCAGGAATTAACAACAGCGGAAGAGTATGAGATTCGAACAGAGTGTAAAGCTAATTATGAAGTACCTCTGAAGGATTATCTACGTAAGGATCATACTGTCTTTGTTCCTTTGAATGAAGTGGTGGAAAAGCATAAACTAGCAGCGGAAATTATAACATATAAACAAAAACTCGCAGAAGCAATTGATGCTCTTCATTTCATTTGTCTGAAAAAGAAAGGTATACCTGAATTGGATTTTTGGACGAATACACTTTGGTTACATTTTAACCGTATTCTGAATGAAGTAGCGGAGCTAGATAGATTTCCTACAATACAACTGAACAAACTTAAAACTTTCAAAATTGTGTGTAAAGATCTGCTAAAAGCGATAAAGAAACAACCAGAAAAACAAGGTCACAAAAAAGAAAGGAAGGATAGTGATAGAAATGTATACAACGAGTTGAAGGTTCAATTGAACCCTGGACGGGAAAAAGGGGATAAGAAAAATGTATGGATACAGTCCAATAGGGTTGGTGCGAAAATAAACACCGAATATTTTAGTAGAAATGGTGGTGTTCCCTTGCTGAAGCAAGAAGTGTGGTTTCTTTCCCAATATGACTATATCGCAAATACAATGGAATTTTTACTTTTTGATGAAGCTAAAAAAGATGAAGCTGAAAAAGATGAAGCTAAGAAACATAAATCTGGTAAATCTAAATCTGATGAAGCTAAACCTGATGAAACTAAACCTGATGAAGCTGAAAAAGATGAAGCTGAACAAGATGAAGATGAAAAAGATGAAGCTGAAGCTGAAAAAGATGAAGCTAAACCTAATGAAGCTAAACCTGATGAAGCTGAAAAAGATGAAGCTAAACCTGATGAAGCTAAACCTGATGAAGCTAAACCTGATGAAGCTAAATCTGCTCAAGAAGAAAAAATTTATGCAAAAGACCGGAAAGTTCATAAAGAAGTTCCACCTTCGACAAGAGCGCTACGCCACCTAACTAAAATTTGTAACTTAAATGACGCCACAGACATGGTTGTATTTCTCCATAAATTTCACTCCAAAAAGTATCCGGAACTAGAACACCTAAGGAATGAAAAGAAAATATTAAAACATGTGGCGAATTGTCTTTGTTTCAATGATTGCCCTAGCTATTGGGCATTATTAGGGTGCAACAACGACCGATCCCTAGTCGATCAAATGTTGTTCAATATGTGGTTAGACCCTCTTGTTTGTCTCTCTTTGGTATTAAAAGACATTAAAGTATTTAAATCAAATAATAGGATTCGGGAAGGGCTATATGTAGATCTTTCTGATAGATGTGCGCGATCCATTCTTAATGAAAAAATTTCAAGTTCCCTCATTTTCGAAGATATTTTGCTTCCAAGACGCCGCAGAGAATTCCGAATTCTTAATCGTTTGAATCTTGAAAACAATCTAGGTGGAGGAAGTACCGGATATTCCAACGGTAAACAATACGTACAAAGTGATGAGGAGTTAATGGAAAAAGACCAATGTGTTGGCCTAGATACAACACAAAAAATGAAACGTTTTCTTTGGCCCCGTTATCGAGTAGAGGATCTTATTTGCATGAATAGATATTGGTGGAATAGCAATAGGAGCCGATCCGTTTTGAAAGTACGTATGTATCCAAAAATGGATAATTGGAATAGTTGGGAGAATTTCTTATGTTTGATTACGAAGTACATGAGAAAACTGCTATTTTTGATGCATTCTGTAATAAAAAAACTGCTATTTTATGCCAACTCTTGTAAAGCAGAAGAATGTTCTACTTTGCACAATTTTCCTGCTTTGCAACAGAATAAAAAAAAAGAGCGTTAAAGAAAGAATAACTTTTTTTAAGTGTTTTTTTTTTAATACAAAAAAGTTTGTTCGATTAGAAATACAAACCATCTAATCCACTCCTCCTCGGAAGAGAAAAGGGTGGATTAGATGGTTGAACAGAAATAAAAATTGCCTAGAAAAGAAATAAGGTGACAAAAAAAGGGTAACCCCTCTATCCTGAATAGTCTGCTATTACCATGCCAGTCCGAGGATTGCAGAAAATGGCAAATTGGATCTGGACGAGTAGAGAAACAAATAACCCCAGGTTGAAAATTTAGGAATAATAGAGTATATTATGTACATATTACATACCATTACAAAAGTTTGAGTGAGCTACGAGGGGATTTGGTAAAAATAACCAAATGATACTTTGGTGGACCCAGTCCAGCCCAATGGGGTTTCGATCTTTATTTGGTGTGTCAAATCGAATGGAGTTTGAGGCCTATCCAACAGCAATAGTGTCACGTTATCCAGATGGAGATTTTATCCACCTATAAAATAGGAAATTGTTTATTCCCGTTGGAAAAATTGGATCAACAGTCAAACGCGATACTGGAAACACGTCGAGATACTCTAATTTTATCAAACTATTTCCTTAGTCGCGTTTGGCTGATAAAATATCAGATTTATCGACTATATCGAGCACCGCCTCAACTCCAGATCGCCTTTCATTTTTTAAGGCGTAATCAACGTCCGCCTTCGTAGAACAAAAATCAAAGGATCTCATTCTTTTTTCTGACTATAAATCAATATTATTTGAATAGGAGGAATTATCTTTTATGATAAAAAATTTGTCCATTCGTTCATCTTTGGGTCCTAAAGAACAGAAAGGATCTGTAGAATCTCAGGTGGGTTATTTAACCAATCGAATTATAGGACTTACCAAGCATTTGCAACTGCACAGAAGAGACTATTCAACTCAAAGAGGTTTGCGTAAAATCGTGGGTAAACGCACGCGACTTCTTGCTTATCTGTCAAAAAAAGATATACTTCGTTACAATGATTTAATCAGTCAATTAGGTATTCGTGGACTAAAAATACGTTGATTAAACACGTTCATTTTAACGAAGTTCTCAAATTCCATTTTGGTTCATGAAATTTCGGATCCTAACTAAACTAATAAGTCATTTTTTTTTTTCTAATCGATTTCTAAAACAAATCGGAGGATATTTATTATTATGCTTGCCACGGAGAAAGACCCCATGAGGGTAAGTATGGGTCCTCATCATCCATCAATGCATGGTGTTCTTCGACTTATTGTTACTCTTGATGGTGAAGATGTTATTGACTGTGAACCCATATTAGGTTATTTGCATAGAGGAATGGAAAAAATTGCTGAGAACCGCACAATTGTCCAATATCTCCCCTATGTAACACGATGGGATTATTTAGCTACTATGTTCACAGAGGCTATAACGGTAAATGCACCAGAAAGATTGGTGAATATTCAAGTACCTAAGAGGGCTAGCTATATCAGAGTGATTATGCTAGAGTTGAGTCGTATAGCTTCTCATTTGTTATGGCTTGGACCTTTTATGGCTGATATTGGTGCACAGACTCCTTTCTTTTATATTTTCAGAGAAAGGGAAATGATATATGATTTATTTGAAGCTGCCACCGGTATGCGAATGATGCATAATTATTTTCGTATCGGGGGGGTAGCTGTAGATTTACCCTACGGGTGGATAGAAAAATGCTTGGATTTTTGTACTTATTTCTTACCGAAAGTGGCGGAATATGAAAGACTTATTACACGCAATCCTATCTTTTTGAAACGAGTGGAGGGAATAGGTATTATTGGTAGAGAAGAAGCAATAAATTGGAGTTTATCAGGACCCATGCTACGAGCTTCTGGAATCCAATGGGATCTTCGTAAAGTTGATCATTATGAATGTTACGATGAATTTGATTGGGAAATTCAATGGCAAAAAGAAGGAGATTCATTAGCTCGTTATTTGGTACGGATCGGGGAAATGAAAGAATCCCTAAAAATCATTCGGCAGGCTCTAGAAATAATTCCAGGGGGGCCTTATGAGAATTTAGAGGCTCGACGTCTCAATAAGAGAAAAGATTCACAATGGAACGATTTCGAATCCCGATTCTTTAGTAAAAAAGCTTCTCCTACTTTTGAATTGTCAAAGCAAGAACATTATGTGAGAGTAGAAGCTCCCAAAGGAGAATTAGGAATTTTTCTAATGGGAGATGACAGCATTTTTCCTTGGAGATGGAAAATCCGTCCACCTGGTCTTATTAATTTGCAAATTCCCCCTCAACTGGTTAAAAAGAGGAAATTGGCCGATATCATGACGATTTTGGGTAGTATAGATATCATTATGGGAGAGGTTGATCGTTGAAATGGTGATTAATATAGCGGATTTCGAAGAACAAGCAATCAAATTCTCTTCTCGATTGGGGTTTTCAAAAGAAATCTCTAGTCTTATATGGATTTTAATTGACATTACTATTCTTCTATTGGGTATTACGATAGGATTATTAGTTATTGTATGGCTCGAGAGAAAAATATCTGCGGCAATACAACAACGTATTGGCCCTGAATACGCGGGTCCTTTAGGAATTATTCAAGCTTTGACGGATGGGATTAAACTTCTTCTAAAAGAAGATATTCTTCCATCTAGGGGGGATACTTGTTTATTTAGTATTGGACCAGTTGCAGTGGTTATACCTATTTTCCCAAGTTATTTAGTAATTCCCTTTGGCCGCCACATTGTTCTCCTTGATCTTAGTATAGGTGTTTTTTTTTGGATTGCTGTTTCCAGTATTGCCCCCCTTGGACTGCTTATAGCAGGATATGGATCAAATAATAAATATTCTTTTTCAGGTGGTCTCCGAGCTGCTGCTCAATCTATTAGTTACGAAATTCCTTTAGCTTTATGTGTGTTATCTATTTCTCTACGTGTGATCCGTTGGAATATGAGATTGATTTTGTCTTCTTTCTAGAAGAAAGAAGGAGAAATCAATGAATGGGATGAATATTTCTTTTTCATTCCGGTCGAAAAACTAGATGGTCATATGGGTGAGATCGAACAGTTTATGAATCCGCAGTAAGATGATTGAGTCCCATTCCCCATGTACAAGAGTGAAAACATGCACAATCAGTGAAAACTGTATGCCCCAGTTCATATATAGGTCATCGGGGCCCAACAGCGGGGAGGCAAAACAAAAAAATGTATGAAATTACTATCATACATACCGAAAAGTGAGCAAAGGTAGGTGATGAGAAACACCAAGATATAAGAAAGATTAGTGAGAAAGATCAACCTCTTTCCAGATCAGAGATGTTCCCATCGAAATGGGATGACAATGGGGACTTGTCATTGGTAGGGATGATCAAGTAGTACTTCCCCAAAACCCCGATCTAAAGTATGTTTCTATCTACTATAAAAAGAAGGACTATCCAGAACGAAGTAATGCTTTACACAGTTCCCCCTCTCCCAGAAAAAAATAGTGAAGCTTAAGATAGGTTCAAAAGCTCATAGCAGACAGAATCTCATTGGTCCAAAATTATTAACATTCTGATGCTTTTTTTTTTTACTTTATATATTGTTATTTTTATTCCCCGATGGCCATCGAGAAGCCGTATGAAGCGAAAGTTTCACGTACGGTTTTGGAATAGAGAAGAGGACAGCGATGTTCCCGTCGACTATAATTATCCAACAGCTCAAGTACAATTGATATAGTTGAAGCACAGTCCAGATATGGTTTTTTAGGATGGAATTTGTGGCGTCAACCCATAGGGTTTATAGCTTTCTTCATCTCATCTTTAGCAGAATGTGAGAGATTGCCATTTGATCTACCAGAAGCGGAAGAAGAATTGGTAGCGGGTTATCAAACCGAATATTCGGGTATTAGATTTGGGTTGTTCTACGTCGCTTCTTATTTGAATCTATTAGCTTCTGCATTCTTTGTAACAATTCTTTATTTGGGCGGATGGAACTTTTCAATTCCATTAATACCCATTCTGGAACATTTTGAATGGGATTCTATTTCTGGAATTAGCGAGATCATTAATATAATGATGGGGGTCCTAATTCTATTAGTTAAAGCTTATCTGTTCTTATTTCTTTCTATCACGGCAAGGTGGACCTTGCCCAGGATAAGAATAGACCAATTATTGGATCTTGGTTGGAAATTCCTTTTACCTATTGCTTTGGGCAATCTATTACTTACAGCTTCTTTCCAACTTATTTTATTGTGACCCAATATTTATTCTTCGTATTTTGGGTTTTGCAATAAAAAAGAGATGGATAGATAAAATCTATGAAGAGAAGGAATTATTTAGCAAATGATTATTTAAGGAGATTTGCCACATGTTCTCCACGGTGACTAGGTTTATAAATTATAGTCAACAAGCAATACAGGCTGCGAGATACATTGGTCAAGGATTTATGGTTACCTTATATCACATGAATCGTTTACCTGTTACTATTCAGTATCCCTATGACAAATTGATCCCATCAGAACGATTTCGCGGACGGATTCACTTTGAATTTGATAAATGTATTGCTTGTGAAGTATGCGTTCGTGTATGCCCGATCAATCTACCCGTTGTTGATTGGGAATTTGGAAGAGATATTGGAAAAAAACGATTGCAAAATTATAGTATTGATTTTGGAATTTGTATCTTTTGTGGGAATTGCGTCGAGTATTGTCCTACAAATTGTCTGTCAATGACAGAAGAATATGAACTTTCAACCTATGATCGCCATGAATTAAATTATGATCATGTTGCTTTGGGACGTTTGCCAATATCGATCATTGAAGATTTAACAATTCGAACAATTCCGAGTTCAACTTATTTGTCTGAAGGAACTAGGGAAAAAAGATTCTGATTCAATAACTAATACCCATTATTCAGATTGATCGAGTTCCAGGGCTCATGGAGAAATAAGATACCTTATTTGGATGAATCGGGGATTCGGAATCTTATTAACATTCCATTAATAATTTAACATGTATGATTGATCAAAATCTATGATTGACCGATTCAATTAGGAATCAGTGCTCTTACTGCACTTAAATATCTGAAGTACAAATATTTATATAGAGTATACCAAATAGGTATAGGTAAATGAGATCACTTTTTTCTTTAGTGAATGAGATCATGAGGAATAATATTCAAACTTATTGATGCGCATAATGAATCAACCTGAACCCATATATGATATTCTTTTGGCCCCTCTAACGCTAGGTCTCATATTAGGAGGTCTAGGAGTAGTATTATTTACTAATCTAATTTATTCTGCCCTTTCCTTGGGACTAGTTCTTGCTTGTATATCCCTATTCTACATTCTATTGAACGCAGATTTCGTAGCTGCTGCACAAATCCTGATCTACATAGGAGCTGTCAATATTTTGATTGTATTCGCGGTTATGTTGATAAATAACCAGAAGTATCTAAAATCTGCTCCTCCCTGGACCGTAGGAGATAGCATCACTTCAATAGTTTGTACGATTCTTTTTTGTTCATTAATGACTATTATACTCAACATATCATGGTTCGGAATATCGCTGACTAAAAAATCAGATCAAATTTTGGAACGAGACTTAACGAACAATGTTCAACGTATTGGGGCTCATTTATCCACTGATTTTTTTCTTCCATTCGAACTTATTTCTATAATTCTTCTAGTTGCTCTTGTAGGAGCTATTACTATAGCTCGCCGAGAAGAAATAGTTTGAAGAAAAAGTTGCAAATAAAAGTTCTCTTGCGTGTTATTAGGATAAGTACGATCCTTATAGATCATGGAAAAATATTTGAATTCATCGGATAATCAAAATAATAAACTTGATAGAACTTTTGTTTGTATCTAAAGAAACCGAGGTATGAGGAGTTAATCTATTATGCTCGAACATGCACTTATTTTAAGTGCTTATTTATTATCTATGGGTATTTATGGGCTAGTAACAAGTCGGAACATGGTTCGAGCGCTTATGTGTCTTGAGCTAATACTGAATGCGGTGAATTTAAATCTAGTAACATTCTCAGATTCTTTTGATAATCTACAAGTAAAGGGAGATATCTTCTCGATCTTTGTTATAGCTATTGCAGCCGCTGAAGCTGCTATTGGATTAGCTATTGTTCTGGCAATATATCGGAACAGAAAATCAACTCGTATTGATCAATTTAATTTGTTAAAATGGTAACATAGTAACATTCCCAGATTTTCAATCTGTCTCTCTATTTCATTCAAATAGATAATAGGTCTATTTATCTAATAATGAGTCTACAGATATATCCTATCTGGATGTTGTACAGATAGATATAGTGGTACGATCAATCGGGAACATGATTGATATTGAACAAATTGCCTGGATGATGCAATAGGGACAACAGAGATAGTACAATCTCTGATTTTATTGATTTTCCTAATATCTTGTTATTTGCCATCGTTTTGTTATTGGCCATATATTCATTATATAACCTTTTATAATGAAAACTTTTTACATAAAAAAAAATGGGAGTTCTTAGATCGAATGGCACATTCAGTCAAAATTTATGATACATGTATTGGTTGTACCCAGTGTGTACGAGCTTGTCCCACAGATGTATTGGAAATGATACCTTGGGAGGGATGTAAAGCTAAACAAATTGCTTCTGCTCCAAGAACAGAAGACTGTGTAGGTTGTAAGAGGTGTGAATCCGCTTGTCCAACGGATTTCTTAAGTGTACGTGTTTATTTATGGCATGAAACAACTCGCAGTATGGGTCTAGCTTACTGATCCATATGCACAATGAAAATGGTTAGATCTATCCCATACCTATTTTGAATTCCCCCTTTTTTCTTTCACTGATCAAAACCCATACTCGACCAAGATCTCGAGCATGGGTTTTGATATCGGAAGTATCTTTGCTTGTTATTATGAGCAATTTACCTTGGTTAACCATAATTGTGATTTTGCCCATATCTGCGGGTTTGTTAATCCCATTATTTCCCCATCGAGGGAATAAGATTATTCGATGGTATACTCTGGGTATTTGCTTATTAGAGCTCCTTTTAATAACCTATACATTCCGTTATCATTTCAATTTGGATAATTCATTAATCCAATTGGAAGAGAATTACAATTGGATAGATCTTATTCATTTTCATTGGCGACTGGGAATTGATGGACTTTCCATTGGACTGATTTTATTGACGGGGTTTGTTACTACTTTAGCTGCTTTGGCCGCTTGGCCAGTTACTCGAAATGCACGATTGTTGCATTTCTTGATGTTGGCAATGTACAGCGGCCAATTAGGATTATTTGCTTCTCGAGATATTTTACTTTTCTTTCTCACGTGGGAGTTAGAATTAATTCCCGTTTACCTACTTCTATCCATGTGGGGGGGTAAAAGACGTTTATATTCGGCCACAAAATTTCTTTTATACACTGCAGGTGGTTCTATTTTCATTTTAATGGGGGCTTTAAGTATGGGTCTCTATGGCTCTGATGGGCCCACATTTGATTTAGAAATATTGGCTAATAGATATTATCCCATAACACTCGAAATAGTTTTTTATTTAGGGTTCTTTATCGCTTATGCAATCAAATTGCCAATCTTACCTTTACATACCTGGTTGCCGGATACTCATGGAGAAGCGCATTATAGTACATGTATGCTTTTGGCCGGAGTTCTCCTGAAAATGGGAGGATATGGATTGATCCGAATCAATATGGAATTGCTACCTCATGCACATTCTCTATTTTCCCCGTGGTTGGTAATAATAGGGGCGTTGCAAATTCTTTATGCAGCCCTAACTTCTATGGGTCAACGTAATTTGAAAAGGAGGATAGCATATTCCTCAATATCTCATATGGGTTTTGTAATTCTAGGAATTGGTTCCCTGACAGATATAGGGCTCAATGGAGCCATTTTGCAAATGATTTCCCATGGATTAATTGGTGCTGCACTTTTTTTCCTGGTAGGAACAAGTTACGATAGGATACGTACTCTTTTCCTTGACGAAATGGGAGGAATTGGTATAGCAATTCCTCAAATATTTACTATGTTCAGTAGCTTTTCAATGGCTTCTCTCGCATTGCCAGGAATGAGTGGTTTTGTAGCAGAATCTATGATATTTTTGGGAATAATTAATAGTAATTATTATTCTTCAACCTTTCGAATCATTATTATTACAATAGCTGCAGTTGGCATGATATTAACCCCCATCTATTTGTTATCTATGTTACGCCAAATGTTCTTTGGATATAAGGTTTTGAATGTCGTGAACCCCTATTTCACGGATTCGGGACCACGCGAAATTTTTATTTTGATATGTTTTTTTCTACCCATATTAGGTATTGGTCTTTATCCCGATCTAGTTTTATTCCTATACAATTATAAGGTAGAAGCCATTTTCTCTGGATCTTTCTATGAATAGCCAAAAAATGTACCAGAGGATAAATTTGGTATCTATCTCAAAAATCTAGCTGTCTTCTGTTCTTTGTGAAATCTCAATAGAAAAAAATGGAGAGTATTATCTTTCTAAATAGATAGTTCAAGTTATTTCAACAAGTAGTTATTCTACGATTCTATAATAACCTTTTGAAATAACTTGGACAGTTTAAGTATTGATCTCAGTTATCAATAATAACTGAATAATTCTATTTATTCTAAAAATAGGGGAATTTTTTCCATTTATGGTTTTATGCTAAACCAGCCATCCATAGCTGTGTAAACCTATTCCTAATAGATCAACCCCCAAATAACAAATCCAAACTATAAAAAATCCTAGAGAAGCCACAATTGCCGGTTTCTCACCTTGCCAACCCCTATTTATTCTAGTATGTAGATAAATAGCATATATAGTCCAAGTAATTAATGCCCAAGTTTCTTTGGGGTCCCAGCTCCAATAAGATCCCCATGCTTCATTGGCCCATACTGCTCCAGAAAGAATACCTATGGTTAGAAGAGAGAACCCTATACCAATGGTACGATAACTCCAATGGTCTAATTGGGAAGTCAATTGATATTGACGGGAATTCGTCAATGGAAAATGAAAAGCGTTTCCCAAATCATTTTCTTCTTGATCGCGTGAATACCCATTTTTATTGGTAAGGAAGGACCGTAAAAAGCAATTGTTTGCAATAAGAACAATTTTTCGATTTATTTGAGACGTAATGACCAAATACGCTATTGATGATAGCGATCCACATAAAAGAGTTGCATAACTAAGCAATATAATACTTACATGCATCATTAACCAATGAGATTGTAAAGCGGGTACTAACATTGCAGATTGCTGCATTTTTTCCGGAAGACCTAAAGTAGCAAACCCTTGAGTCAACATAGCACTTGTTGCAGTTATCGCACCTAACCACCGAGTATCCCGGCTCCATATTTCTATAACTATATGAATCAAAGAGGAACTCCATGAAAGAAACATGAATGACTCATACAAATTACTTAACGGTAAATGTCCCGAATAAAGCGAACGAGTAACCAATGATCCGGTTATACAACCAAAAGTAACTATCATGCCCTTTCCCCCCGAACTACTTAATTCTTCAATTTGATAAACTAAGGTTACCCAATAAATGATAGTAACAACAGAAATAAGGGAAAAAGAAACATGAGCTGGTATATGTTCTAATGTGATTAATATCATAATAAACCCATTTCTTAATTTGATTTTGAATAGGAACGACGAGATAAATATCAAATCGGCTGATTTGTCATCAAACTATAGACATAGATCTAACAATGATAGTATGTCTAATCTATAGGCCATGGATGTAATCCATGTTATCTTATACCCAGAATGCCGCCACTCGGATTCGAACCGAGATGCTCTAGCACTGCTTCCTAAGAGCAGCGTGTCTACCAATTTCACCATGGCGGCTTGCTTGTTGGTACTCAACATTATAAGGGTATATATGACAAATTGTCAATAGATTTGCATACTTTGGTGTGTTCCATTCGATGCTCTTGATTGAATCAATGTAATATTGGTCGTTATAACGGGGCATGGCGCAGTTTGGTAGCGTGCCATCTTGGGGTGATGGAAGTCGTGGGTTCAAATCCCGCTGCTCCGAAAGACGAGAAATAATCCCATTCAGTTTCGTCATTAAAAAATATATAGATAATAATTATCTAGATGGAATCAGAGCAACTAGATTTCAAACATGTAAAAATGAGAAGGGCTAAAGTTTTTATATTCTCCTTTTCCCAGGATTTTTTTGGAATGGTTGATAAATCTTCTATGTACAAAAATTGGTCGGTGAGGACGGCTGTAGTATACCTAATTCATGACCGTGTCCCTTTTGTCCGACTACCCTTGCAAGTGCCTCGACCTTGAATAAATAAAAAAAGGTTTCCCTTCCCATCGCTGTTCGTTGCTCAGGGTACTGAAGGGTGTAGTATATTTGTTGGTGTTACGCACAATCCAATTCATTGATGGATTTCTATTTTATTTGGATGATCCAGAGGGCTCTTCCTTTGCCGTGTAATAAAAACCTTTTGAACGACCGGTCGAGATGGATTTAGTTGTCGTAAAACCTTTAGGACGGCCGGTCGAGATGGATTCAGCTGTCGCAAAACTTTTTGAGCGGCCGGTCGAGATGGATTCAGCTAAAGAAAAAGCTTTTACTGCGGCTCGGTAGGCTTTTCCCTTCCAAATATTTCTACGAATTCTTTTTCTGGATTTAGAAGTACGTTTCTTTGGAACTGCCATAATGAACAATATTTTTCAGCTATCTAGTTCGATGTGAAGGACATCTATGTGCGTATCCATATTATATAGTTCTTTCTGAGGGAAAAACTTTAATAAAAAAAAAACTGCCCGATGAATTACTTCATTAAAAAATGAAGTAATTGCTTCATTGTTATTCTTTTGGAGAACCAATTAGTTTAATCAATTCGGGGTTTTCACTTTTGGTCTCAATTCTTGCGTATATATTCATTACGCAGTTTCGGGGGGAAGCAATTATGTAATTTTAACATATTCAATCTATTAATATCCTAGGCTATGGAATAACCATAATAGTCTCCCCAATGGGTCTTGTTAAGTTTCATTAGAAACACTACTATTTATCTTCAGTATAAGAAGTTTAGAAAACCTCTCTATCGCTCTAGTTCATAAAACTAGATGATAGGAAGTGTTTTCTAAAAAAGGGGTTACTGAATGTACACAATTCTCTCTATATCCGAGTACCTAGACTTAAAACTAGGAGCTAGAATTCCTTCTGGCTCATCTAGCTAATATTTTATTAGTATTGATCGATGCAAATCTGGTATTTGCAGGAAATAAGAGTAAAAGGGGTATGAAATGGATGGGATCCATATTCTATCGTTCTTCTTGGTTCGGGACCTCTTCTATTTACTATTTAGAACATTCTCTTCAGGATCTAGTGGATTGTAAACCAAGAAGGGGGAATAGAAAAATATCTTGAATAATTATTTGATCTTCCTATGGAATTCCTATATAAATATGCTCGGATCGTGCCTTTCCTTCCGCTTTTAGCTTCTGCGGCAATAGGATTAGGATCCTTACTTTTCCCAGTAGCAACTAAGAGTCTGCGCCGTATATGGGCTCTGATTAGCATTTTTCTGATAAGCACAGCTATGTTTCTTTCTTTCAATCTGTTCTTACAGCAAATTACCGGCGGCCCCATTTATCGATATTTTTGGTCCTGGATCATCAATAAGAATTTTTCTTTAGAGTTGGGCTATTTGATTGACCCACTTACTTCCATTATGTTAGTATTAATTACTACTGTTGGAACCATGGTTCTGATCTACAGTGATCATTATATGTCTCATGATGAAGCATACGTGAGGTTTTTTGCTTATCTCAATTTTTTCAATGCATCCATGCTAGGGCTAGTTATTAGCCCCAATCTGGTACAAATCTATATCTTTTGGGAATTAGTAGGAATGTGCTCTTATTTATTGATAGGATTCTGGTTTACGCGACCCAGCGCGGCTGATGCTTGTCAAAAAGCCTTTATAACAAACCGTGTAGGAGATTTCGGACTCTTATTAGGAATCCTAGGGTTTTATTGGGTAACAGGTAGTTTTGAATTTCACTATTTGTCCGAAAAATTACACGAATTCATTGCCAATGAGGGAGCTGGTTCATTCTTTGCTATTTCGTGTGCTTTTCTCTTATTCCTAGGTCCAGTAGCAAAATCCGCACAATTCCCACTTCATGTATGGTTACCCGATGCTATGGAAGGACCCACTCCTATTTCAGCTCTTATACATGCCGCTACTATGGTAGCAGCAGGAATTTTTCTTGTAGCTCGATTGTTTCCCCTTTTCAGAACTCTACCTTTAATAATGAATCTCATCTCTTGGATAGGCGGAATAACAGCTCTATTGGGAGCTACTATGGCTCTTGCTCAAAAAGATCTTAAAAAAGGCTTGGCTTATTCCACTATGTCTCAATTAGGTTATATGATGTTAGCCCTGGGTATAGATTCTTATCGAGCTGCTCTGTTCCATTTGATTACACATGCTTATTCCAAAGCATTATTGTTTCTAGGATCTGGATCAGTTATCCATTCCATGGAACCCATTGTTGGATATTGTCCCGATAAAAGTCAGAATATGGCTCTTATGGGTGGTTTGAGAAAATATATGCCAATTACAGGCATAACTTTTCTTTTAGGGACACTTTCTCTTTCTGGTATTCCGCCTTTTGCTTGTTTCTGGTCCAAAGACCAGATTCTTAGTGATAGTAAGTTATATTCCCCTATTCTCGGGGGGATCGCTTGGTTTACAGCAGGATTAACTGCCTTTTATATGTTTCGTATGTATCTCCTTACTTTTGAAGGAGACTTCAATATAGATTTAACTAATTCATATAACGACAATATTACGTTATATTCCACTTCTATGTGGGGACAAGAATCCAGCACATTCAGTAGAACTAGAATTGATTCTATGCCGTTTCCATTTACAAGAACGAATAACTGCTTCTCCAAAGAAGCATTTCAAATTTCGGAAAAAATGGAACAATTTTCTAACAATAAGACAAACTTTCTTGCCACTTATCCCGTCTTCGAGAAAGGTGATTTTGCATATCCGAAAGAATCGGGCAATATAATGCTATTGCCTTTAGTTGTATTAGGCATATCAACTTTGTTCGTTGGATTGATAGGAGCCCCTTTTTTTCGAGAAGGAGTGAGTTATGATATATTAACTCAATGGTTGACTCCATCGATGAACCATTTCTATAAGAACCATCCGGAGAATTGGTCCGAATTTTTCACAGATGCAATCGCCCCAATTGGTATAGCATTTATAGGTATATTAATAGCCTATGTTCTATATAGACCTATTAACTTCATATTGCAATATGTGCCCAATAGAGCGCATCCTCAGATGAAGAGGATTTCGGACCAATCAATTAATATAATATATAATTGGTCATATCATCGAGCTTATATAGACAAATATTATGGCATAATCTTCACTAAAGGTATACGACGATTAGCTGAATCAAGTCAATCATTTGATCAATGGGCAATTGACGGAATCCCAATTGGAGTTGGTATTATAGGTCTTTTTGTAGGGGAGGGAATGAGATATCTAGGAGGAGGGCGTATATCTTCCTATATATTCGGGTGTTTATTTGGTGTATTAATATCTGGATTAATCTATTATTTCTCATTTTAACAAGGAAGATTTCGATTCAATCCGTATCCTTAAAAAGAAGGATATAAATATTTCTACTATTTCGACTGATCGATTATCAGAATTATCATGTTGTGTCCATAAGATAATCCCAATCTTTATATGATTGATTGAATCAAGGAATTCACCTGGGACAGATATAGAGATTTATATATTTGAAATTAGAAAAGGGATTCGAAATGATGAGAAAGCAAATGAAACAAAAATAGGGATTGGTCAGTACATTAAAGGCACTGATTGCTGATACGAGAGGAATCCCCGTCATATCACCTATGCAAATTCCTGACGGAACGAATCACACTTTTACCACTAAACTATACCCGCTTTTTTTGCGTTGCCAAACTAAGGCGTAAATAGGTATACTATTTACCGAAGTAGGGGATGCTCTTATCCACAAGATCCTATTCTTGTGGATTATCCTTTTTTGTTTCGTGAATACCAAACAAATTGATTATATATCAACATAACCAATTTGTCAAGAATCATTTTGAAAACATTTATTATTTCTGTTGAGTTCCTCAATGGTTCATGTACTCTTCATAGGTGTCTTTTAAGAGACAAGAGTATTCGTATATTAGATTTCATTCCCCGTTGTTCCTCAGTAGCTCAGTGGTAGAGCGGTCGGCTGTTAACCGATTAGTCGTAGGTTCAAATCCTACTTGGGGAGATGATTTTTGTTCAAGCACTCGTTTGGAACATTTGGTTACTTCAAATGCCCTTTTTTGTCCTTAAAAAACATTTTTTTTTTATGCAAAATCGCCAAAAACCAAGAAGGAGAGACATGTACAATAGTCTGAACATAGTATAGTAGTGCGCAAAACAAGGAGAGAACAGTCTGTAGCCCGTAAAACAGGGAGAGTACAGTCCGAAGTACTTAAACGTTTGGATGAAACTCCAAAAGCTTAATTGGTTGGGTTAATTAGTTCGACTCAGAATGAGTTGAGCTAATTATTCCTTGTAATTAGTAATTACTTGATGGATTTATGCAAGGGGAGGACTAGTTGCTTTCAACTAGTCAAATAATTGAAAAATTGCAGGTAGACTTATGTACTAGCATTATTGAAAATACGTGATCAATAATTTTTATCGCTTGACGACATATATATGTATATGTATTGAACGTATTCATGAATACGGAACCGTTCGTAATGCGAAGCTTTCATAAAACGAAAGCTTCGCGTACAATATTTCATATTTATTTCATTGTTTTTCTTCCTTGAAATACTTTTTTTTAGTACTACTGATCTGTCCAGTTTCAATTAGGACCACTCCATCTGTGTATGCTCTAGCCCAGAGCAGCTGTAATTATTACAATAATTAATAAGAGCTTTTTCATGTATATATCGACAAAATGAATAAAAAAGTGGGAGAGGAAATAAAGAGATGATATCAGAGGGTCAAATTTTTATAGCTCTTGTTGCTGCTTTCATAACAGTTATTTTAGCTTTAAGATTAGGTAAAGCACTATATTAATTATATGGATTATTTGTTTGCTGGATTTTTTCCCATCTGAAAGAGAAAATGGCCTGGCCAGTGGCCGGGCTAGGGAAACCAAAGAAAAAAATTTGAATGGGCTGAAGCAGAATCATTGTTTACTCGCAAATGTTGATTTTTATCCCAACAAAAGATATATTCATTCCATATATCCGATCTCGGAGAGATGGCTGAGCGGACCAAAGCGGCGGATTGCTAATCCGTTGTACAGACTATCTGTACCGAGGGTTCGAATCCCTCTCTCTCCGTTCATTAAGTTAAAAATGAATCTTCAAAACTGATATGATAGCCTCTTTATCTTCTTATGCAAGAGATCCTACATTTTTTTGCCAAAATATCTTTTTTTTTTTTTTTTTCACTATCCTTTACGTCCGGGATTACGCCCTGGATCGTTCGATAGAAATCCAAATATAAAAAGAGAAACAAAAAATACTACTACTGTATAAACGAACAACTTAAGAGTAAACATTACGTAATCTCCGGGATCCTTATTAGAATTACAACGGAATAGATTATCAATCTTTCTATGGCATATGGGGGTTTTAATACCCAGCAATAGCATGCGTTTTATGAATACTGAAACAATTCGGATCTACACATACATTATGTATGGGAATCCTCAGAGGATTAAAATTGATCTCTTCTCGAGATCTCTTTCTTCTCCCATCCCGCTTGAAATTGAATGGATGAATAGGAATTAAAAGTCATCTCAATCCTACCTAGCTAATAGGGTACGGTTTTAAGCAAGTATAGTGACGTCACAACCAACAATTGGAGTGAAAAAAGAAGAATAAAAAGGAATAGATAGAAAATACCCCCCCCCCCCTGCTCGTTCTTTCTAGAAATCTTAGAATATAAGATATATTTATGAGGATTTTTGATTCGCAACAAAATAAAGTGCATCGCAGCGATGCAAGATAAATATCTATCTTGCACCATTGCATAAAAGCTTTTGCATCAAGTGATTTTTTTTTCTTTTTGTATAAAAAGGATAACTTCTTAGGATTATCGAAAACTTACAGCAGCTTGCCAAGCAAAGGCTAATAGAAAAAATAACACGGGAATAACTGGCATTACATTAACAATTGGATCGTAAATCGCATAAGCTTCGGGTAATTTGGCAAAAAAGGGATTATTCAAATAAAGCGCGGCATCGTCTAGAAGAATATTAGGGATAACTGGCATTTTGATTCTCCGATGAATGAAAGAGGTGCAAAGCACCAAAAGTATTTTGCCAATCAGAAGCTTTTGGAAAGCTTAGACTTTTAGTCTTCGGATTGGGAGGGATCATTTCTTCATACAATATTTTACCCGATCTAATAAAAAATGACCAATGAATTGAATAGATATTCTTGTTTCTATCTATGCCCCCTTGTTCCAGAATTAATGTATGCCCAATTCTTTCAAGAATATTAATTGTTCCAGTTTTAGATGATGTCAGATCCCAAGAATGAATCGGGAATTTTTGCTAAAATGACTTGCAATTACGATCATTTCATGTTAAAATAATTAATGAAAATCGATCGAATGGGGCGTGGCCAAGTGGTAAGGCAACAGGTTTTGGTCCTGTTATTGCGAAGGTTCGAATCCTTCCGTCCCAGACTATTTGTTGCGACAACAAATAGTATCACTTTCAATACTATTGTTAGTGAAAGGGAATGTGATATCAAATAGGTATAGATATATAGGGCAAGGGATATTTCTATGGTATAGGATGGGAATACATATTGTTGTTTGATAAACAGGCGTTTATGAAATTAGCCTATTGGATGTATGCTGGTCCTGCTCACATTGGGACATTACGAGTAGCTAGTTCCTTCAAAAATGTGCATGCCATTATGCATGCTCCTCTAGGAGATGATTACATGAACGTAATGCGTTCTATGTTAGAACGCGAAAGAGATTTTACTGCTGCAACTGCTAGTATAGTAGATCGTCACGTACTAGCGCGTGGATCACAAAAAAGAGTTGTGGATAATATTTTACGTAAAGATCAGGAGGAGCGTCCCGATCTTATTATATTGACACCTACATGTACCTCTAGTATCTTGCAAGAAGACCTACAAAATTTTGTAGAGAGAGCATCTCTCATTTCTAATTCCAGCGTCATTTTTGCGGATGTTGATCATTATCAAGTGAATGAAAATCAGGCGGCGGATAGAACTTTGGAGCAGGTAGTTCGATATTATCTAGATAGAAGCCATACACAAGAAGCATTAGATCAATTCGTGACGAGTGTTCCTTCTGTCAATATAATTGGTATTTTTACATTAGGTTTTCATAATCAACACGATTGTCGTGAGTTGAGACGTTTATTACGAGATCTGGATATTGAAATTAATCAAATAATTCCTGAAGGAGGAGCTGTAGAGGATCTAAAAGATCTACCAAAAGCTTGGTTGAATTTAATCCCTTATCGTGAAGTTGGCTTAATGACAGCCATGTATTTGAATAAAGAATACGCAATGCCTTACATATCTACAACTCCCATGGGGGCTGTTGATATAGCGGAGTGTATTCGACAGATACACAAAAAAATCGATACTTTGGCTTCTGGCTCATCAAACAAAAGGGTTGATTGTGAACCCTTTATCGATGCACAAACTCGATTTGTTTCCCAAGCTGCTTGGTTTTCAAGATCTATTGATTGTCAGAATTTGACGGGAAAAAAAACAGTTGTTTTCGGTGATGCAACTCATGCTGCTTCAATTACCAAGATACTTGCTCGAGAGATGGGAATTCATGTGAGTTGTGCAGGTACATTTTGTAAACATGATGCAGAATGGTTCAAAGAGCAAATTCAAGGTTTCTGCGATGAAATACTGATCACAGACGATCACGCTGAAGTAGGAGATATGATCGCTCGCGTCGAACCATCTGCCATTTTTGGCACTCAAATGGAGCGCCATATTGGCAAACGTCTGGATATTCCTTGTGGAGTTATTTCCGCACCGGTTCATATCCAAAATTTTACCTTGGGATACCGACCCTTTCTGGGTTACGAAGGTACGAATCAAATAGCTGATCTAGTTTATAACTCATTTGCTCTGGGTATGGAGGAACATCTCCTAGATATTTTTGGTGGTCATGATACTAAAGAAATCATGGATAAATCTTTATCCACGAATATAGGATTAATTTGGAATCCTGAAAGTCGATTGGAATTGAGTAAAATTCCACGTTTTGTCAGGGAAAAAGTGGAGAAAAATACTGAGAAATTTGCACGACAGAAGGGTATAAAAACCATTACTGTTGAAGTAATGTATGCGGCTAAAGAAGCGTTCGGTAGCTAACTAGGGCAATGTAATAATATTACAATACTGTAGTTTCTTGTATCAAACTACAAGTTAATTATTGATAAATGTATACTGCGAAATACATTTCGTGAACTTATTCAATAAGATTCTCCTATTACGTAATACACGATTTTGATATTACGTATATAATAGGATTCTTTTTTACACTGCTAAATACGCTCTGTTGTACGATTACACGATTACGATGGGGCATACTTTATTTATTTCTTTTTTGTCCATTTTTTTTCATTTATTTCTTTTTTGTCCATTTTTTTTCATTTATTTCTTTTTTTTCTATATATTAAGATATAATAAGGAGGCCATCATTATGAAAGAAATAGGGATGGTAAAAGGTATTCACCTTATAATATATATAAATATGCCTATATATTAGGCAGGAGGTTGCTTATGAAAACAATACGAATTGTGAGGATGGTGAGTTCCATGGTAAGTAACTCATGTCAAGATCTGGCGGATATAATACAATATTATCTCTGTCCCAGCAAAAGGGCACGAATTGCAATAATCAGATTCATGAGACTATTGAAGTTTCCATTTAAAAAACTATGGCAAAAGTTGGTAGATATATCCCCTTTTTTTTATTTCAGAAGGAGAAAAACGAACTTACTTGATATAATAAAAAAATACATAATAAAAAGAGAATTATATAATTCTCTATTGAATCTTCTGTGTACTTTGTACAGGTACTATATTTTGGTAATTCTGATTATCCTGATTATATATTTAATCATCAAGTTTCTTCGATTTTTCTTTTTTTCACCAAAAAGATAAGAAGCTTCTTACATTTTGATATTTATTGCTTCAATGATCCATAGATGATGTATCATGATATCCAAGAGATAATACTAGAAACTTAGCCTATTTACTTTTTATGCAGAAAAGCTGCACACAATCTTTATCAATTTCTAAAGGTTGACAATAATATATTGCGCCGATAGAATTCTCACACAATATAGTATAACTATACTATAGATTATAGTGCTCTTTTCGTAGTTCCCATCACTCATGAAGAATTTGACAGGCATAAATAAACTGATCCGGAGATCCCACTTTATTTGATTACCAGAAATGGTAGGAAATATATCCTAGATTATTGCTCTTTTTTTTCGTCAGTTTCATAGGTTCATTCCTCTTAATCAACGAGGACGATTATTCCAAATGTCCCACCGGTTGGTTCATTTGGAATAATCTTGTATTTTGCTTCGATTGTATCTCTGGATTTCTAATCAATAGATTCCAATTATGGGTTGCTAACTCAATGGTAGAGTACTCGGCTTTTAAGTGCGACTAAGGTCTTTTACACGTTTGAATGAAATAAAAAATTCGTCCATACCCCGGGTAGAGTTGGTAAGACTACGACTGATCCTGAAAGCGAAATGAATGGAAAAAGCAGCATGTCGTTCTAACAGCCTCGACTTGATGAGACTTGATTCAATCCTATTTGATTAGAACCGGATTACTCAAATAGATGCCAAATATATATATATATGTTTAATATGTGCATTTGTTCAAACAAATGTGATAATTGTGGAGTAAGATGCAAATCAATTCGCAGGTTTAGTCAGCGGGTCCATGGAGAAAGCAGGATGCTTAAATCATAAGTAAAACCAGAAGAACGAGCTTCTGTTCCTCATTTAAATGAGGGATTCTCTTTACTAATCAGAAGTTAAGAGCTTTTTAGTAACCGATAAGGGGAAGTTTTTCCTTGAGTAAACCAGGAATTTATACGCCCGGAATGAGTCCTAATTACTCGAGTACAAATGTGTAAGAGAAATAGTGTACTGACTAGGTCAATTTATTCCATGAGTCAGGAGAGCGATCGGGCTGCCAAGATAAAAAATTTCATTTTTCATTATGACGAATGAGATCTTTGGATAGAAGATCTCAGATTGAGATTTGCTATTCTGTCCCAACTAGATCGCACCATGTAACATTTTACAATCCAAGAAGTTTTTCTAGGGACATAGGCGAGGTAATCCTGAAATGGATGAATTCCGAAGAGACGCAAACAAGCATAGATCTTGGAAGCAATGCTTTTTATACCCACTCTTTTTTCAGCAAGATCTTTTTGCAATTGCTCATTATCATCATTCAGATAGACAAAATTGCTTTGAACCCTCAGAAATTAGGATTTCCAATGAGTTTAGTTTTCTAACTGTAAAACGTTCGATTAATCGCATACGTAAATTAAAGGATTCGATTTTTCTATTTCGGAATTTCCATCCAAATCAATCGATGGATCACAATAGGAATTCTTATTCCTTCTTGATATTAGAAGGCTTTACTGTGGTCTTGGAAGTTTCATTCTCAATGCGAGCCAAATATTCTAAATTTATGAATGGATGCAAAAGTTTCCGATCCATCCATTGTCTATTCCCTCTTATAGAAGAGAAATTCCCACATTCAAATTATATATCAGATATACGACTACCTTACGGTATTCATCCAGAAATTTTGGTTCGAATCTTTCGTCGCTGGATCCGAGACGCTCCTTGTTTGCATCTATTGCGATGCATTCTATATGAATGTCGAAATAGTTCCAGTTCCAAGAATTCCCAGAAAGCAATTTTGGTTAGTCTGAAAGAGAATAAAAAATTCTATCTGTTCTTGTGGAATTCTTATGTTTGTGAATGTGAATCCATCCTAGTTCCCCTTATGAAGCGATTTTTTCATTCACAATTGTTGTCCTATGGATCTCTTCCCGAACGAACTCATTTTGATCGAAAAATCAAGCATATTCTCATATTTCCTTGTACAAATTCAACGAAAAGGATCTGGTTCTTAAAGGATCCTTTCTTTCACTATGTGAGATATCGAGAAAGATCCCTCGTAGCACTGAAGGGTAGCGCACTTCAAGTGAAAAAATGGAAATATCATCTTCTCCACTTTTGGCTACGTTATTCCCGTCTTTGGCCCCAACCATATAGGGTATGGATTTTCGAATTACCCAAGAATTTTTTTTCTTTTCTCGGGTTCTCTCTGAGCATAAAAATGAAATATCTCGCGGTTAGAACAAAAATGCTAGATAATTCATTAATTACTGACCTCATTACCAATGAAATTCATCCAATAGCTCCAATTAGATCAATCATTTCTTTCTTGGCTAAAGAAAGGTTCTGTGACATCTTTGGTCGGCCAATTAGTAAATTTGCCTGGGCCAGTCTGACAGATGATGATATCCTCGATCGATTCGATCGAATTTGGAGTAATTTTTTTCATTACTACAGTGGATCTTTCAATCAAGATGGTCTTTATAGTATAAAGTATATACTTCTACTTTCATGCGCTAAAACTCTAGCCTGTAAACATAAAAGTACGATACGTGTAGTTCGGGATGAATTAGGGTCGGAACTCTTTACAAAAGCGTTCTCAAAAAAACGAGAATTCATTTCTCCAGTGTTATCAAAGATTCGTTCGCAGAGAGAACGATTTTGGCATCTAGATATTTTTGAGATGAATTCCCTAGCTAATTCCTGGCAAAAGATACGTAATCAAGAAATAAAAAATGTATTTGACCAATGAAATGCTTATTGAGCAATTGCCAGGATCAATTTATGATCCTATTTCATTTTTTTTCCGTCCGGGAACATCAATGATGTAAAAAATCAATACATGGAGAAAGCCGTGTGCAATGAAAATTGCAAGCACGGTTTGGGGAGAGATTTCTCGCTCTTTTGGAAGGAGCAGATAATCCACTCCATCCGACGAGCTCCGGGTTCGAGTCCCGGGCAACCCAGATCAAATAGACCCAATCCCCGTCATAGCTAGCTCTGTATATCTATTCCTAAAGATCCAATAAAAATCACTTGATGAATATTGATTGCTATTCACAAGCAACAAAGTGGATACCGCACTATTAAATTCAGTGTTCATCGTGACATTCTTTATAGAATAAATAAGTCACAATGAATTTCCCACTGGAAAAAAATAGTGCACTTTGTTCCCGAATCACAATTTTTCTTTTTTTAATTTAATAAAAATTATTATTAATAACTATTCTAAATTTTCTTTATGGTTACATAAAGAAAATTTAGAATGGAATGGAACGATTAGATAGAGTATCGTAAGTATAGTTACGATGTAACTATCTATCTATGTACGATAGATCACTATGTATAAACTATACATAACCCCATGTGATCTTTTTATGAAAGATCCAGGAATATAGGTTGACATGGATAGAACAATCATGTTATACTGTTAAGTAACAAGCTTAACATATATATATATATGTATGCTTGGGAGCTTCTATTGATTAAATAAACCAAGTTCTAACCATGACCGCAATTCTAGAAAGACGCGAAAGCGCAAGCCTATGGAGTCGTTTTTGCGACTGGATCACTAGCACCGAAAACCGTCTTTACATTGGATGGTTTGGTGTTTTGATGATTCCTACCCTATTGACTGCAACCTCTGTATTCATTATTGCTTTCATTGCAGCTCCTCCAGTAGATATTGATGGTATTCGTGAGCCTGTTTCCGGTTCTCTTCTTTATGGAAACAATATTATCTCCGGTGCTATTATTCCCACCTCTGCAGCTATTGGTTTGCATTTCTATCCTATCTGGGAAGCAGCTTCTGTTGATGAATGGCTATACAACGGTGGTCCCTATGAGTTAATTGTTCTACACTTCCTACTTGGTGTAGCTTGCTACATGGGTCGTGAGTGGGAGCTTAGCTTCCGTTTAGGTATGCGTCCTTGGATTGCTGTTGCATACTCAGCTCCTGTTGCAGCTGCTACTGCCGTTTTCTTGATCTACCCCATTGGCCAAGGAAGCTTCTCTGACGGTATGCCTCTAGGAATATCTGGTACTTTCAATTTCATGATCGTATTCCAGGCTGAGCACAATATTCTTATGCACCCTTTTCATATGTTAGGTGTAGCTGGCGTGTTCGGCGGTTCTCTATTTAGTGCTATGCATGGTTCCTTGGTAACTTCGAGTTTGATCAGGGAAACTACCGAGAATGAATCTGCTAATGCAGGTTACAAATTCGGTCAGGAAGGAGAAACCTACAATATTGTAGCTGCGCACGGTTATTTCGGCCGATTGATCTTCCAATATGCTAGTTTCAACAACTCGCGTTCTTTACATTTCTTTTTAGCTGCTTGGCCTGTAGTAGGTATCTGGTTCACTGCTCTAGGTATCAGCACTATGGCATTCAACTTAAATGGATTCAATTTCAACCAATCCGTAGTTGACAGTCAAGGTCGTGTCATTAACACTTGGGCCGATATCATTAATCGTGCTAACCTTGGTATGGAAGTTATGCACGAACGTAATGCTCACAACTTCCCTCTGGATCTAGCTGCTGTTGAAGCTATTTCTATAGACGTATAATTAGACACACTGATGGATTGTTAGTGTGTTTCAATCCCCGAAAAGGGAAAAAAGTACCAAACCTTTCAATACCATGAAAGGTTTGGTATTCTTTCAACTCATTGCGAATGTATTGATTGGTCAAATACAACTTGACCAATCAATATAAACATGAATTATAGGTTCTTGATTAAAATGGGTAATAGGTAATTGAATTACCTCCGATCTGTCCCTCTGCGCTGAAGGAAAGCGCACAGATATAGATGTGCATTCTTCATCCAGTGAAAGTTTAACTCGCGACCCATGAGTCGGCTCCGCTGTTGTTACGATCCAGTTAAGGGTCTATACTATAGATAAGGATAAATAACCAACTCATAACTAAAATTGGTTACCCAATTACATTCTATCATATTCCAAATATGCCTGTTCGTTGGAACAGGGAACAGAGGTATACAACTAACTTGATGAATGATTGGGAGTTGTTTATCCATCTTGCAACATGGGTGAGTTCATGGCGGAACTTGCCAACCAACATGAAAATATTAGTTCATACTAGAGGCTTAAAAACATTACTTCGTTGTCAATAATGACCGTAACCAGAGAATTGAAATTGGTTTGGGGTGGACGTCGCCAAGTGGTTAAGGCAGTGGATTGTGAATCCACCACGCGCGGGTTCAATCCCCGTCGTTCGCCCATAAAAATGGATTGGATCCATTTCTTTGTGTTTAATATATATATATATATCGATATGATAGGATTTTATTGATTTCTCTAGAATCAATAGAGTAGTAGTTGACGTAAACTAGAATTTTGGATATATTCTTTCAAAATATAGAAATAGTATTTCAGAGTACTTCTTTATACTCTTGTTTTTCTAAAAAAGAAATTGAAATTTCTTTATTTCTATAAATGAAAAATTGAATGAAAAAGATCGAAGTTCTTGAATCCAGTGAAAGATCCATATTTACCGAAATATGAAGGATTATATCCTTCAGATCACTCTGACGAAATGGATATACCGCATGTATAGCAAAAGCGAAAGCATTCGTGTGCAGGCAGCGATCGGATCGAATCCCAACCCGATTTATCCCAAACACATCTTTCTTCCCTCTTACCATTTACCATGCAGTGATTCGGGTATACCATTATTTGATCCAAACAAAGAAAATGAAGTCTTTATTGGCGGGGGCCGTCCAAAATGAAGCCATTTTAATTCAATCAGAGGATGAAGTAAAGGGTTCTTCTTTTACTCGGCCTCCCATTCTTTCTCGGTAGGGGAAGGGTTTACATATATTTTATTAGGTGGGAGGAATTATTAGAAATAAGGTTGAAACGGTGGAACATTATTTCCATTGTATGAACAAATTGAGCAAAGTGAAACTGACAATTAGGTCAAACGACCTCCTAAAGAGGTTTGGGAGATCAGAAATAAATAAAGGGAGATCGCAAGATGAAAATAGCGGTTTATGGAAAAGGCGGAATCGGTAAATCCACGACCAGTTGTAATATTTCAATTGCTCTAGCCAGACGTGGTCAAAAAGTGTTACAAATTGGATGTGATCCCAAACATGATAGTACTTTTACTCTTACAGGATTTCTGATACCTACAATTATAGATACTTTGCAATCCAAGGATTATCATTATGAGGATATTTGGTCCGAAGATGTAATTCACAAGGGTTATGGAGGGGTGGATTGTGTGGAAGCAGGGGGGCCGCCCGCAGGAGCCGGATGTGGAGGATATGTGGTAGGGGAAACTGTGAAATTGTTGAAAGAGTTAAATGCATTTTACGAATATGATATTATATTATTTGACGTATTAGGTGACGTGGTTTGCGGAGGTTTTGCTGCTCCATTGAATTATGCGGATTACTGTATAATAATTACGGATAATGGATTTGATGCATTATTTGCAGCTAATCGTATTACTGCTTCTATACGAGAGAAAGCTCGTACACATCCACTACGATTAGCAGGCCTGGTTGGAAATCGTACATCTAAAAGAGATCTTATCAATAAATATGTAGAAGCGTGTCCAATGCCCGTGATAGAGATATTACCTCTTATTGAAGATATTAGAGTCTCGAGAGTAAAGGGTAAAACTTTATTCGAGATGGTTGGATCTGAACCATCTCTTAACTATGTGTGTGAATATTATTTACACATAGCGGACCAAATATTATCCCAGCCGGAAGGCATTGTACCAAAAGAAATTCCAGATCGGGAATTATTCAGTTTACTCTCTGATCTTTATCTTAATCCGATTGACGATGACAAACATCAAAATTCTAATAATAAGGAAAATTTACTTGGATTTACGACGATTTAATTGACGTTTTTATTCATTTATTAGTCATTGAATAATAATTTATGTCAGTCAAAATTGATGAAACTCTCACTGTCGAATGTGAGACAGGTAATTACCATACTTTTTGTCCAATTAGCTGTGTATCTTGGTTATACCAAAAGATTGAAGACAGTTTCTTTTTAGTTGTGGGCACAAAGACGTGTGGTTATTTTCTCCAAAATGCACTTGGAGTTATGATTTTCGCAGAACCTCGTTATGCAATGGCAGAATTAGAAGAAGGGGATATTTCTGCTCAATTGAATGATTATGAGGGATTAAAAAGGCTTTGTATTCGAATAAGAAGAGATAGAGATCCTAGTGTCATCATATGGATAGGCACCTGTACTACAGAAATAATCAAAATGGATCTGGAAGGTATGGCACCCAAATTAGAATGGGAAATTGGAATTCCGATTCTAGTAGCACGGGCGAATGGACTGGATTATGCTTTTACTCAAGGAGAAGATACTGTGTTAGCTGCGATGGCACATCGTTGTCCAGAACCCCTTCGTGAACGAAAAGAAATGAAACAAAAAGTTTTGGCTTTTCCATCTAGAGAAAAAGATGAATTGCATGAATATGCAAATCATCCCTCTTTAGTTCTTTTTGGATCTTTGCCCTCCAATGTGGTTTCTCAACTCAATCTGGAATTAAGACGCCAATCCATCAAGGTATCAGGTTGGTTACCCGCTCAAAGATATACTGACCTTCCGCCATTGGGGGATGGCGTTTATGTTTGTGGTGTAAATCCATTTTTGAGTCGAACAGCGACAACTTTAATAAGACGTGAAAAATGTGAATTAATTGGAGCTCCTTTTCCTATCGGCCCGGACGGAACGCGCGCTTGGATCGAAAAGATTTGTTCTGTATTTGGTGTTGAGGCCCGGGGTCTCGAAGAAAGGGAGGAACAAATATGGGAAAGTTTAAAGGATTATCTTGATTTAGTACGGGGGAAATCCGTCTTTTTCATGGGAGATAATTTGCTAGAAGTTTCTTTAGCAAGATTCTTAATCAGATGTGGAATGATCGTTCATGAAATAGGTATTCCGTATATGGATAAACGATATCAAGCTGCTGAATTAGCACTTTTGCGAGATACATGCACACGTATGTGTGCACCAATACCACGAATTGTAGAGAAACCGGATAATTCCAATCAAATACGGCGTTTACGGGAATTACGACCCGACTTAGCTATCACTGGAATGGCTCATGCTAACCCATTAGAAGCAAGAGGAATTAGTACTAAATGGTCGGTTGAATTTACTTTTGCCCAGATTCATGGGTCTGCCAATGCAAGAGATTTACTTGAATTGGTTACCCGACCTTTACGACGCCAAAGGAATTTGGAACACTTTGGTCAGAACACCTTAGTAAGAAAAAACAACAATTGTTAAATGACCCTATAAACAAAGTCATAATATATATATATTATCGGTATTTTTTACATTATCAATAGATATAGAATATCTGAATATATGTTTATTCTATAGGGTAATAATCTAATTTTTGATCAATTGTGTTATGTTGAATAAATTCCATGAATGTGAACGATAATTCATATTGATTTCTATGGGAGATATCAGAAGGGTATTATTATCATTTCAACAATCTCCCATAGATCTATGGGAAATATCAGAATCCCATAGCTCCATAGCTTGACAAACCACAGGATATTGGAAGACCTGCATCCAGCAGGAATTGAACCCGCGACTTCCCAATTATGAGTTGGGTGCTTTTACCATTCAGCCATGGATGCTAGTTTGGTTAAAAACCAATAACAAATGTATTCAGAAATATTGACGACTATTCCTAGTCGTCGAAATACAGCGAGGGAACCACTTGTAATCCAATTGGTTCCGATAATGATATAGTTAATTTCACTATGGTAAAAATTCATTAATTATGCTATAATTAATGAAATTATGGTAGTATTAATGAATTTATGGTAGTATTAATGAATTTATGGTAGTATTAATGAATTTATGGTAGTATTAATGAAATTATGTTATAATTAATGAAATTATGGTAGTATTAATTTACTACTGGTATAGTTAATAATATATAGTTCGCTATGTATTATCTACATATAGATAGATAATACATGATTTAGAAACTGTTGGCAATCCTTAGTTAGGTCTTTATAGATAGATAATACATGATTTAGAAACTGTTGGGAATCCTTAGTTAGGTCTTTTTACCCATATCAGGCATATGCTTTCACTAATAGCACACGCGCTTTTTTTTCTATGAAAAAAGCCGTGAATATGAAACAATTAAGTAGTTTATAAATGGAGTTTATCGACTATGACCCGAGACAAGAACCGAGACAAACGCGTTGTGTGGGAACGTTTTAGATTTGAATTTCAAGATCGATTTCGAGTTGAAATGATGCAACTGTTCAATCCATGGAACAAGTCCTATCTGACTGAGTCTTATTTGTTCAGATTGTTCACTCGAATTTATTTCCGTCGAGAACGTCTTATGAAGCTCTTTCACTTTCGAGTTCTCATTACGTTAATTTTACGCGATCTACGTAGTATTGGCGTCAATCAGACAATAAAGGTTGTGGTATTACTTACAGTACCAGTGTTTATATATCGCGTAAATTCCTACTGGAATGAAAAAAAATATATGATGTTTATTGCGCCAAATTTCACTAAAAATTTGTTGATGGTTCCACATCTTTTTGTCTATTTGTCAAAATATGACAAAAATCTTCTAAATAATAAGAATGAAATAATCTCGGAGAATCAAGCAACAAAAAGTTGGGAAACTTCTTCAGAGTCGGAAGATTCTACAATCTCTTGGAATATCTTTGAGATATTCTCAAAGACATTGGGAATAGATGAATCATCTATGCGTACTGTTGCTACTAACAAGGCCCTTCAAAGTTTCAATTTATTGAAAAGACAACAAAATGCCCATCCTTTTCAATATCTCATGAAATTTGAAACGAAGAGAAAAATTGATTTTTGTAAGACTAAAACATATTTATTTCAAAATCCTGTCTCGAATTGTGCGAGTTCATTAGATCCCGGATGGAATATTTTTAGTAAAAATCGGACAGATCTAAATCATTTGAACTGTATTCGATTTATGAACTCTAGTTACCCTTGGAATATACCTTCTTCAGTCTGTGATCAAAACAAAGAACATTGGAAGAAGATCGTGTTAGAAATGACAGATCAACTTAGTCTGTCAATGACTAAGTCTTGTCAGGTTGACGATGATAAAATTGCCCTTGATATGGATTATAATAAAATTCATAAATTTTATGAATTGAACGAGAGTAGATTATTGAATCGGATTTTTAATCGTAGAGATAAATTAAAGAATCAATTTCTATTGATCTTACTGGATAATATTTATAAAGATAATGGTTTTGTATCTTTCATCTACAAAAAAGATAGAGCAGAAAATTTGGGACAAATTATCTCTGATGAATATAAGATCAAAGTTGACAGGCTTTTTTCAAATGCTATTTTTTTCAATAAAAAAATAGCATTCCAAGGAGACAATATCGTATTCATATATGAGGTTATGAACCTATTTAGAATTATTAAAAATGCATTTAGATTTGCATTTAGATTCTATTTAGAGTCCCGCCGCAATTCAAAAGATACAACTCTTTCCAATTGGATAGAAAATGAAAGTTTGAATAGTGCAATGCAAAATGCAATTAACCGGCACTCATCAACTTGGAGTGAACTTCAGAAAAAAAGGGTCGCTGGTTCAATTTTCCGAATTCATAAAGATATCAATCAAAAATTGAATCGGAATTTTATTGTGTACAATTGGTCTATTCAAACTGAATATTTTAGAAGCGGGTTTAAACAAATTCTTTCTAATTCTAATTTTCCACATAATTATGTGAAATTGAAAAATAGAGTATTCGATCCAAATGAATATAGAGTGCTGGTTCCACTTGATATTCGGCAACCACTTAAGGAATTTCTTAAGTTAATTCTTTTTAACCACTTAGTAATAGACCTTTTCGACAAAAAGCTATTAGTTTTAATACATTTACCTAACTTAGTCTCTAACTGGTGGTCCAAGTTCCGTTCTAAGGTTAACATTAATAATATTGTGGCGCATAAAAGTGTCATTATTGATTTTCTTATAGGAGACGAGGATCAGTATGATACCCCAGAACGAATGGTGTTAAAGGAGAAGAGATTAGTACTATTTGATTCATTATTTGACGGCTTGATCAAATTATTCAAATACTTGAATGAATTGTTGGAATCACCCCTCAATAAGGTGTTTAATTTGATTCAATTCATTGTGGCCAAAATTTTGGACGATTCAGAAAGATTCGAATTTATCGATAAAGGAACAATGTCACAATCTGTTTTGAATCAGATCTCAATGAATCAATGGATCACGTCATTAGGCGATAATCAAAAGACTGGCATGGATTGTGTGGATCACACCGATCTTTGGGCTAGATTAAACGATCAAAATTGGTTAAATCCCCTAAAACTGTCTAATCAAAGTTCACTGAGAACTGCTTTTGATAAAGCCAATACCATCGAATTTTTCGATTATTTAAATCATCCTCGGTTAAATTACAAGAACAGATTATCCCCTTATATAGAAAAGAACTATATCAAGAATAATAATCTTACATATGGGCAATTATTCAATCTTGTTCCCATCCACAACAATATCTTTCCTTTGCCCATTGACGGTATAAACCCCGTTTTTATAAACAAAGGAATTATTCCACTCATCAAGTCACGGGTAGCTAATATATTATTAACTCGATATTTACGCGATCGGACGTTAATCAATGATTCGTATAAATTGTTGAATTTACTAACAAAATTGAATCATTTTGTTCATGAAAAGAGAGCTATTTCCTCGATCGAAGAGATTTCTACACAATCCTTTAAAAAAGAACAACAAATAGTCTATTTTGAAAAAAATTCCTGCCCTCCTTTTCTCAATAACTCAGATTCTAAAGAAAACAAAAATTCTTGGTATAAAAGTGATTCGAGTAAAGACATAGATCTTATTCAAAATCAATCTTATGCAGATGATTTACGTTTCATTTTTGAAACGTTGTTCATGAAAATGAACAACATTGAAATCAATAAAAAGGTTGTAAAAGAGTCTACTGAGAGTTCAAAAAAGAGAATTGAAAACAAAGCAATATATTATACTTCTCCATTGTGGAAATGTATTGAAGATATACTTTTAGATACTTATATGGAAATTAAGAAAAGTACTCTTTTAAATAAAGATAAAGAAATTCTTTCTAAGGTATTTCAATTTCAAATAAATTATTTGAAATGGGAAGAATTTTATGAAGTATATCGGTTCTGCGCTTTTACTTCTACATGGTGGAAATATCTTGGGGATATATATTTATATCCTTTTCTCGAAATATTGATAAATATCAGAGATCTATTTGCATCTATATTGGGCCTGATTAAATATAAAAGTGAATTTCTTATTCACATATTGGATATATTTGATATTTTGTCGGCACTCCCTCTAAAATTATGGGCAATTTTCAAATTGAAATTGAAACAAAAAACTTTGAAAATTTTCAATTATTTTTCCTATTATTTTTCCTATTATTTTTCTCAATTTTCCATTTATGTTTCCTATTATGTTTCAATAATATACGATTATTTTTCCGATTTTTATTATCAATTTTTTTCCAGTTATACTTCCGATTATTTCTCCAAAATATACAATTATTTTGCCCGTTCCAAAAAATGGAAAAATTGGTATTTTTTAGTTTCGTCATGGGTTGAGTCATTCCAGTTCAAGGAATTCAAGGAAATGGAAATGATGAAAAGATTGGAAACGATGGAAAGTTTTATGAGAGATGCCAAAGAAGGACTAATAAACAATGAAAAAGCTTGGGTCCTTTTTCTTTTTTCTCTCGCCGTCGGGTATTTCCTTCTCAGTTTATTCCGTTTCCCTCTACACATTCTCAGTTCAACAGAAGACTTTTTTTTCTTATGGAAAGATCCGGTGGACGATAAATATCACTTTGAGGAGTTCTACGAGAAATTTCAAACACTTAACGAACCTATGCCTGAAATAATCGCTGGCTGGTTTGTAGATTATGAAGATTATCGTATACCTGTTGAAGCTCTATATTATTATTTCCGCAGAAAATGGGAATATACTCAAGAATTGAAAAGAGAGACGAACTTTTACCGTACACTTTACACAACCGCGCTAGAGACAACTTATTCTCGCGTGGATCGACGAGAGAGGCAATTAGCTCATTTTATGGTGAAAGAAAAAAGTTTCTCTCAACTCGAATTGCAATTGGTTACCAATCCCAACGATTTCTCTTTTAAGGGGACTTCCCCTATTACTGCTGATCCAAATATGCCTATTGCTGAATATATCCATGAGCAGCCGGGACTTCTTTACTTACGATATTTAGCTGAAGCTTACCAAAAAGGTATGATGAATTCCATAAACAAGTTGGATCAATTTGGTTCAGCACAAAGAGCAGTCTTTCTTGCTTTTTGCAATAAGATTACCCCCTCCCAAAAATATCACTGGGATAGTCTTAACTCTTCCAGACTAAACTTTTTCTCACTCAACTTAGGACCATCTTCATCTTATTTTTCCAAACGTATTTTATTGATAGGTCCTAGGGGAACAGGACGCTCCTATTTGGCCAAAAGTCTAGCAACGGATTCTTATATTCCATTAATAAGAATATCTCTGAGATATTTCTTGCATGAAAAAATTGACCTTAGATATGAATTCCGAGAAAAAGAGGAAGATCCGCTGCTTGATGTCCCCAGTATTTTTGATAATACTGTCGAAAACAAATTAGACAGAAAAGAGATTGATGTTAGGTCTTTGCGAAGGCTTCTGCAGTTCAAAAGACTACAACAATTCATGCTTGTCCTCGAAATGGCAAAAGCCATGTCTCCTTGCGTAATATGGATTCCAAACATTCATGAATTATGTTTTGGATCGTTGTTTCTTTCTATACTGGTAGAACGTGTCCTTAAGGAAAAATTTCCTGGAATTGTAATTGCTTCAACTCATATTCCTAAAAAAGTGGATCCAATTTCACTAACTTCTGATATTGGATTAGATAAATCAATCCACATTCGATTGCTTGGTTTCTCCCAACGACAAAGGGAAATTGCTATTCTTTTACGTAGCAAAGGGGTTTACTTAAAAAAAGACTTCGCCTGTCCTGATGAATTTGAGTTTCGAAGTAGCGGTTTTGATGCACGTGATCTGGCAGCACTTACCAATGAAGTCTTTTTAATGAGTATTAGCCAAGAAAAATCAGTCATGGGCACGACTACACTTCGATTAGCTACTAAGCGAAACAGTAGGGGGTTCCGTGGGTACGATGCAAAAGAAAACGAAAGACTTCCCTATAAGGTAGGAAAGGCTTTTATACAACATATACTTAGACGTAAAGATCCTGTATTTGCTCACCAGGATTTATGGTCGAAAAGGTCTTTTTATTTGTCCCAGTGGTACTTAGAGCCTTCGATTGCCAGAACAAGCATAACCGAATTGAATATATTTTGCCATATTTTGGGTTGCTTGGCCGGGCCAGCAGCTAAAGATGCTTGGTTTATATCGAAATGCAATAAAGAGAAAGAGGATGTGTTTTCTGGCGATGCATTCCTGAAGAATGATTTTGCTTTAGCTTCTAGTCTTTTAGAAACTCTTTTGATGGAGTTCTCCTTAGGGCTGAGGCCAGAGAAGACTAATGTTGAGAGTACAATATTGACATTGGCTGGTCAGGAGATAGTGACCAATCATTTTGATATGATGCAAAAAGGGATTTCTTCTTTCGTAAATAAAAAGATTCTTAAAAAAGAACACTTTTATGGAAGTAAGGAAGATCAAAAGGAAGAAGATTTCTTAAATCATATAGTTTGGTCTCCTAGAACCTGGCGCCTTAGTTTTCTTCGCAGTAATCAATTTGATCTTATGAGAAGATCTAACCACTTCATTGAATTGCTTGAAGAATATGAGGATTTCCATAAATTTAAAGTTATGCAATCTAAAATAGTCTCTCCTTATGGTAGATGTGATAAGAAGTATAGCACTCACAAAAAATGGCATCGCGAAATGGAAGCGAGATTAAAAGAGCGGCGGATAATAGTAGCAAGAGAATCATTGGATGTAGATTATCCAATGCAATATCAATCCGCTACTGAACCGATATTTTTCCTAGAGAGATTTGTTTGGAATCCCGCGAATTTCCTATTTCAGGAGAAACGCATTAATTTGTTTTCACGACGAGAATTTTGGGTAACTAAAGAGATGTTGAGAAGTATTTATCTTACTTACGTTCCAAGAAGGAACGATGCAGTACGGAACCGTTTTAGAAAGATGACTGTTTTAGGTGTTTTTAGAGAGAGCAAAATCCTAACCATGGGAGACTGGAATCTCGAGGATATTCTACCTAAGGATCAGATGATGTCTTTTCAACGCGTTCAAGCATTTGGCCTCCAATGGAGACATAGTTTCCCGTATAGCCCAACATATGCGTATGGCCGTTGGTTGATTGAATTTTCGGCCATGATTGACCGTTCTGAATTCCCCGTGGATCGTCAAAGGGAACCCCGTCGTTCTTTATTGGACTCTTTTATCTACAATTTTCTATTGGAGAGTTATCAATATCTTTTAAATATGTTCATATCTAAACAAATGATATTACGTCAAATCATAAAGACATTGTTGAAGAACCACCTACTTTTTTCGAATGAAATTGCACACCTAATAGCAGAAGAAGGAAATAGAAATAAAATAGACTAGATCTTTAATCTTCAGATTAATATCTTCTCATTCAGGAGGTCCCAATCAGGAGAGAGTAAGCATAGTAATTCTTTACTATGCTTACTCATTTGTTTATAGATGGATCCAACGCATAATTGTTGACTCGCAACCCCCATATCTTGCAAGACCTTGAGATAAGGCTATAGAATTTTTTCTCAATCCATGCTCTTCAATATAATCAGGAATTCTTGAGCAGCAGCAATTTTTTATGTACAAAAAAAGGCATTTCATGTTATTTTCATCCAATTTATCTCAGATGTCCCCAATGTATTTTGTTTCTTGTTCCCATTAGTTCCTGTTTATCCCATAGTATTTCAGCCCCATGAGACAAAACGCGATTACTTAAACACAATGAAAAAATTTTCAATCTTAGATGAAATAAGTAACTATTTATGAACTGCTTGAACAAGCATTATTCAACAAGGACCAAAACCATCGTCGGAATGTGTATGAATACACACGTACTTTCAGCCTATTGAAAGAATAGTAATTGCTAATTCAATAGGCATAATTATTGATTATGCCTTGAAGAGGACTCGAACCTCCACGCTTTATAGCACGAGATTTTGAGTCTCGCGTGTCTACCATTTCACCATCAAGGCGATCAAAAAGTTTGATCGTATTCCATCCATAAAAAAAAATATATATATATATATATTATATTGTTTGAATGACCTTTTCTCCTAAAAGGTCATCTATATTTTTGGTATGAGATGAACTTCTAATTTCAAGATCAAGTTTACCTTCTAATTAGAAGGTCATCTCATAATCTCAACCTATTTCCTCTCCTTTCTTTTGGGGATATGCAAAAAAATCGGTTATTTTAGTTAGTTAGTAAGAGCAAGATTTGACTAATAAATAGACCTTAAAGTAAGGTCTCCTGAGCAATTGCAATAATAGGGTTCATTACTATTCCCAATGTAACAGATGCTACTAGACATATAATCATACTTAATTCAATAAAGTTTTTTGAGATTGAAGAAGATAGTCTATAATTTTGCACGTGAGGAGTTATTTCTCTGTTTCGTTCTGTAATTAATATCTTAATTATTTTGAGATAATAGTATATTGAAATAACACTCATAAAGAGCCCTGTTGAAACCAATAAATAGGAACCTGCCTGCCATCCACACCAGAATAAATAGAGTTTTCCAAAAAAACCTGCCAATGGAGGAATACCCCCTAGAGATAGCAGACATGAAGCTAGAGACAAGGCTAAAAAAGGGTCTTTTGTATATAATCCTGTGTAATCCCGAATGTTATCTGTTCCTGTACGTAGACCAAATAACACAATACAGGCAAAAGTTCCTAAATTCATGAAAATATAGAATAGCATATAAGTTATCATGCTGGCATATCCATTATTTGAGTTTCCATTAATGATTCCAATAAGGATATATCCAATTTGACCTATGGACGAATAGGCAAGCATACGTTTCATGCTTGTTTGAGTAAAAGCGATAAAATTACCTGCTATCATGCTAAGAATAGCTAATATCTCCAAAAGGAGATGCCATTCGTTCGATGAAAAATAGAAAATAATATCGAAAAGTCGAGTTGCTAAAGCCGAAACAGCTACTTTCGAAGTGACAGAAAGAAAAGCAACGACTGGGGTGGGAGAGTTAGAGTCGAAAAGAGGAAGTCGCCCTCCTTTCTCTCATTCAGAACCGTGCATGAGACTTTAATCTCACACGGCTCCTAAGTAAAAAAAAAGAAAATAAGAGGATTATTTCCTTATTATCTTCCTCGCGTATGTATAAGATTGAATCTATTCAATTTGTAGAAAGGATTGCTAATCCTTAACTTTCCGAGGAATCCTTCCTCAATGGTTACTATGGTAAATCACCAATTTTCCTGATCTTTCGTACCTGGGTTCCTTAAGAGCCGAAGGGGATGAAAAAAAGAACCATCTGATTTGGTTCGTTCTCAGTAGCCATGGCATGATCATCTTAGGGTGATCTTTTTGTTGACGGATGCCTTTATTATACCAATAGTTTTTGAAGGAGTAAAACTTACTATGTAGCATCTACATGGAGAATACAAGTATTCTATACGTCATTAATCTGATTCTTTGTAAGAACTACCCGTAATAACAAGCTTGCAAAATATCTTTGTTTAGTAACAAAAATTCTTTTTTTGTGACTTTGCTTTATCTTAATTCAACAAAAAAGTGTTACAAAAACACTTTTGTTGATATTGTCAAAAAGTGATGCCTTAGCCCGAGTAGGCTAAAAGTGCTTTTCTCACATGTCTATAGAGTTAAAAGGAAATAAAAAAACACACAAAATCTCTAAAAAAGATTTTGTATACAGGGAAAAATTTGTCGAACGAATCGCACTCCTTCATATACGTCGGGAGTCCATTGATGAAATGGTACTAGAGAAAGCTTGAATCCAATTCCCACAGTTATGGATATAACTGCAATCCAAATTCCTGGAGAGTTATACATTTGTGTATTTATAAGACCATTGACTATTTCTTGAAGTTCAATCTCTCCTCCGGATAGACCGTATAGCCAAGAAAGACCATAAACCAGAATAGAAGAGCTTGCCCCACCCATAAGTAAATATTTTATAGTAGCTTCATTCGACCGTACATCTCTCTTAGTATATCCGGATAAGAGATAAGAACATAAACTTAAACATTCTAGAGCTACGAAAATAGTTGCTAAATCATTAGCGCCACATAAAAACATTCCTGCTAGAGCAGCTGTTAATATGAATAACAGAAACTCCGTTATAGTCATTTCTGTACATTGAATGTACTCCACGGATAAAGGAATACATAGAGTTGTACATAGTAAAATGAGAAATTTGAATATTTCGTTGAAATTATTCGTTTGAAAATTACCAAAAAAGCTTATTATAGGCTCTTCTCTCCATCGGGATAGCAAGATTGCTATGCTCAGCACTAAACTGGCTAAAGGAATTAAATAGAACCAAGCTTTGTTTTTTTGGTCAGAGAATAAATCAATTATCAGGAGAAGAAATAGGCCTGAAACCAAGATACATTCTGGAAGAATGGAATTCCCATAGAAAAAAAGCAAATGAAACTCGTTCATAAAAATGATCTAAAAGTATAATTCAAAATTAGGGTTTTTTTGTACATATCAGATCATGAATTAGTAACTTCATTCAATCGATCTTTAAAAAAGTGTAAATCTTTTTTTTTTTTCTACTTTTATTATCCAACCTTATTAATTCTATATTCTTATTCTTCTTATCTCTATTCTTCTAATATTAGAAGAGAAAAAAAGGCTACTCTGTTTCGTTCCAATGAACATATGGATCCATTTCTCGATTTCGAATAAATTGGCTCTATTATTCTAATTTATTCGGGATAAATAGAACCTCCAATCTATGGATTGAATTAACGGTAATGAGCAAAAGCTCTATTGGCTTCTGCCATTTTATGAGTTTCCTCTTTTTTGCGTATAGCATTACCCTGCTTTTTGGCAGCATTTATCAATTCGTAGCTTAAATTCAAGTCCATATTTCGACCCGGACGTTTTCGAGATGCCCCTAACAACCAACGAATGGCAAGTACTTTTGCTTTTGTGGATCTTATTTTAATGGGAACTTGATAAGTCGATCCACTTTTACGCCTTGCTTTTACTGTTACCTTGGGGGTAACTCCACGTATTGCTTGGCGTAGAACAACTAGTGGATTTTTCTCTGTCTTCCGTTGGATTTTTCTCATAGCTCGATAAAGAATTCGATAAGCCAATGACTTTTTTCCGTGTTTAAGAATACGGTTAACCAACATGTTAACTAATCGATTATGATAAATCGGATCCGATTTCGCAGTTTTTTTTGCAATTCTTTTGTTCGAAGAAACAAAAATTAATCGCTTATGCTTAAGCGGATGAGATTCTGCAGCGGTTTTTTTCGCTGCAGAATTAATTGCTCGCTTATGATTAAGCGGATCAGATTTTGCAATTCTTTTGTTCGAAGAACTGTTAATTACTCGCTTATGATTAATTCGATCAGATTTTGTAGTTTTTTTGTTCGAAGAACTGTTAATTACTCGCTCATGATAAATCGGATCAGATTTATCCGTTCTTTTTTTCGCAGCATTGTTAATTAATCGATTCTGATAAATCGGATCAGATTTTGCAGCTATTTTTTTCGTAGTACTTTGCCATGACATGAGCGTAAAAAAAGGTTCAAGATTTTATTTCATAAAGGCTAAAAGTCACTTCTTTTTCGGCTTTTTAACTCCATATTGTAGGGTGGATCTCTACTTTATTTAAAGGGTAAAGTATGAAAGATCTCCCTCCAAACCGTACATACGACTTTCGTCGAATACGGCTTTCCATATGATTCTATCTGCATATATGAGATATGTCTTTATGCATAGAATCATGTTTACTCACTTTCAATTGAGTATCCGTTTCCTTTCTGTCTTTTGCTAGAATTGAAAATCTTGCATTTTCCATATCTATATAATTAAGTCCTTAGGTTTACAAAATAGTGTATAAAAAAGTGTTTAAAATCATTGCTATTTGACTCGAACCTGTTCCGAAAAGGCCAAGATATTTGGCAATGTTTATTGCCACAAACAAAGTTGGGTAAAACTTATTAAATGATTTCAATATTAAACCTTAGACATACCCTAGTAATAATTCCAAATATTCTTCGAATAAAGAAGGTGCTTTGCTTTAGCCTGCTTTAGTTCCCTTACAAAACGTTTGTTATCGGGTTAGCCATATACTTCCCATATTTATAGCAATTTCTACGGCATCATCATAAAATGATACAAGTTTTAGATAGGAATATACAACGCACTAGAACGCCCTTGTTGACGATCTTTCACGGGGACAGCATCTAGGGTTCCACGAACAATGTGATACCTCACGCCAGGTAAATCTTTAACCCTTCCTCCTCTTACTAAAACTACAGAATGTTCTTGTAAATTATGGTTAATACCAGGTATATAAGCGGTGATTTCATATCTAGAGGTTAATCGTACTCTAGCAACTTTACGTAAGGCAGAGTTTGGTTTTTTGGGGGTGATAGTGGAAAAGTTGACAGGTAAGTTACCTTTACCTGTCACTTTACAAAACCGTACATGAGATTTTCATCTCATACGGCTCCTCGTTCAATTCTTCTAAAGTAACATAAACCGGATTCTTTTTGTTATTCCAATCTCTATTTTCTAGAGCCCCCTACAAAAATTCTAGGGGTTACGTTTTGGTGTTCTAATCAAATGCTAATGGAGCATTTTTTTTCCCACTCAGAAATGTG